TTCAACCCAACCTACGACTAAACGACTATCACTAAGCCGAAGCTAAAGTCATCGGTCGGCCCTTCTCACGAACTCACTTTCTTCATTAATCAAAATGAATCGATCCAAAAAAAGATTCTTCCGGCATTCCAAAGAATGACGGACTTTCGGAGGAACATTTATGTTCCGGAGGACTGAAGAGCTTTCAAGCTCTGAAGCTGCGAAATCTACATCCAAATCAAAAACGGCACCCGCTATCTTGAGATAAGGCGGTTCGCATTCTACATCTGTCCCAATCGGAAAATGAAAAGCAGCCACGTTTTCGGGGTCGGGTGCAGAAATTAGGGCGAAAATAAGCCGATCTTGTCCGGCACGAGGCGGAATTCCCAGAAGATTAGGAGCGTGGAAAGACCGGAAATCCAGGAGGAGATCCATAATACCACCTGCTCACAGAAAATCAGGGAAGACCATCGAGCCAAGGAACTGATAGAACCGTTGTTAACGAGGTCACCATGGAAGAAGTTCAAAGATAAAAAATATGGCTAGATGACAGTCAATACGATAGGCCTGAGTCCAACCAAGAGAGAGACAATCAAAGTCCGAAACTGAGCTCCAAGAGGAGATAGGCTCCTTAATTCTGGCCGGATGAGTAAGGAAGGAAGGGAGATGCCACCGAGGACTATTATAATATGGGCCCTGATAATTAGGGAATGTGGGAAGATCCACAGGTAAAGGCGAACTAGGCTTCTGGGTAAAGGATAAACATAACGACATCTTTGAGGCACACTACGGCTTCTGGATTCAATCATGTTCGGATTCCGTATCCAAAGGTCATATTCCAGAGATCACCTTTAATTAAAGTCACTTAACCACATGCCATCAATTATAGAGAGCAGGCCCTGAAATCATATAAATCCAATTCATACTCTTCACATCGATAGAGGATGCCCTTATTAAAGCACAATTCTCCTAAAAGTGCGGGGGGAAAGAAGACTATCTAGATAAGACAGAACGGGAAAAGGACCATGTTCGAGCGAAATACTACCTTAGGGCCACGTCAACTTCGGATTGCTCGGATTAAAAGCATTCATTCAGATAGAATTTGTCTAACCCTCGATCCACACCAAGAAGACATCTCGTCAAAGCAAGGATAGAAAGTTTCGACTTACTAGGAAACCTTCTCCAGACAGACTGATTAGCTCCTTTATCTAATTAGATCAAAAAGTCGCTGCTTTTGAGACTAAGACTTTCCTCCTGAATGAAGATTTTTTACTAGCAGTTGCCCAATTTTCCCTCTTCTATATGATCAGATCCGCTCCGAGGGGAGGGCGAGCAAAGGAAAATCCGGCTCGTGTCGGAATAGATTCTCAAAGTGATCCCCTAGATACAGAAAGACAATAAAAGATCTCGAAATTGAGCATTTAGACATGAAAAAAGAATGGAGATTCTTATTAAAAAGTTGGCTAATAATTCCTCTTTTCCGCCCTGCGAGAGAAAGAAGATGACTAAGTAAAAGCAGAATTCTTCTTCGATCCATTCAGGACTTAGGAAGGACAATGAGTATCGCCTATATAGAATTGTGAATGAAGAATGAAGAGGGCTCTTTCAAAGACAGAAAAAAAAGAAAGCATACATCTCCGCCGTTGGCTTACTCGCTTTCAACTCAATTGTATGAAGATTCTCCTTTTAGGATATTCTTTGAAGCTTGATAAGCGGATGAGTAAAAAAAGGAATTTATATAGATTACTATTGTACCTTAATCAAAACAAAAGTATTCCCGTGCTTGCTTAGCTGTAATTCTTCCAAATGGTTTCCGGCACTTTCTTCACACAGGTTCTTCTTGACTATTTGAGAAAGAGAGCAGAAGGAAGCTTCCTCTAAGGAGAAGTAGCATCTAAGGATAACCCTTGACCATCGTCCGAAGTTCTAAATAATCTACCGATCGCTCTAAGGTCGGACTTTGCTTCAGCCACAGCAGAGTGAGGGCCGGAGCGATCTTATTCTAGTTGCGGGACGAAGACAATTGCTGGCTCTGAATAAGCAGCCCAGGAGGAGGGTCAATTCTTCCGGGGACGGGCTTCCGCGCGAGCCAAGGGACGTAGGTGCACAAGAGTACTTCTTGCCACAACCATCTCTTTTTTATAGGTTCTACGGGCCGATGCCTGCAGCTTCATCTGGGAGAAAAGAAGAATAGATATGCCAGTCATTAGAAGGAAGAACCACCATAAAAATCTTCCTCGTGTATCATCTTCTGCAAAACTATGAACGGGGGCTAACAATCCGGACCGTATTGAAAAGGTTCCTAAGACACAGCATAGAAAAGTTACAATATTAAGAAAGTAGGTCCAAGAATGAAGACGGGCTATCATTACTGAATGAATACAAGCTGTGGCTAATACCCGAGGCATAAAAGAAGCATTTTCTACGGGATCCCAAAACCACCAGCCACCCCGACCTAATTCATGATGAGCCCACCAACTTCCTAGCAAAATGCCTACGGTTAAAAAGCACCGACATGTCAAGATCCAAATTCTAATAGCTTCCTGGTCCTGGTCAGAGACTACTGTGTTCGCGCCGGCGATCCAGGAAAGAGGGGAAGTAGTGGTATCTTTCTTTCCATTAAGAAGGACAGGCTTCGCCTGCTCCCTCCCCGTATCCACTAGCCCTCCTGTCCAGAACGAAGAGAAGGCGAAAGGCCGCCGAAGGAGCATAAGAAGCCTTCTATTGCGGAGTAAGAATGGAGCCCTCAAGCCTTTTGCGCCGACATCTTTGAATTTGAGGGTAAAGAGTTCCCGGGATCCGACGCATCCAGCAGAGCGAAAGAGCCCTCCATTCTTTTCGGCGACATCCTTACGCATTGGCGGCGAGTGGAGTGCCACAATCCCATTCAGCATTTTTGATCCACATAAGCCAAAACCTATAGCACTGGCGACCTCTCCGGCATAAATGCAAGGAGGATGTATAGCTGATATAGGATCTTGTAGAACAGGATTTGATTCTGCAAGCGGTTCGGTACGAACGAAGAAATTTCGAACAAAAGGGTCGGAACTTGCTAATAGGAAAAGAGAGAAAAAGAAAGCAATGCCCTTCACTCCGTCAATCCGCTCTTCTGCGATAGACGAAGCTCTCTCTTTATCATCTCGTGCCAGATGCAAGAAAGGATGAGTCCTTTTTCCTTCTCGCGAATCACGGGAGCGTCTAGCACCATTCGGAAGAAAGCTCATTTTCCTTTCATGGGAAAGCGGGGCATCAAAAAGAGATGGCCCGTGAAAAGTCCAGTTCCTTCGCGAACGAAGTTCAGAATCAACAAGGCTTCGGAGAAGGAAAGGAGTGTAGAACTGAGGAAAGCCAGTTTTCTTTTCGTAACTAGGGAGAGAGAGTATGGAGTTCTTCACGAAGTTCGAGAGAAAGGAAGAAAAAAGACTTTCTCTATGGCCTCCTCCTTTTGAGACATTATGGCTTTTGGGGCGCCCCCGGTAAGAGAAAAGGAATCCATAAAAACTGAGGATCCGACACCATGATAAAATACTACCCTCATGATTAGACCATGTCCCGGAGATTTGATAAAAGAAAGGGGCATTCGCGGTTAATACGTTGTAATTGGATAAGTTATTAGGAATATGACAGAACGAAAGACCAAGGAAAGAAAGAAGAATGCACCAAAATGCGGGTGCTGCACCAAAGACCGGTCCCTCTTTCTTGTTGTAAGTGAATGCAAGGAAAAGACCGGGAAATAACGAATAATGAAAGAATTCATATATTGATGTGCTCATTTCCAAATTTCTGCTTTCTTAGTCCCATCATCCGCTAACCACAAGATGATCCACAAGAAAGATGGCAGGATTCGAACCTATAGCCTATAGCCCTGGACCCGCAGGCTGCGGTGGCCGGGTTAGCACCCCTTAAACCTCTGTACCCGAAAAAGATGGGCTAAAAAGAAAAAACCCAGCGCCTAACCTTCGCTTCCCTACTCCTCTTCCGCTTGTGCCATTACCAATCGCGGCCCACTAATATTTCCGGCCACCTAAAAAAGAAGAAGGATTCTCCGGACGAGCTTACTTCCTTCTCTAGCGATAGTTAGACGATCCCGACTAGCGGGAGTAAAGACATAAAAGCTTGCCCATTCTTCCTTTGAAGACTTCCTGTATAGAATATAGAAAGCCTAAATGCAAAATTTGGATTGAGAGGTATGAGCATTCTTTTCTACTTCCATCATCCGTCTAGAATGTGCTTAGTGAGCCCCATCTCCATAATGGGACGAGGGACTGAAAAAATAAGAAATTCGAAGATGACATGAGGAGTAGGGATTAAGAATTCTTGGAAAGAATTACTAAAGCGCATGGTCTTTCGAGCATTCCTTCGCTATGCGAGAATTTCCTTTTCTTCCTCCGTCTTCACCTCTTGAGAAAGGTATTCCTCTGGTCTCGGCTAAGTGATTCGACGATCAGAGGAATTGAATTAGGCCTTAGCTGCTGGAAGAGATCGACGAAGGCATTTCCGTCTTGCAATAGATCTCTGACTCCTCGCTTTGAAGCTCCTAAAAAAAGGAATCCAGAATGAGAATAGAAGGAAAGAGATTTCACTCTTCAGGGTTCGTAGTCAAAGGCTTGAATAAGCCGAAAACTCTCTTCTTCCCGCATCCCTACCTCAGAGCAGGAAAAGCAAACTCAAAGACGGGAACTCCCTGAGCGGAAAGGAAAGCCTTCCCCGGGAAATAGCGAGAATTAGAACGCCTAGCTCTCACCGGTATCAAAACCTCTTTACCTAGCTTCCTGTTAGCGGAACTAATAGGACTTCTCAACTCAACCTTCACGTAAGCTCACTTGCCGTGCTTCCTTCTTCCTTTCCATCCCTACCTGCCAAAGACTTATTAAGTGACCAAGCTATTACTCTTTCCCTCAGTAGTGGAATCATGAGAGTGCTTGTTGGGAGAATTCTTGCAAAAAGATTTACTTGATTGAGGAGATGCTATCTCCCTATGACCAATAAATGAGCTTATACCCGATGTGAATTGAGTTTATACTATCTGGCGTAACCTAACTCACTCTATTCCTTCCCCGAGCTCAACTGAGGTGACCTCGCTTATGAATTACTGGCACAGGCCGGATCTCCTATCCGCTATTCCTCCGCTCATAGTCTTCCCTTGATACCTGCCTCCGGAGAAGAATCAGAAGTAAGCTACTAGACCTCTGTTTACGATTCCTACCTTGACTAGTTGCCTGCCAAGGACTCTTGTCCCTTCTAGTTCACCTCTTTTAGCTGGCTTAGATGCATTATCTTGCCTTGATTCACTCCTTCTTTTCCCTTTTCCAACCAGTCTGGGTGAATAGTTTAAGTTAATCTATCTCGCCTTGATAGTTCTATTCCAGTTAAGTCAATCTATCTCTAGACAGTCATAGTCTTCTGAGAGCGAACAGATTGAAAGCTGGTTGAATGAAACTTATTTAGGTCCTACCTCCGCTATCCCTAGCTGCTTTCTATTGAAGGAATAGAGCTCTTTCCTTTCTCCGATGAACTACTAGAGACCTATCAATGGGCTGATGAATCGACGAATAGGAGCCTATTGAAATCCCAGGCAATGCCCACGCATGAGATCAAGTCCCACTATTTATATCATTTCGTCTTGTGATCCTCTTTTTGCTTGAAAACCAAGGAAAGACCTATTCTGACTAGATGGGCCTAGTAAGACTTGCTGCGAAGCCTAGCCAGTTCCAAGAAGACTTTTTCCTACCCATAATTCATCTATCGGCACTTATATGAGAGTCTCACTATCTACAGATACATCACAGCACTTTCTTCTACAAGATTTTTTGTCTTTCTCCCGAGGGGGATTAACGGAATTCCCTCATCCGTTTTCACGCTATTCATTCCAGTTGCCCTACTCAGCACTAGCTCTTCCAATGATAGAAGAAGTTCCGGAATCAGACCAGTTGACCATTTCGAGTGTGAAATCTGTAATCTCAATAGTCAATCTCTTCCTACTTCCTCTGATTCTTATGAACGGATTTATAGTTCTTTCCCATAGGTCGTATTCCTGTCAATCAAACTAGGAGTCCCTGCCATATTAGTCAGTAAAGCCAGCTAGGGGGATCAATTGATCAAAAGTTGACTACCATATAGCTGTGCAAGTGCGCTATTCTATTTTCTCTTGCTAACTGAGATGGAAAGAGTGAGAAATCAACCTCTACATAGATGGTAAACCACAACTTTTTATCTTTTCCCTCTATCACTTCTCTTTCTTGAGTGAAAAGTTGACTCCCATATATATGAGAAACCACTCAAGTCCATTTTACCTAATAAAGTCCGATTTCTTTCGTTCAAAGTGGACCAAGACCTATATGCATAGCAGCAAAACCACTCTTTTCTCTTTTCCCGAGGACCAGTCTTATTTCCTCTGAACGCTGCATTTTGCTAATTAGCCCCGGAACAGAGTTTAGTGCCCATGAGGAGAATTCCTAGCTCCGTTGGAGATGAGATTGCACTTATGGATTGAAGCCCAAGACCAAGGGGCTGCCATCAACCATCAAAAAGGCTATCGGTCGACCACCTACAGCCGAATTTGCTTTTCTCGATTTAGCTAAGCTCCGTCTTCGCAAAGAGAAAGTTCTTCATTTGACTTTAACATTCTCTTTTCCCCTCCCGGCCTTATCGCCTCTTTGGCACAGCTTCTATGGCATCTAGCATATTTCCAATCCCAGTCTAGTGAGAAGAGGCGGATCTTTCATCTATTAATCATAGCAAAACTTTCATCAAAAAGCAAGATCTTAAATATAGGCCTTTTGATGGCTGTCATTTTCTGGGCTATTTGGATGGACTCAGATCCTTTCATGTAGGAGATAGATGGGCTCGGATCCTTTGCATGATTTCATGTGAGGAGCCACCTTTGCTGGGCTTTGAATTTGGACAGATCCTTAGGCCTTCTTGCATGGGCTTGGGCTTGTTTTGATGGGTAGGCTTGTTGTGCTTTGGCCCTTCAGTGGGCTTTCATCGAGGAAAGAGCAAGACCAAGTCTTCACATTTGTAGGACTTTCTTTGATGGTTCATGTAGGCTGGGGTCTTTCATTCGGGCCCTATTGGGGCACCCTGTGGGCCAATGCGTATAAGCTTGGGCTTTCTTAACGCGGCTCATTTGTTGACGACTCAGTACATCGATGTCACGAGTCTATTGGCATAGAATATGGAATCTTTTCCACGTAAGCTGGTTGTACAAAGTTTGTTTGTTCATACAGGCAGTGTGATTTGGAGAGATTTTCTTTGCTCCGCAAGGTAGCCAGAGCCAGCCTGTTTTTCATTAAACAGGCATGATAGTTTTCAACTGCAGAAAAGTAGTGCGGAGAACTAGTAAGAATTGTGCCTGCCATGCAATTCGTACTGCATGGCGAGATTACTCTACCACTCTATAAATGGAGGCTCGATAAGTGTCTTCACTTCATCAAATTAAAATCAAAGAAATTGAGTACTAGCACGTATGGCTATGGATGCTGCTGCAAACAGGCTTTCTGCAATTGCTGCCGAAACGGGGCAACTGCAAAATGAAATTCAAGAGCACCGTAGAGTGCTAAACTTCCTTTTGAGAAGTGTTAGAACAACAATAGACCCAGCAAGGAAAGAAGCGCGCATTCGCGCTACCAGAGAGCGCATAGAGGGTTTGGAGAGGAGGCAGCAAGCGCTGCGCGCGGAGCAGGAAGAGCTCATTGTGCGTGCTGTCACCCGCGGTGACCTGGGAGACTAGACGAGTCCGTCGACTCTTTCTAGAAGATGAAATAAGTAGTCTGTCGACTATAAGTAGTCTGGTTTGTCGTGGAGGTGCTCTGACCCTTATCTTATGTCTTTTAAAAGAATTTCAGTAAGTCTGTAATATAAGCCGTGGTCTGAAGTCTAGCCCGAATAATGTTGTCATGTGTCTCTCACTTTCTGTTTGAATTTATGATGTCGAGTCGACCCCTTGAGGCCAAAGAGTCTGTAAAAAAGTTGTGCTTTGCAATGAAATAAAAGATAGATTTGTAGCTGGAGGATTTCTTTAAGACTAATGCTCCCAAATAGCGGACCTTTCTTTCTATACGAAATTCAAGCTCAAAGAGTGCACCGGGAACAAGAATCTTCACTCTTTCTCCTCACTTAGAATTATATAGAGAATGATCTTTCATCGAGCACTTCTTATTTCTTTCCTAACTTTTGTCCGAAGGCATCTCAGTTTGGTTGCCAGTTCTTAGTGAAAGCAATAGGTCAGGCCTAGACCCGCCTAGACCCGCTTATAAGGAGCTATGGACGCCCTTTGATCCCTTCTTTTTAGTGAGGGCAGTGAGAAGTGACGCTCTTTCGACTCTCTTACTGCTTTCTTTCGATCAGACGTCACAACCACCCAGAGGAGGCACCTGGACCTCAAGCTTTGGAGAATAATGGGAGAATTCACTAAAAAAGTGAGCTATCGATACTATATTAAAAAAAAGCAAGTGCGAAAGGAGACATGATGACGAAGAATTCTATCTGGACTTTAGAAGAAGACGAATTCTTTTGGTCTTCAGTGAGGAAAAAGGGCCAAGATCTCGGCGTCTTATTTTCACGAGGCAAGTAGATCCTATCTCTCAAGCTGATGGAATGCCCCAAGGGAGTATAGAAGAAAGAAGATCTGTCTCGATTCTATCTCTATCTTTCGATATATCATCTCTATAATACGAGAATAGTGGGTGGAGAATCCTTGTGTATTACTAGGAAGGCGGGTTTCTTCCGTCTAGCGGTCATGCGAAAGCCAAAACTTGTATATAATAAGTCAATACTGGGTCAGTCGAGACTCTTTCTTAGTGAAGTGGGAAGACTGCACCGAAGAAGACGGGAACAGAAGAAGAAGTGCTTTCATTCGACCGGCTAGATAGGTCGATTTCTAGTCAGCTAACTGAGAATCCTATAGATAAAATAGCTTTTCTAATGATTTCCCGATATAACATTTCTTGTGAGCCACGAAAGAGATAATCTAGCCTTCTAATCGAGCCACGAAAGAAGACTGACGGCTTTGTTTACCGAGCAAGGTGCCATGTGCTGGATGCAAATCAGGGACCTCCACGGGAAGATTGAGTGGATCATAAACTCTATGGAGGGCCTGCCAAGTCTCCACTCGATAATACAAATCAATTAGATTCTGAACTTGTTCAAAAACAGAACTTGAATAGTATCCATGGGATGAAAGAAAGAAATTGAATAGGAAAGGGAGTTCTCGTCCAGCCCTAGTCTTTAGCCTTAAAAGTTCTTCTCCGCGCGATCCAGTGCCGTTGCAGTCAATGATCAAAGCTGTGTGAAAGACTAAAGCTATTCCAGCGCCGGTAATTCCTTCTTCAAACTAGGATTTGCAGTACTAAGCTAAGCACATGCAGTAGTTGTTTCGGAGGAATCTACTTGAAGTGCTTCCACATGAGATAAGTCATCCAAGAACAAATAGTGTGTTTCGCGTATTTAGTGAGCTGACTCTCGTCTTTGAGGGCTACTTGGCCCAGCTAGAAAAATGTACTAGCTTTCCATTCACAGTGACATCCGAACTCCAGTTTAAAGAAGTTCCACCTCCCAAAATCTAAAGAAGTCGCATCAAGTCCGTCTCAGAAGTAGCAAGTCGAAGGAGTAAGACAAGGAGTAGCCAAAAAAGTCTAACGTATAAATCTTTGATCACGATGTTATGGTTTTAGGATGTTTCGACAATCAATCACTAATTCATACACGTAGACTAGAAGGAATGCGCATTTTACACCATTGGCCCTTCCTTTGAGGTCGCGTTCATGGGAGAACTTTCTATATCTCGAGGTCCAAAAAAAGAAAGACAGTTCCAAATTCATGCACTCAAAGATGAGTCTTTCACAGAGGGGAAGTTCCCATTTCTACCAATGGTATGAGGTATTGACCTATGACGTCATTTCCATCCCGAGTCTAAAAGAGTTCACATCTTACTTGCCTTTCTTCCCTTCTGAATCTGCTTTTCCGGCCGGATTCTAAGATGGTGGATTCTTCCCAGCCATTGCGTCCTTTATGCTGCCATTGAACTCTTCAAAACCTTTATTGAAGGAAGAAAGAGCTCTTAGTCTACAAGTCCAGAGGTAAGGCTTGGTAGCTGTCCATGCATAGAAGCAATTGGTATTCGATTGAAAGATAGAAAGCATAGATTCGCGTCGCCTACTTGGATTCGGCTCCTGCTTGCTGTGAAAACAAAGAATCCGGACATTTAAATGCCTCGTGGAGACAGAAAGCGATAAGAACCAGTGACGGGAAAGCCCCCCATAAGCAAAGAAGAAAGAAAAAATCTCGTTAAATTAAAGAAGAAAAGACAGGTTTGGGATTCTCACCGACAACTGGTGATTACCCGATCATCCGGCAACTTTAGGGATCTCCTTAGGAGAGATTCCTTGACTGACCTTTCTTCACCACGAAATGCGGCATTGCCGAGAGAAGACAAGAAAGAATTTACAAGCAGAATGAGATTGAGCCTATAAAAAATGACGAATACGAAAGATGAGCAAGAATAGATCAACTAAGAGATTATCCGTCAATTCCGATGATGACTTGATGTCTCACTGAATCAAGCTGACGCTACTTATAGAAGATAAGTCCATTCAGAGAGTCCATGTGTTAAGCATATAACTCGCTTGACTTCTAAGCCAGGAGAAGACTCTGTTTTTGCCTATTCCCCAATGAATTTCCAATAGAAAAGGAAGGATATCTTCTCTTAAATGATTTTAGACTAAGAGAATCTAAGGAGAAAATTCAGACCGATAAGGAGAGGATGGGAATAAGGACTTTCTATTCTCATTAATAGCACTTAACCAAGCAAGCAGCTAACCATATGCTTTTACCCGCACTGAATGCAGAATCATTCGCGGGGGATAAGACGAAATCCACCTGGAAGGCTTTAGTCTTAGCGTGAACAGATTGTATCCACTAAGCAAATATTTAAGGTAGTGTCTTCAATCAATCTTTCTTTTGATGGAGCACCATACCAGATGCGAGCAGAACAATATTATGAAATGAAAGTCCTCGAATGGGAGGGCCTAGGAATAAAGTAGCCCAACTCACTCAGATGCGAGATCTTAGCTTCCTAACATTCTTTCCATGCAAATACATTAGACTTATTTCGTTCCGGATTAGAATGCCAGAGAGAAAGAAATTTTCTTATAAAGACCCATCCGCGAAGAGTGAGAATAGCAGGAAGAGTCCCGGATCTAATAAGTTTTTCGATTGATGAAGAAGAAAATGGAACTATTGGATTTGTTGATTCGCCCACGGCTACGTGTCCTCTTCGCCCGCGCGGGTAGGGCATTTCTCAAGGGGCTGGAAAAACATAGAATTCATTCAAAAGCATCAAAGCCCGGTTCAATTACTACTATAGAATGCTTCTGACCATCGAATGAGAAAGCAAGAGCCAGTCAGAGAGTTCCCATAGCCAAGTGATGTTTTCAGGTCCTTCAATCGAGCTTCCAGCTACAAGTGGGACGAAAAGAGGAGCTGTTGTAGAGTAGTCTTATTCCAGAACCCTTTTGATTGCCCCTATCTATAACCAGGAGGCCCCCGAAAGGCGAATAGGAAGCTTCACGCGATCTGGGATCCCTCGAGATGAAGGTATAGTTTTCTCTAGGAATCCCTGCCGATCAGGTTCAGTAGTACTTCCTCATAGCCGACTGAAGGGAGAGGCAGGAATAGGCGACAGTGCCCGATCTTTCTATCTATCTTTCTTTCTTCCCACTTCACTAAGAAAGAGTCTCTTCCTGACCTAACTAGCTCTGAGGATAAGGCGGAGAAAAGACATTATGGCTAAGAAGTGGGACTGACCTTGAGAGTTCATATCTGTCTTGTCTGTCTTTCTCCCGGGAATCTATTTACTGAGTTCACTTCACTTTACCTCTTTCCCGAAGACAGTTTACAAGCTATGGAAGTGAAGCATTCAAGCTGCGAAATCTCCTCTTTCTACTAGTTGTTCAAATCTGTCTTTCTTCCGTGTGAACCCATTCGGGACTGAAGCCTCACACTGATTCTCTTACGAGTCCTAGTTTCAGTCTCTATATATCTCTTTCTTCTTTCTGAATCTCCCGCAAATAAAAGGAATGGAATAGTGCCTGATGAAAGCCTTTTCTTTTCTTTGAGAGTTCTCCCTAGAGATAGCTACTGCTTCCTCTCGATTTCTACAGTATTGTATTTATTCCTCTGGAAAGATTTATACTCTGGTAGAAGTAAGGAATAGGCTGTGTTGACGGATTCTTGTATATCTGCTATCGTGAATACTTGGTAGAGAACGAATCTCATATATGGAGAGTTAGCCTCTCTTCCTTGTTAGGGAGGTCATTTGGCTTAGCTAGGGAAAGTTAGTAAAATAGGATCTTTAATACAGGGGATTATTCCCTTTTTTGATCAGTGGCATATAATCCCGCGCTGAGAGAACTGCGATAACTTGCAATCGCTCCTACGAGGTAGGAGGTAGCTCTACCAAAGGCAGAGGAAGATGCTCTATAAGCTTTCAAGTAAGGAAGACGCTATTCCTCTCTCTAAAAATATAGGTTAATGCCCTTCCCTTGCCTGTATGCCCAATAGAAGGAAGACGAAAATGAGATCATAAGAAGAGCATAAATAGCACTGATTGAGCCTAGGGCTTATAGAAGAAGATTCCTAAGTGAAAGGATTGAATCTTAAGATTAGACCCTTGATGGATTGAAAGAGCTCATTTCTGGACATAAATTGACTAAAAAGTCAAGAAAAAAGAAGTCATCTTTCCCAGAGAAATGAAATGCCCTCTGTTGATAAATGTCCTCTGCCTGGTCTCCACCTTATTAGGTAAGGATTAGGTAAGGACCAATGGGCTAGCGGCTTGGGCTGCTCTCTCCACGGATACACGTCTAGTTCCACACTCTGACGCAGAAGACGATCCTAATCTTTCAAGTGAGACAGGCAAGTTTGTCAAAAGAGAGAGAGAAACTCTATTCGGAAAGCAGACTTGGGAATGAGCGGAATAGGAATGGACTAGAACCTTTCGTTACATACGATCTTTCGAAAGCGACACCGACATAAACCCATAAGCACTTGGGAGGTTACACGGGCACAAGACGCGATTCCGTGGACGAAAAGAAAAATAGGGCTTTCAAAGCCACGTTCGAACTTCCACTATGAAAGGAAAACGATCCTCGCCGCACAGGAGAGCAACTATGGACGTTTAGCATTTCACAGCGGGAACTCTTGTCACGGCCTTCCCGTCAATACATACCAGTCTCTACGAGGACCACCTACAGCCTCCGTTAACCGGTGCACGTGCATACTTGCTATTGATTATCGGGTTGAGCATCTGTTTAGACAGTTAAACTCACGTGACCGGACTTACTATTAAAAACTTCGGAGCTTAAAGCCGCAAACCCAGAAAAGTGACTGCTTAGCTGCATTCCCTGTTCTTAGACGACGAGACTCGTGTAGCCGGGAGTCTGAGCTTGATACTCTTAATGGGGCTTGGCTTAGTATGGCTTGCATAGCCTCTATTAATTCTGCTAGGCCAGGTCAGAAGTGCTCAACCATCAATGGTAGTTTGCCCGCAAACTTCCTTTAGCCGGGTACACCAGTACTGCCTTAATAGATAGGTCACTTGCTCACTTAGCGCACGCCTGCCCCTATTGAGTGGGCTTCTTTGATGTGACTTGGCCATGCGATCGACGAATGGTTCTTGGGAAACGACTATCGATAAGGGATCTCTAGTGGAGAATCGGTCTTATGCCTACTTCCGGGGGATGCAAGAAGGAGAGATGCAAGAAAGACAGATACGTCAAGAGCGCGAGAAGGCCTACTATAATGGAAGAAATTCCCTACGATAGCATACATCTACCTCTCGCATTACACCGGGCGCATCCTTTGTACCTAAGATCCCATAGCCTGGAAAAGACTTGGAGAATTTCGACTTCTATTTACACTAGACCCTCTCTTTTTCCGCCATACCTCTCTCTTGTTCAGGGGGGTCGAGATACTACTCTTCTTCCATGAAATCTGACGAGGTCGGGCTCTCCTAGGAGCATACCGTCCTTGACGCCTAGAGCAATCTACAGAAAGAGAAAGATGATCAATCCGTTCTCGACCAAAAGAAAAGATTCAAGCTATAAGAACAGGCAACTACTCAAGGGAGGAGTCGAAAACAGCAGTCGATCCGTTTACAACTAGCAGTTATTCCCACATCAGAGTAAGCCAATTCAGACATAGATAGAGATCCCCTTAAACTTTTCTAGGGAGGGACCAGGAAAGCGCAGAACAGGCGCGATTGGTGCCGATCTTTCTAAATAGGAATAGAGCTTAGAGCACTTTCCAGGGTAAATAGGGGGCTAGCTCGCGTAGGAATAGACTATCTTTCTCTTTCTTCTGCCCGGGCTAACTGGAATAGAACAAGCACCTAGATTGAGATTGACTTCAACTAGGAATTCTGATCCTCTTACTTATCCGGTAGAACAGGAAGACTACTCTCAAGTGCGAGCGAGAAGGGAGTAATCAGACCAAGCTTTCAAAGACCTGGAATTCTCTTTCTTTAGCACAGGAAGACATACAACGGAGGATCTTCACGAGTGTGAGCAAGAAGACAGGAAAACTACTTGAAATGCATCCATTTTATACTACTATTTCCGATCCAGGACTTCTCTTGGCTGACCAGGCAAAGAGTCAAAGTAAGACTTTGTAGCTATATGAGACTTTATCTCTTGAAAGAGAAGTGACCTAGGTCAAATCGATTTCTCTGGTTTCACACATAGCTGGATCTCACTTTTGAGATTTCTATCTCAGTGTCAAAGCTAAAAAGGGCAAGATGTTCTATTTTCTGCCTTTCCTTGGATCCCATATCTAGAGCTGATCTGAGAACAGCGTTAACAGATCGAATGGAATTCGTAGATGAAAATGAGCCTCTTTCAGATCTTCTTTACGAAAGATCCCTTTCAACCAATTCTGGGACAGAAGCCTCCGCGGGAAAAGTGATCCAGCCAATTATGGTAACCTCGCCACCATAGCGGATATAAGGGCAAGAAAGCTCTTTACCAGTCTCATTTCTCACTGGAAACTGACATCGAGCCGGTAAGTGAGGCAATTACGTCAAGCTTAGGGCTCCATAAGACTAAGAAAGAAAAGAACTTTAGAGGAAGTCGTAACCCGCTACTCGCCGAAAGGATTTCATTATTGAAGAGAATGGTGAGGAATTGAATACTGGGAACTTGAGTCCCTGTCCGAACAATATCTTAAATAGGGAAGGCTTGCTTTCCTGAACCCTTCCATTGCTTCGCTCTTTCCGCTCCATCCGCAATGACTATATCCCCAGTTTCAGTTCTACTGCATATATCGATGGCTGGGCGCACTTATTTCTATCCCGAAGTAGTTCCTCCTCTACTTTTGAGGTTCCGGAATAAATTAAGAAGCGGGACCTTTTAGGAAGGCCCTTTGCTTATAATACCACTAGCACTCCATTTGAGAGTTCTCACATCGGCCTTTCTTTCAAAAGAAGGAGGTGGCTGGATTGAATCAATCTCTCACTCCCTATTGTAAAGTGTTGAGGGCTTTAGCGACTGGGTAGAAGGGATAAAGATTGAAAGCTTCACTTTCATTTGGCAGTTTGGAAGGCACTTTCGTATATTTCGTATATAAAGAAGTCAAGTAGTGGATCAAGGCTCAAGGTAAGCTTTAGAGCTACCTAGGTGGAAGGTGGCGATGAATATGGATCTCCTCTTCCGGGTATGAGGATGAGTTTGAGGCCTAACTTAGATATTCCCTACTGGTAAATAAGCCGCATTTAGTAATTCTTTTGTTTTGGTATGCCGCTAGTGGGAACTCAGAAAGAGCAGGGGCGGATTAGTCCTAATGAAGTGGTCTTTGGGGAAAGAAGTGACTCGACTGAAAGGTACGAAGTCCTTTTTCCTTCTTGCGATTAACCTTTTCCTACCCTTGTTAGATAAGACTGCTTGCTCTTCCTTTCGACCTATAAGCTTTTCTAAAAGTGTAGGATTTATAACAGGAGGGCTCAAAGGGATTGCTATTAAGCGAACTCACTTATATCACTTGCTTGAAATACTCTGACAACTCTTTCGGTATGGAACCTCTTGAAAAGAAAAGAAAGAACTAATACTATAGGGGCTGGAAAAGAGGCTTCATACTGAGAAAAGTCTCTATGTCCGGGATAGGAGGACCTGTTCTCAGGTGGAAGGGAGTCAGAAAGACTTCTCTCATTCCCGGTCCGGGGCTAGCTTCAATTTTTTCATTATTGAAAGCCCAGATAATAGTGAAAAAGGAAATTCGTCATAGGTAGCGAAGGCCCCAACTAAGTGAAAGGGAAAGAAGAAGGTCTGAAGAAGAAAGCGGAAACTGACGTTCAAAAGAAGGACTTCATTTTCTATTCTAAATATGTCTTGGGCTGAAAGCGGCAGCTCTAAGACTAGCTCGGATAAGAGAGAGAGGAAAGCCTATAGGACTAATCCGGATAGACGCGATTAGGAGATGGACCGACTCATCCTAATATAATAGCCTCTTCTTTCTTTTTTCACTAAGCTAGAAGTCCACATAAACCTCATGCAATAGCTCTTCCACATGCCTTACTTCTCCTCCTACTGCTAGCTAGTCTATTTAGAGGGTTTCCAGATGAAGAAAGAGGTGATCTCGGTTTACTTCCCAAACTTTTTTTTAGCGAGGAATTTGATGCTTTTTTCTACCGGAAGAAAAAAGGTGTCTAAAGTTTCTTTTTCTAATCAAGATTTCTCGCTTCTACTGTTATGAGTTATGCCTATTTTTATAGTTCCTGGTTATGGGCACTGTTTTCGGAAATGGTTCGAGGATTTCTTTAGAAGAGAAGCTTTCATCCTTATTGTTGGTTCGGTGTGTAAGGAAGGCCAGAGGATCTTCCCCAACCTCTCTACGTTATTATCCCAAAGTCTTATCTCTCGCGATCGGTCTTTCTTTGATCTCTTTCTCGTTCTCCAGATCTATGTATTTGTAGAGATGGATGAAGCTAAGGTTTTGCTCGCTGTGAAAGCCTGAATTGACTCAGAAGTTCTTATTGGGGATATAGTGTTACAGTTACTAGAATTGCGGATCTGTTGACAAATCTCGTTTTGTGGGGACTCATCTTTCTTCTCCCTAAGGTATGGAGGGCTGCCCCTAGAATGTTCGGTATATTGGTCTCTTGAAAGAGGCTTTCTTTTGGACGAGTGCCATTAGTCAAGGTATAGCATTAGCTATCCGAATGAGTTTTCTATCTTATGCAGCAATTGGGAGCGATCGTCTAATCTAGGAGTGCAAATTTTATGAAATCGGGAGAAGTTGTGCTAGCTGAATGTAGATTCGGTAACTAGGTAGCCATCTTGATCTCCTTCGTTGATATTTCATGAAGAGAAGGAAATGCATGGATTATGCTCCTTTTCATAGTATGAATCGCTCTATTTGCCGTGTGAAATTATATTAAGAGAATTAAGAGAGCGGGCTTTTCTTCCAGGTTGGCTAGTTATTTCTTGAGCTCTCAACCCATCCAAATTTGATCTCTTTTTCGTGGCTCTAAAGGACAATCACAATCACTTAAGAGAAGCATTCATCATATTCTAGCTCTAGCAATCGAAAGAGGTTCTCTCCAAGGACCAATATGAGATGAAGCTTTCGATGGTCGTCAAACTCTCAACTTATTAGAAAGTTTCCTGTCTTTTTGCATCCTAATTCTTATCTGAATGGAAGTTGGTTCATTTGAAAAAGATATTCTTTTAGTAGAGATACGGATGGAAAAAAGAGACTGATAAGGATTGGAGCTCGCTATTAGCCGTAAATGAATCCGAAGTGAGGATCGTTGATTTCGTGGTCTATTTCTCCGAATTGCCTACATGTTGGGCATGCTTCCGCGGGGAATCCATTTCTCTTTCTTCTGCCTTTTTTGATCTTCTTTCTGCTCGTAGGGAATCAAGAATGATCTTGCTAAGGGGTGAGATTGGTTAGAGGGCTTCTTGGTCATAAGTCTAGGTATAGTAAAGCATTATCTATCTGAATTCGTTCTCAATCTTTTGCTGGAATTGGGAATAGTTGTGCAAGGTGAATGGACTTTCTCTTTCTGGGGAATCATTTCTGCCCGGACGTTCTCTCTGCCCAGAAGTCCTTTTCGACTTTCGACTCCCCCTTGAAAGAGCTTTCGGTTCTGGTTCCCAGAGAAATGCCTACGGTTAATAAGGCCCACCCATCTAATAGGGGACTCATGGTAGGAAGATGGATGAAAGGAGATGAGATTCTATTCTAATGCGACTTCATCAGCTTTGAGACTTACAAGAACGGAGACTACGCGGATTCGACTCTTTCCACTTTCAACTTCTTTAGGCCCTCGCCTGGACCTCCTAAAGCGGAAATTCTACCTCGCTTTCAATAAAAGATGGAAGTCATATAATAGCTCTTACCTTTCTCCTATGAGCGACTACTGACGGGACCGATGAATAGGAGATGTCAATCCCAGCGCATCGAAACTTTTAAACAAGCCTTTCTTCTATATAAGTCATTCCTTGAAACATAGAAAAATAAAAGCTAATGCCACCTATAAGCAAGGAGCAGATAAGTCGGATCTGATGATGTTACACTATGCCCATCTAGCCGAGCGAAAACGACTATAGACCTTCCGTCTAAGATGAATCCATTGGCAGCTTCCACTGGAATAAGACTTTTGACTAGTATCGAATCCCTGAACTAGGAGAGAAGCAACTATACTTCATATGAACCCAGAAAGCACCCTATCTGAACTAGGATATCTGCAGATAGGAACTTGTATAGAAGCAATTCTTCTATCTATAAAATTCTCAATCAAATAAGAAAGAGCGAGTCCTCAAGAAAGAACGATGTCTTATTCCTTTCATAGACTAAATGGTACGGCAGACGCCGAATCTACACTTTCTAAATACGTCTTGCATAAATAGAATAGTTCACGATGGGCTGGCAGAACGGAAGAAAGGAAATCCGGGGCACAGTTCTTTCATAGGCGAATGGTGGGTATTCCTGTGTCCGATAAGAGAATTTCTAAGAAAGAATATCTTAAATTTGATCTGATTCCGGTTAGCTGCTCTAATCTTTTTAGAGGGAGCACTTTTCTATATGATGCAGCTCCCGCACATAGAGGAGAGGGCTAACTGAACCTTTAATTAAGGATTCCCGTTCGAAAACTATTCTCATTGAAGAAATAGTAAATATTTGGTTCTATTTCTCATTATATATGCGTGAACTCGATCCATTAGCTTAATTAGAGAATTCTAATTCTATAATAATATAGAAGAGGATCTTGCATTGCTCTCTGAGAACATCGGGTTCCTATTATGAGTCCTAATAATGCCAACGCTATCCTAAGCTCACTTTGACTTAAATTTAGCATATTGCAGCATATAATCTTTCTTAAGAATTCACTACTTTTGCGGGAAATTGGGATTCTATTCTGGACTTCTCATACTTCTTTTGGCATCTTAAAGCCTAGTCTATTGAAGTATTTGCCTCCTAAATGCACCCAATTATTCTTCTTTCACGGGTGAAACTAAAGCATGAAAGATCACAGTTTTCCCTGCTAAGAGCAGTCAATTTCTCCTTTCATGATTCTTTCTCCTCCCGACCATCTATCTTCAAATTCCCTGCAATCATGGGAATCCGTCATATACTCAGGAACAAAAACGGCCTGGCACCTAAACCATAAAGATAATGGAATGAGAGACTAGCCGCTATACTTTAAGAGTGCAAGAAGGGAATCGAGGAAGTACTATCTTGATCTTCCGACCAAAAGTTGCTTTCCGGACGAGGGAGTGAACGGAGAAAGATGGTAGGCCCGAGTTAAATAATTGAATTCCATTGTGCTCTATTCTCCGGATTGAAGCGAATTCTCTATCTGATCCAATTGAAGATATGCCGAAGAATATAGCCTTTGAGAAGGATAGACCGCATTGAACCTCTTTGAAATAGGATAAGAGCACACTTACCATCCATATTCTGCCTCATAAAGGGCTATAAAGATGAAAGAACCTAGATTAAGAGAAGTCAAGATTGCATGCAGATATTCTTTCATCAGAATGCTCTATGAACGCGCGAATCGCTTTCGCCAATGAATGCGCTCAATTTGAAGAATGGTCAATAGTTAGAAAACATTATTTCAATTCTCTTATGTTTTTAAGGTCTATTCTAGGGCATCTAAATGATATGATGAATATCCATCCCTCCTAACAAGCACAAGATATGAGAAATGGTATATGATCACATCTCCCGAGCGACTTTCATCATTGGTCAAGTACGGCACCTCGCTATTCAAATTAAGAAGAAGGGCTATTCCTAAGTAAGTCAGTCAATTGGCCTAGCTCCATCGCTTAGCTGTCGGAACAAGCAGTAGTTAGAAATAGCCTGTGGCGGTGCGCGGATCAGGTCTTCCTTGCTGGATATCCTCCTTCTCTTTACTAAGAAAGAAATCAACCAATTCTGGATTTCTCCGAAGGAATTCTTTACTTTAATCCACTAGTAAGCCTCTCACTCGGATTTTCTATCTTTCTGAATCCTTCTTCGTCTAAGTTCTTCCCTTCTTCATTCGTCAATCGAGAAAGCTGCTCTTTTCGTAGAAATGGTTCTAAAATATACCAGAAAGTGAGTGACCATTGCAATTCTTCCATGACTCAGGAGGCGCAGGATGGTAATTACATCATATAGTGACGAGATACTTACTTCGATGGGCTGCCTTCCGTTATATATTCGCCCGTTCGTTGTTTTAGCCTCCCATGAAAACCAAGAACCTTCCAAGGGCTTCCAACTTTTGTAGTAAGTTTTTTTTTCTATTTCTAAAGGAGAAATCGGTTACAGTTCCGTTCCCTATCCCTTTCTCCTTTCTTTCTGATCTTCTTTCTGTGTGTTTCCATTTCCTATGGATCTAATGAGCCTCTGATAGCTTCGTCGTCTCAAGCAACTCCAGAACAGAGAATATGGCATCTGCTCTCGCGAGAAGAGTGAAAGGTGGACATAGGGGGAACTAAAAGAAAGAGGTAACTATAGTCTTTCAGCAATTGATTAAGTATGCGTGGCATTGCAAGGGAGTAAAGAACCTTCTTTTTACTATATCCTTTTACCTTGCTCTTTAGGAAGTCGATTGGGAATGAGAAAAGCACATCAAGTATAGCCGTCAAGAAGGAAAGCAGGCGAGAAATGAATATCTTCAATATGGTCATCTTCATCTAGGTGTGAAATGAGATCCTTAATTCTGAATGAATGTTCAGAAAGGAAAAGGAAGAGGTTCTCACGAGGTTCTCAAGTAAACTTAAGGATTTTCCTTTACAGCTTGCTCTTACAGGAGGAGAAGGTGAACTAGGTTATACAACTATCCCATTCTCATGGACATTTCCCCTTGAGGAATGTAAGGCTCGTGTTCAGACGGCTCTTTCTCCCAAGTCTTAGACATTAGTTTCCTCAGCTCCTGGCATAGTGAGCCTTGGACTCTTTTTCTAGGCCTAGTTACGCTTGTAAAATTTCCTAAAAGGTGAGGCAATACCTACCATACCTACCATTCACTTTCCTTTCCCAAAGCAATTAGGCTATCCACTCGGGCTAGAGAAGAGCTTAGGCTTGGAAACCAAATATACGTTATGGACCCGCTCCCCCTTCTTTCTTCTTCGCTCGCACTGTTAAAATAAGCATTCTAGATGCCAAATGGCTCGTCCCCTACTTTCTTCCCAAAAGGAGAAAAAGAATTAGAAAAAAGGAAGCATTTTAGGATCTAGCTATCAATCCACTCCAGGGTTCACCATAAGCGAGAGAAATGGTTCTAGCCCGAACTCCATCTCTTGACTAGTGAAAGAGAGTCAACATGAGAGAAAGAAGCCAAGAAGAAAGAAGGTTAGGGGACAACTTGCACAAAGAAAGTAGGAAGGCTTCCACCGGGAAATAAGCGCTCCCTTATCAATGGACAAAGAGACCACAGATCCTTCTTCAATCTTGAATCTTATTCTAAATAAGATCTTCTGGCCATCCTCGGCCCCTGCGGTCGCATGCGGCAGCGCCGTGAAGGAGTTGAGATCGGGAAGCATCTCTTGAGAAGGAGCCTCCCATGAAGGTAGAAAATGCCCTGGAGAGGGGCTTGCTTCGGCAAAGGCTTGATTATTATTTAAGAGCAAAAGAAAGAAATAGCCCACTAAATAGCTCCTGAGAAGCCCTTCACATAGATAGAGCAAAGGTGAAACTCTAGCCCTTCTTTCACCTTTTCAAGTAGGACCGAAAGACATTCTAAGAAGACCAGATCTATTCTTCCTTTTTCTCTTGTCATAGTCAAGAAGGTTGGCTCGAGATAGGATTCTGATAGTCGGGCGGGGGCAAAGAATGCAATAGCTTCGCTTTTTTTTCAATGCCAAAAATAGCATAAGGAAAGAAAAGAAATGGCATCACCAAAGAATTCTTTAGCCAAGAATGAGAATGATGGATTTCGCACCGCAGCCACTACTTTGACTCCTTTTATGCAATTATAAACTCCACGAAACTTTCTCGATTCCAACGCAACTTCTCCTTTTGGAGCTGACGTAACAAACTACGCGAGCCTCCCAACGAAGCCAAGAGAAATCCGATCCGAATAAAAAAAAGAAAAGGCAGTTTCATTATGGTAGTATACCAGCCGCCTGTTCTGGAACTTCCAGTTCCAATCAGAGCATATAGATCCGTAAATAGATTTGTATATATAGCCACTTCCGTCGTGCTCGTCCTTTCTCGAAAGTATCTTTTTTCTGGGAAGATGCTCAAGGAGAAATTCTTATCTTCTCGATTCTTCATCCACCTTTGCAAAAAATGCTCTACTTTTCCATTCTCATATGAGGCCGGAAAGTGGATTGGCAAGAGGTGGGCACGAAGTGATTCATCATGGTCAAAGATGAGCCGATCCTTAGTTAGGGACGGTTTATAGATCATCAAATTCCCACAAATGGAATGAAAAGTGGGTCCATGTAAATGATCAAGACCCCGCAAAGAACAACGCTCCTTCCCCATATGGAGTTCGGAAGCCAAAGGCAATCGTTGAGTGAACTGTATTTTCTTTGTGTTAGACAGAATCACACCCAAGATAAAGATGCACACTCCTCCATGTGAAATATTCATCTTCATTAAAGCTTTTTTGTAGTAGTCCTTACCAAGAGCTATCAGCTCTCGGCTCCGTGGTAAGGTGAGAGCTGATAGCCCGATTTCTGCTTGCGCACCCCCCACAGAAGGGCGGCCCGACGAAGGGGGGACGGGGAAAGCTAGAGGCCCAAAACCTTCGACCCTTCGTTCTAAATCTTTAAGCCTAATTAAAGGGCTGCTCTGATTCTGATTTCGTGCTTGCTCATTCCCCTTAGGCATCGGTCTTTGGCCTTTCCTTCTCTGCGCCCGCTCACCCTTCGCTGACCTAGAAAAAGGTAAGACAAAGAAAGTACAACAGAATAGTAAACAGAGCACAGCACAGAAAGATTCTAAATATGAGAAGTCCGCCTTGGATTCGAGAAGAAGGAAATGCAGAAGGGGAACGAAAAGAAATAAGGCCTTTGACGCTCGACTTTCGGATGACCTTCTCTCTATTATGTCTGCTAATAGAATAGGGCGGCTTGCTCTGACCAAGACTCCACTTTTTGCTCCGTCCATGGAGCCTATGAATTTCCTGGAATGTAGATAGACCAAAAGAAGGAATAAAGAGATAAGAATAGGAATTATAGTACCATTGAAAAAAGGGGCACCTGTGGGAACATCTCTACTGACGAACCATTTCAATAGTAGGGGTGCTGCCGTGCCACGAGGCACGACCATAGAAGTAATGAAAAAGAAAAAGTTATGTAGTTGGATCATCTTGCTCTATCCCTTTGACTTTTCCTTCCCTAGAGAATCAGAGAGGCTAAAAAGAAAAGTGTTCGGAAGACGTACCGAAAGGCTACTAATTAAGCCGACCATTAATGACTAAGACCAGGAGGGGCCTTTATAATAAGGGCAAAGACCACGAAAGTACGAAAAGCAAAGAAAAAGAGTTAGGAGACTAGCTCCAACGATTTCTTCGTAAGTGAGGTGAAGTACTTCTTTCCCTTTGAATTGAATAGGCCGTCGCCCGGTTGAAGTAGCCAGGAGGTCCTAGTCAGTTTAAAGAAAGGCAGTCCACTTGCAGCCATCTTGATGATCAAAATCATCAAGTTTCATGACTTTAGCAGTCACTCGCTCTCCTATTAGAAGATTCTCTCACCCTCTCGAGAAAGCCGGTATCGGGGCTCAACCAAAATAGAAGAAAATGAAACTGCCGAAAGGGGATCAAGGAAGATATAAGACTGCTCAAAGACAGAATGCACGAGAATCCTGTTTTTATCCCGATATCCGGCTATGCTAAAGAAGACCTTTTCGTCTTGAAAGCGGAAAGGGAGAAAGAGAAGGAAAGAAGGATAGTTAGTGGTTAGTCAGGTTCGGGAAGCCAATCAAAGTGGGGTGCGAAAAAGAAGGGCATTTTGAAAGAATGGGGCTAGCCATTTTAGAAATTAGACCTCTTTCGGCACTTTCTCCCCTAAGAAAAGTCGTCAGCTAGGTCATGCCGAAAAGGAAAGATTCGATGACGAAATAAATACTGTAAAGAAAGGCTATTTCAAGAGGAGTTAATTGGCCTTTGGTAAAGCATATGATTTCCGTCTGTCCGGTACAAGCAGATATCTCCATTTTTGGACCAATTGAAAGCAGAACCTCATAAATCGTTCTAGCGGACGAGGGAAGCCAATACTAATTTATGGAATTCCTCTTGCGATGAGCCGGAAGAAGAGACAAGTCCTATTTTATAAAACTTGTCACAGACCCTTGATTAGCATAAAGATAAGGCTTTGAATCTTTTGGTCAGGTATATGCATCTTTCTGCTTCAATACCAGATTTATAGACTAGTAAAAGCTACTTCCTCACTCCGCTTAAGAAAAAAAAGGGAGGGAGAGAATAAGCGTGTGATGACGGCGCCTAAGCAAAGACTGAACCAAAAATAGAAGATTACAGAGACTAATTCTTTAGGAAAGGGTCATTTTTTAAGAGGACCTCTTTCGATCTCCTTGACTCTATTATTATCCAGCTCTCACTTTCAGGTTTCCTAAAGTAGGAAGCTAGCCATAGCCCGCACAATGCGAGGCGCATCTTTCTGGGTTCAGGCCCGCGCACTTTTTCTTTTTCTTTTCCTTCCAAATCCCTTTTCTTAGTATCAATCAAAGTTAGAAAGCAGGATCTAAGAATGAGCCTTCTTCTATATCAATTTCTATATAATGAAAGCACGATCAGGAGAGGCTTCTCTATAAGACATTTGGTGCCAAGAATGCGATAAAGAGTCAAAGAGATCAAAGAGAAAGCTGAACGGAAGAGTCGAAGACATTGGAATTCCCCGAGAACCATAGCCTTCACTTAGGCCCAATGCCTGCCTCAAGAAAGGCGAAAGGAAAGCTATCGGAGATCACAGAGGCAGAAAGATGATAGCACGTACTCAGGAAGAAGTCTAATATCTTAGAAGAGAGGGGAAGGCTAGCAGCCGCTGATCGACTCAATAAAAGATCTTTCTGCAATCAGTATAGGTAAAAGAGAAAAACCTATACTTAGTTAAGCTTTCTTTAACCGCTATCTCGAGAAGCCTAAGTAAGAGCAAAGAGCACTCAGGAGAAAGAAGAACTGACGCAACTGGAAAGCTAGTAGCTCCTCGGGAGAACCTACTCTTTTAATAACCCACTCTATCTCCTCTGAAAGAATGGCCTCGTAAGCTCTATTCTTACCCGCGTTCTTACTCTTCCTTCCCAAAATATACTAGTTCCGGAAATCCTACCATAGGCTCAGGGTGAACTCGAAACTTGTATTATCATAATAGAAGAAATGCCACATCTGATTCTCCGGCGGAATCCTCTCGTATCTTCTTGGTCCCAATCAAAAACGCTTCATCCCTAGTCGCCAAATCCGTGAGAATCTTTTTAGGCTGAAGGCGAAGGACCAAACGTCTTCCACGAGCTAGAACAAGCTAGGCTTTTTTTCTATCAATTGGACGCGGAACCAGCGAAATTCCACGCCTCCAGCATACCCTCTATAAAGACAATCTCAGCTCGACCAAAAAAGAAAGATCTTGCGGCAATTGGTAAAGAAGTAAGAGCTGTTAGCGGGCGCTTTAGTGCCTCTGTAAAAGAGAAAGAATTCGGCTCAATCAGAAGGTAGGAATCTTGATACTAAAGAAGAACTCCCCGTTCAGCCTTTGAATTTATGTATGGGATTGTCACATTTCCAATCAAAGGACGGTCTCTTTCTAAGCGAGCATATGCGAAATACGACCACGCCTATCTTCGCTACCAGCTCCGATTACTATGTTGCGAAAAGCACCAGTTGCCGGAGTTTTTCCAAAGCAGCAAAGCAAGAAATTTCTCTTACCTTCCCAATTCTTAGGTTCGCCTTATGGTCTTATTCAAGGGGGACAAGAGACTTTGACTTTTGCTTCCTCCTTCCGCAAGAGTTCCTCGTTACCATCTTGTCCTAAAGCATGTCTGTGCCCAAAAGCATCAGTGGCAGCTCCTCAAGCACCCACCTCTTCTTTCATATCAGGAAGAAAGCGACCTGAAAGCTGTATCCTCCCAGGATCTCTATTTCTACAGTAAGAGAGATATATAACTTTGGCATTTCCTACTTTTCTTGGATTCAATAGATCATTGACAGGCAGGCCTTAGCCAACCTTCCACTTCGTTATGAAGGAAAGCCGCCGAGAGGGGCTTAGAGACTTCTCTAATTGAATTAGCCCCCTCCGTTAGGTCGGTTTTTCCGCAATTCGGGATTTCCATCTAGCCTATTAAGTTAAGGACTTGGCTCCCTGGAATTGAATAACTCTTGGTAAGAAAGAATGATTGGAAGCTTTACCTTGTTCAAGGAAATGTGAGAGTAGAACAAAGGAAGCAGTCATTCAATAAGAAAGTGCTGTAAGCTGACAACTGTATATAGTCCAGCTCCCGCCTGTATTCTCAATCTAAAAGTCTAACGTACGATTCTTCCATATCTTTCTCTAAATCTTGCTCATCATATTGAGCGTGTTTTGACTTTTTTTGAATATCCTTTTCCTGGCAATGAAAAGAAGGACCTTACCTCGTTGATTGCTTGATGGTCGTAAGGCGCCTTCCTTTCTTACCTTTCATTCCCCCCTTCTTTCTCTATCTTTCTTTCCAGCCTTCGATCTTTGAATCTCGACTGGCTTTCGTAAAGCTTTTTGAAGCTTTTTACTCTTTCCGAAGAGATTTGTCCATCAGTAATTGAATGCCACTAGACAGAATGACGAAAGAGAAAAGAGGTTCGTAGATCTTGAAAAGCCTTTCACTGCGACCCCCGCGTCCTTGCACGGCTCCTCTCTCTTCTTCATTCCACGCCTGATTCCCCGTCTTCCAGGTTGTACCGCTCTGATATGGGTCAGCGCAAGCTAGAGTTCCAAGTAATCTATCAACTAGAGTGACTTCCTTGGCAAGCTATCGGCATATCTATTCTTTCTTCACAGCTGAGAAATGAAACTCGCCTTTTTAGCGGAGTTCAATTATTTAGTGAGAATCTTCTTCTGAGAGCCCTTATTCTTCATTTTTGTACCACATCTCCTTAAAGTGTGAAAGATATACCTCTACTTTCCTTAGCAGGATGAGCACCGATTCATGTCATATCATATATGAGGGCAAGCCTATCTTGGATAGCCGCTTATCCAGTACTGGCCGCTGAGAGAAGACGAGGATTGAGAACTTTGACTTTCAATAACTAGATTCTTCACCTCCCTTCTGGGGCACCCCGAACCAAGGAGATTGCAGCTATCTGCAGAAGATTCTTGTGGTCTGCTTCCAATGAGAAGGGTAAAGGAAATGCTGGAGCATGGTCTACTCTGTCTTCTTTGAAGAAGGAAGGAGTCCCGGGATGATGAGAGTTCTGCCCAAGGCAAGAATCCACCAAATAGGTATAGTCCGGACTGGGAAGGGCCTTTTTCCGCTCTTGGTTGACTTGGGTCCCGGGCTTAAGAATAGGTAGACCAAGTCAATTGAAAAGATGCAATAGACGACATCCTCTTTTATCTAATTAGAACTTCAAGAAAGAAAATAGATAAGTAGGTTCCCGGGTTGGAAAGGAGAAAGTTAGGCTAGATCCACTCTGCCCTCGCTCTTGCATCACTCCTCTTTCACCTTCGCCTACGCTCTCTCTTGCTTGCTCTAGGCCCCCCGAGACATCCTTCTCGTGGTGGGAGAGTCAATGCGTCCACCCCAGGAAGCCTCTCGCTTCGTTTACGTCGTCTACAAATACAAATGAGTAGAGCCGTCAATCTATCAAAAAAGAAATCTTTCAACAGCTTGATGACTCATTCTTCTTTTATTGTGAATAGGTAGTAGGCCATCTAAAGCCATCTTCTAACAAGAAAGAATTCGCTTCTAAATTCTCTATATTTCACTTACATATTTCACTTACATAAGGTAATAATCTTTCTAAGGTTTATTGGCTAGCATACCAGGTAAAAAAGAAAGGCTTCGGTCCCTTCTTATCCTGAAATAGTGAACAAAAGCTCGGCTTTCTTTAATGAATATGCTTTGATTGAAATGCTATAAAAGATAGGCCATTGGGAGGCCTCTCAACTTGCTTTGATCTAAGTCAATAAAGAATCTCTCTTCTGGTTCTGCCGGATCGGTAAGTGTGCTTGATAGGCGCTTTGCTTAGAGTATTCCCTTCCCTCAATCGAGACAGTTCTCCTGTGAAATATGAATAAGAAAGTCTAATGTTATCGGTGGAAATAAAGAGAGTTGTAAGAAGAAAGCCTATCTTTCAGAAATAGGCTAATAAGAATAATGGAAAGTAATCCGTCACGGGCTTAGATTATTCGTTAAGTAAAGGCCTATGGAAGCCCCACACAGGGATCTAACTGAACTCACCAAGACCATTGAAGAAGGTCAAGCTTTTGGCTCAGTCCTTCCAATCTTTCTCCCCCCCTGATTTGACGCAGGCCATGGTGCAGATAAAAGCTTCTGCCTTCTCTCCTGCTCATTCATTAGGGCAAGCAAGGTAAAGGGAGGGGATCATAACTAGGAAGAAGCTAATACCTTGGCTATTTGGGCCTTACTTAAGATGAAGCAGCTTTGGGCTTAGGAGCCAGAGGAGGCTTGGAAATACAGAGTCCATTCCTCTTGCTTTCTTCTTGGGTAGCACGCCAGGTTGAGGATCCACTCAAATCATTTGGAATGTCACGGAGCAGCTTCGTGGACCTCTTCCGATCGCGGATGCAGCCCCGTCATTAGTAGCTAAAAGCAAGGTGAGCCCTTCCCCATAAGGTCCCGGACGTTCTATCTGATCGAGTGGACTTATCAGCATCACGCTTAAAAAGAGGCTTTCCAACTCTGCCCCTGACTCGCAGTGGCCACTTTATCCCGCGGGCATACCGCACTTCAGTTCGCACTCCCACAGGGGCAAGGCCATATTCATTGGTCCCTGGTGGCGAAGCCATTCTGCCTTTTTCAGTTATCTTTCAATTGAATTCTTCGCTGGCATCTTCAGACTTTTGCTATCCCTATGACTGCCCGAAAGGCGCGTCTAGCCCAATTCCAAATGAAAGGCTTTCGCGCTAGTCCTTGGGCCTTAGCCCTTTTAGCTTTCTATTAGCTCAAGCCCTTGTTGGACCCTATATCCCCATATTTCCCCGTTCTATGTTTGGAGAAGTTGGTACATGTCATCGAGGCCATGGTGCGTAGTGGCAAGTGGAAACCTATTAAGGTTAGGCGGGAGGGCCCTATGATCTCTCATACGTTTTTTTGCCGACGATTTCATGTTTTTTGGGGGGGCCAGTGACAGCAATTTGCAGGTGGTTATGCAATGTTTAGAGATGTTTTGCGCTCGGGCCAAAAGATTAATCTGGAAAAGTCTAAAATCTCTTTCTCTGCAAATGTGCGAAAGCTTCAAGCTCAGAGGTTGAGCAGACTATATGGTATTCAACTTACGGAGGATTTGGCTAAGTACCTTGGGACCCCTTTGTTGCACTCGAGGGCGAACCGAATTCTCAGTATGTTTTTGATCGGGTCCAATCTCGACTCTCGGGATCGAAAGCCAAACATCACATCTTTCTATGGCGGGGCGGGTCTGGACTTGCTCCCTCGGATTCCGCTTCATACCGAGCAGCGAGACCGTCGGAGTCCCATGATAAGGATTTGGACCAGAAATTGGTGGACCATACACGTAGGCCCTATCATAAGGACTGGGATTTCCCTTCAATTGGAGCCGGAGCTTAGCCAATTCCTCGTGTTTAGTAGTCACATCTCACCCAGGAACCTCTTCATGAATGGGCTTGCTCTACTACCTAAAGCCTCTTCCCGGGCGGAGCGCCCTTCCCATACCACACATGCCCGGAGCCTGAGTCCTTAGCCTGAACCCTTCCTTAGCTCCTACACTTGCTTGAATGACTTGTCATTTCCACATCTTCGTCTTCTTACTAGTTAGATCTATCCTTCAAGTCTTAGCCTTTGGACTTCTTTTAGAAAAGTCTGATGAGTGAATGACTTCTCAGCCTTTCCTACCTACCAAGGGCACCTTACCTCAACTCAAAAGCGCATAGTTGTCTTTCCGCCTCTCGTTCTGATGTTGCCAAGGCCTTTAAAGCTTGACTTTGACGATGGTTGCCGTAAAGGTATACTAAAAGAGTGTACTTCTTGGGATGACTTCCTGCCCTTTTTTAGTGGTGGAAATCTTTGATGATGTACGAGAACCATTCTATTGATTGATCTATACCTGTCCTTGCCCTAAGCTTTCCGGCAAGCAACTTATATTTCTTTCCTGGCCAATAAATAGTGACGAATGAAGGGGCTTACTCCCGGCCCACTGGTCTCAATCTTGCATTCCTTCCTTTGCATGGAATACTTTTCTTAATGGAGAACTCTTCCCAATTTCTTCCCATCCTTCTAGCCTATCTGCTATTTCGCTTGTATCCCACCTTTCTTGGACTTCTTTGATACCATCTTCCCTCATCTTCTCTTTGGAAGACCTCAACCTCTCATTATATAAGAGATTTAGGTATCTTCCTGAGTCGTACCATTTCTATGGTAGTTGATTGACCTCTTAGTTGGTCTTGATTGAGTAGTGAACCTAGATTTGGAATGAGAGAAAGAGTCAAAGAAAAATAACTCAAAATAGGACTCAAAAACGGCTATCCAGCATAGATGAAAAGTGAGACTTTCCTAATGAAAAGAGAGAAAAGAGAGCTAAAAGGCAGAATTGAGATCACAATTTCGTAGATTATATATGCTTTTTTTAATCGTAGGAAAAAGAGTCTAAGAAGCCGTCTTTTTTCACTACTTTTAGCTAAAATCGAGAAAAGCGACAGCATCGACTTATATGCATAAGACTTTCAATAGTCAAAAGTATGCGGAACACATACAGTCTTCAAGAGCTTCCCAGGGTATTCCCGCCAATGAAGATCTAAGTGCGAGCCCGTATGACTACTGAAAGACTTTCGATTGGATTCCATATATAGAGAGAGCCTCTGGTCTCGCTTTATGACAGTTAAATACTGTCAGTCTACACATCCTTGCGTAGTCCGATCTAAAGGCTCTCACATATGGAGTCGTATGCTCACTGCTCGACCGCTGGCTGAACAGGGTATACATTGCTTTCTCGGACATAGTAACTGTTCCATTTGGAATGACTCATGGCTCGTGGGCGCTAAATAACAGATTTAGCTCTGAGATCTTTTTCTTTCGATTTTCCTATTTTCGGCACAAAGTAGTGAAAAAATAAGGTATTTGGCAACACTTATTCTTTGACTGGGAAATTTACCTAATCTACGGAAATATAAGATCTCATCTCTCTTTTTGCTCTTTTTTAGCCAATTTCTTTACTAAAAGAGTGGTTTTGGCCATGGTTGGATAGAAAAAATTCTTTCGATTTTCCCTATTTTCGGTGCAATCTTCTTGTCTACTTTTTCTCCATGTTGGACTTCCCCAATTCTATTTCTATCTCACTAGTCCTCCGAAAGGTAGACCACATTCTTCTTTCACCTGTACAGCCAACTAAAGGTAGCTTTGGTCCTTTTTCGAGTGTAAGGTCGGAAGGAAAGGTGTACTAAGTGCCCAAGTGCAAGGGTTTCCTAGTTTGGTTTCTTGCGTCACTTCCTTCTTGCTTCCTTGTATGGGTCTTTGCTTCCGCTTCGTCTTATGCCGAGGTAGAGCGGTAAGGGTAAGAGAGTCAGTCAGGTGCACAAGCACGTGCACTTCCTTTCTTGCTTTCTGAGTTTCCAGTATTGGATAGCCAAGGAAAAGGGATAGGCATCAGTCTTTCTTCGGTTCACTGAAATAGAAATATTTGACTTTTGAAATCACATAAAAGAGGATCTCCTCACTTTTGTCATTTCTCAATTTGTGCCGGAGTAGCTGGCAGACACCATTGCGAGAAGCCCGTGAGATGCTTCAGTCTTCCCTTTCTATCTTCCCTTTCTCCCTAGCAGTTGTTCTTTTCTTCTTTGTGCATTCTATTCCCGTCTTTCCTCCTGTCATACAATGAAATCTCACACCTGGTAAATAGTTGACTCTTCCTCGCGTATAGCCCCTTCCTTGGACTATTGTGATCTTAATGCCCTAATCTCTTCCTTTCCGCTCGTGGATGACGTCTTTTTGATACTGTTTACTTTGCAGAGAAAGATCCTTCATTCCATCCACGGATTTCACACCTGGCTAATCTAAGACTCTTGCTCGCGTATACCACTAGAACTCATTAGGTATTTGACCTCTTCCTCGCGTATTTACCCCAGCCAGTCCGATGAGATCGATCTGCCTTTCCATATCTTCTCCCTTGCCAAGGAGTGAGAGACTAGCTCACCATTTTCTGGATTATCGGGGATTCTTAGCTATCAATACTCTGACATCATTTTCGTGCTTGAGTGAAGTATTTGTCTTGTCAGGATTTCGTTTATTCGAGGGAAGGAGTAGAACTTATTTACGACTTATATTCTCCATTTCCATGGTAGATGTCTTGCTCACTGATAGGATTTCATCTATTCCTGGAAAAACAATTATGCTATTCCGATTCCATCCTTACAACAATTGCCTTCCCGATTGTCTTTGACATAGAACTCGATGAGGACTACGGCACTACCAAGTTTCAAAGTATCCACATTACTTACTTCTATCATTTTCCTACCGGGACCGGCAAGAAGGGCCCGAAAGCCTATTCAAAAAAGTGCACAATAAAAGAGAGAGGCCTAAGTACGCCTATTCATTATTATCTCCCGAAGAAGCCTAACCGAAAACCGTAAACAAAGATTGTATGAACTCAATTTTAGCAGAACTCACATCAGAACGGGGAAATTGAGCAAAAGGAATAAGGTTTGGAAAAGTTCCAGTTGAAGAAAGGGATGCGTCGTCGAGAGCGTACGCGAGAGGAAAAGCATGAGAAGTGGGGATGACGTCGCGAGAAAAAGGTTCCAAGGAAGGAGTGAAGCAAGCGACAGATCAAGCTGACCTGAGTGGAAAAAAAGAATTGGTGGGGCTTTGGTGGAATGACTTCTTTAGCTTATGCACTGGCAAGGCTTAAACATTTGAAGATCCGCTTTGAATCTAAATGGTCCCTACCTGGAAAGAATGACATAGGTAGAAATCTATGATGTCAGTCTAGGCACATCGATTAAGTGGATCGGGGAAGCACCCGTCAAGCTGTCGTCATAAGCCTTTCAATGCCCATAATGTCTATTTCTCTAGATTATGTCAATCAGACTGAATGAATTCGTCGATTGGAAGAAGTGAGTTCTCCCCTTTGAGCGGAGGGATTCGTAGGATTTTAGTAAGCCCAACTCTCCCATCTACATTCTAGCTCTCCCTCGTGCCTTACCTAAAACGTATTGCTCTAAGATTACATGCCTTATCTGCCCGACTTCCTTTCTTTAAGATATAGCTTTCTAACCACCTATCCAGTAAAAAAAAGCACAAAACGATAATAGCTCCTTCTAATCAAGGATTCAATTCCTTTACTTGCTCTCCTCGGCTTGACTCTTTGAAATACGCTATTTGTCGGTGAGCTACTTCAGTTAGACAAGTGAGGAGTCCTGGTTAGGCTAAGAAAAGTCTTCCCTCTGTATGCGCCTCAGAATAAAGAAAGATATGAATAAGACTCGGCAAATATCAGTAGTTTTCAGATGGGGGATGCAGGAAAGGAAGAAATGGGATGAATCTATCCAAAAATACCGTTAGATAAGTAGCTTCAACTTGTCTTGATCAATGAATCCGAGGAAAAGCAAAAAGAAGAAAATAAAAAGAACATTCTTTTAGACTAGGCCTGGGTGCTGCCCATGGAATTCGGCGAGGAGGAAGTCCCGTGCAAACAAGGATCTTCCAAATGCCATTACGAAGTGCCATTAAGGTTTCGAGTGGATGTGCTTAGAAAAAACGTTTGTCCGGACCGAGAACTTCAACTACAGTGTCAATTGCTGCTATGTCCGAAAAGGGTGCAAAACCTCTATCTTCTATCTTCTATCCGATTATAGGCCCATAGGTCCGCTATAGCCTATCCGCCCACAAGAGTTAAATGATATCGAATATATAGGCTATTAATTATGCCATCGGCTTATGTTTTAACATCTGGTATAGTTTTATACCTACTTGAATCAGAAATATACCTCTTTTTCATATTAGTAATCTCCGTAATCCTACATGTGTCAGTGAGTTCATTTCGGAGATGGAAAGTTGGGAAAGCGAAGCTAGCAAGAGAATGTTAAAGCTCTTAAAAACGTCGAAGAGCTTGAAGGCTAGTCTCTTCCTCGCTGGAAATATTCTTAAAAATATTAAGGAATTAGAGCAGAGTAATCTCCTCACTATTAGAGAGCTTAGGGAATTGTTGCAGGGTAATGATCTCACTGGTCAGGCCAGCACCTCCTGGGAAAGGATGCCGAAAGGAAGCTCAGAACTGAAAACCTAGAATCAAAAAACGGAGATCGGACAGACCAAGAAAGAGAGATTCTTATGGGCGGTAAAGAAATGATTCCCCTCTAACATAAAGTCCAGTCAGCTAGCACTACTTATTCAGATTGACAAAGAAAGAATTTCACCGCTAAATACAGAACAATAAGACGCAGCCAATAGCATTAAGAAAGGGTAGAATACTCACACACAAATTAGGGTTAGCTTTTTTATACCTTGACTAATACGCTAAGAAAGCCTCTAACCAGTCTCCCTATCTTAGGAGATCGCTTAGAAAAAATGAATGAAATCTCACTCTCCTCTAAGAGAATCTATTTCCAATATTCGCTAACAGACATGCAATTCTTAGAACTCTAACACTCAATCCCGGATCCTCAATTCCAATGAAGCTCCTGCTTCCACACGACACCTTTGTAATGCTTTTCTGAATTGTATAAGATAAAGAAAGAGCCCGAAATCGAAGCAAGACCAAGGGCAAAAGAGACTACTTAGGCGCTCCCGGATGTCATAATCTTCACTCACGCAGGCCTAGTCAATCTAAGGATTCCTTCACTTCTTCCGTTTATTCCCAAGCCTAAAAGTCCCTCTGTGGTGGTATTTCATCTGCTTTTCTCTTAGAATTTCCAATCTCGCCCAGAAAGAGAGGAAATCCTTGTAGACCAAGTAACGAGAGGAAGCCCTCAAAAAGGACTGCAGTTAGCCTTCAGGGACATTTCAGGAATAGAAGAAGAGTTTTCATTCAAGGCTCCAATTAGTGGGAAGGGCACCTATCTCTATACATCCACGCCATTGGTCCAAGGATTCTCTCATTATGTAGTAAGAGAATCGTTATCTGTCTCAGTGCCACCGAACTCTAACTTTCTCAAAGAGATTTTCAACGAAAGAACTTCTGGCTTGGTCCTCTTCGCCAGATCTTATTTAAAGAAAGACAACTCTAGAGCTCTTTTGAATCTTATATTTACTTAAAAGATGGAGAGAACTCTTTGGAACCTATACCTGTCTAAATTGGATTTGATTCTGACATTTTTCTTCTTTATTGGCCTATTAGCCTTGATCTTTTCTTTCAAGCTTATGCCGTAGAAGCTGACATCCGGCTATTGGCCTTGGCCTTTTATCTGCATCTTCCCGAAAGAAATTCTAGGCCCTCGCGGATGAACTCGCAAAGACTCGACCCGGTCCCTCTACGAGTGGTCTCTTTTATAAGACTGGACTTTCTCAGTCGAAGTCAAAAAAGAAAAAGACTTTGACCTCTTTTGGCTGACTTTTAACCAAGCGGGGCGGCTATCCCCTATATACGATACAGGAGCAGAGAAATTGCTCCCTTTCTTCGGAATCATTAGAAAGCCAAAGTAAGGTCTATTTTTAGGGAATGGGTATAGTCGAGAGAAAGGCTTTGTCGACCTCGCGGGGTCATAGATGAACTTCTTTCTTTAGGATCTCCGAAAGCATTCCATTCTTTATTGAACCTGTTGTGGAATAGAATTCAACATTCATTCTAGGTCGGGCTGCGGGTCTTTCGAGCCCTCCTAGCCGCGTGCAGCCTACCTCCTTCAGATTCAGAAAAAACCTAAGTCAGTGCTCTCCCTTGAATTGGAAATGAAAAAAGAAGGCCTTCGGATTCTCCTACATGTTCAATCTTTTTTTAGCCCTTTCCCCCGAGATCTTTCTCATTAATGCTACCTTCATTTTGCTCATTCATGGAGTTGTATTTAGTACGTCTAAGAAATATGATTATCCACCGTTAGTCAGTAATGTGGGTTGGCTTGGATTACTTAGTGTTGTGCGCCTAGGAGGGCAGCTAGCTTTGGGATGCGGAGGACCTATTATCGCCCAGCTCCCTAACCTAATGCGGCACCGGCTTCGGACCGCATGGAACCGTAGCATGGGGGAGGGCGTCTAATCTTTTTGTCGCCGCAAGGCTTATTTAGAAAGAGTACGCAGCAGGCTCGAAGACCCCTGATTCTGGCAGGCACATGAGTCCGAACACTATGTTGAATGTTCGACCGACACTAGGCAGGTACCTGTGCAGGTGAGGCGTCGGTCGGTCCTAGAGACGGCGGCAGCGGCGCGAGGAGTGCAGGACCTAAGGTGGTGCTGCAACCTAGGGATTACCAGGCAGCTCTTTCGCTCTATAAAGATCGGGGGGGGCATAGCACAATTCGTCTTAAAGGAGGCTTTCTTTGCCGTCCGGGTGTCAGATCCTGCCATAATCTAATCTAACTATAGACTAATCTAACTATAGAATATAGCATCGACGAAGTCAAGCATAAAAAGGAAGATTTTCATGCCAGAATCGCTGGGAGAAAAGAAAGGGCGGTAGATGATAATGAGAAAGGGCTCGCGTCTGGACGGGAGGGTAGAATAAATGAGCGAAAGGTCTCATGGCATTACGTAGGGAATATGCCTAGTCTCCTCTAACCAGCAAAATGGACCTCGAGGCCGAGAGAGGGACCTTCTCGTCGATAGGTGAGAGAGAGTAATGCCTATCTGGAGAATCAATGGTCCGGGCCGAATAGTCAAACCTACGCCATCTTACTTTCTCCGGCGCATATTAGCTTAGCTGCGCTTAAAAGCTTTTTCTTCCTCACTTACTTGATTGCGGCCACTTTCCTTACCGTAGCCCCGCGACACTCTTACTCCCAGCGAGGGTGGCATATATGAGATGAGAGATGAGGCCATTGCGCTTTCCTCTTCTGTGGACGCACCGGACTATGAACCGGGACGGGAATCCAAATCATTCTCCGGCGAGCTTTCTCTCGTAAAGCCAAAGAGGCCCCAAGACAAGGTCAAACTCTTGGGAAGGGGACATGATCAATAGTTTTAGGCAGGATCCGGGCTGTGTTCATAGCAAAGAAAGAGGCTCGACCAAGCCAGAACCTCATCCTAGGGGCGGGGCGCCCATTCCGAACCACTTTCTAAAAGGTTAAACATGCTTAGAGAACCATCCCCACTTAGTGATTGGTCCGCTAGTTAAGGCAAATCCGAAGAAGTTATCACGGACGAGCCACATGCAGGGAAAGTTGCATGTGTGGTTCTGGCCGGGTGAGGTATCTAATAACCTTGCTTCTGCTCGCCGCGGGCGCACCTCTCCTAACTATTGCCCATTTATTCTGGAATAATTTTTTTAGGAGGGATAATTTTACATATTTCTGCCAAATCCTTCTATTATTAAGTACGGCTGGTATCATTTCGATGTGTTTCGATTTTTTCGAACAAGAAAGGTTTGATGCTTTTGAATCCATTGTATTAATTCTACTTCCTACTCGCAGTATGCTCTTTATGATCTCGGCTTATGATTCAGTTGCCATGTATTTAGCTATTGAGCCTCAAAGTTTATGTTTTTATGTGATCGCAGCATCAAAAAGAAAGTCTGAATTTTCCACGGAAGCCGGCTCGAAATATTTGATCTTAGGTGCATTTTCCTCTGGAATCTTATTGTTTGGGTACGACCGGACAACTACCGATATCTAGTAAGATCTTTTCTTAGAATCTTCTTCGGAAATAGTTAACTATCTATATCGTAAACTATCGGATCGACTATGACTTAGATTTGAAAGTTGCGGGCCTCATTGCTTGTGATATTGATGGGGCGAAGGAAAGCAAAAAAGAGAAAGACTGACGAGTTGTCTATCCTTTTTTTTTAGATCTAGATCTTTCCCCATAGCCTGGGCGCTCTGTCTCGATCCCCTATGTGCAAAAAGGACGTCTTGCTACGGAAATTGCCCTTGGTCTAATTCCACGCCTTATGACGAAAGGGCAGTCGGCGTGGCCTAAAGTGAAGATTGGGGGGAGTAGAGCGAAATTCCCTTTAGGGCTATTCCGAAGGATTGGGAAAGAAAAAAGGGGCCCGAGACTGAAACTAGAGGAGCGACCTCTTGGTTCACCAAAGCCCGACTCAGCGTCACACGTTTTCCAGGTCCGAAGGGATCCAGTGCCCTACTATCGACTCCTACCGGAATATAGTTATCAGAGCCGATCCAGGAATGGCCGTTAGTGGACACCGACCTTCACTGCTTAGAGAGGCCCTCTTTAATACATTAAGAAAAGATGTTCACAGGGGCCAGAAAGACTCGGTCATAGGAACTTAGACCACCTACGCGCTGGTGAAAAGTACCTCGACCGGATCAGAGTAAATAACTATGTCGAATTAGGCCGCCCCTAGCCTTGAAAGAATTCAAAGGCGGCTGCTTTCCAAAAATACGGGTAGATCTGCTGCTTACTGCTCTCGGAAAGATCGTACTAGAGTCCTCCTATTTTTCAGATCTCCTTTCCGAAATCATATCCAAGAAGGATCCGAATGAGACTAGACTCAGACTGAACCCCTCCTCCATCCTTAACTTAGTGAGGGGCCCTTCGCTTTGCCCATTATTTTTCCATTTTATTTTAGAAATTTCATAGATAAGTAGATTTAGGTTCCAGTAAGGAAGGAAGCTGCTCGATAGTCATGGGAAGAAAAAGTGAAACTGGACGTCAAGCATACTTATCTTTCCGCGCCCGGGGTGAAAGCCTGACATCGAGAATCCTAGCAATGGGGGCAAGCGTAACGGCAAGTCTTAAACAAGATCCAGGCTCGTAAGCCTTATGAAATCCCCCCATTTTCTAATTATATAATAAAGGAAAAGTCCGAAACAAGCAGATAAATCACCACAAATAATCCACTCTGGCAGTGGAGCCCTTTATTTTTCTTTTCTCATCACAAGGTCAGCTTTACCACTGGACTCTTCCCTTCTTTTCGTTATGCTTTTCTTCCCTTTTAGATACAAGAGTAGCTCCAACTAGCCTAAATTAGTCCACCACAACTCCCATCCATTTCTCCTTTACTTGGGCCTACACCGCTTTTGATGTCTCAGGAAAAAGCCAAGAATCTGAGATCCGCAATGCCGGGATAAGAAATACCTGGGAGGTGGAAAGTCATGGTGCCATACATATTCTTTCTTGCAGGAGCAGGTATAATTGCCTTAGTAGGGGCTGCTATTGGTATTGGATCCGTTGAAGACTGAGTCGAAGGCGGATCAGCTGCGCTATTTTTTTTGTGTCGATGTCCTCATAGTGCGTTACCTATTCGTAGGAGAAAAAAGAGTCCAAGTAAGAAGATATCTAACGTACTATTCAAATAGTTGACATGGCACGAAAGATCCTCTTTAGAAATGAGTAGCAAGGAAAGAACCATATATAGATTGTGTAATTGATTATATTTCTTCTTCTATCTTGAAAGAGTCTTCCAATTGCAAGTGGAATGTCAAGAATAGGCCGGTCAAGTTGAATTTCTCTATTTTCTTCCTTCTTTCTCGGCGATTGAAAATACTGGTTGTACCGAGGGCTAAAGAGGGAAGAGGGAAGTCAGTACCAAATGCTTGGAAATTCATTGCATTAATTGACCAAGGCCTTCCTTTGGCACCTCCATATCAAGAGTATCTTATCGGCCTGGGCTTTTGTAAAGTAAGTAAAGATCTAGGATATCCGGCCCTAATCTAAGACGAAGTAAGAGGGCTCTTGACTGACTCCCTTTATCCGCTTAGGGGCCAGAAAGCCCCCGCTCAATTGAGTATATCACTCGCTCTCCTCATCGATCACAAGAGTTTCCGCCTTTCCTTTCCCTTGCCCGGATTTTTTGGACAATATGCGCTATCACTATTAAATAAGCAGGAATGTGCCCAGTTGGATTTCTAGTTGAAGTGGAATGTTTTTTCTTGCGCATTCAATCTTTAGTCCCTTTCTTGAGAAGAGAACATAAGTAAACGAGCCTCTGCTTGAGCCTCTAAAGAGAAAGGTACATGAACAGCCATTTGATCCCCATCAAAGTCTGCGTTGAATCCCTTCTAAACTAATGGATGTAAACAAATAGCATGTCCCTCTACTAAAATGGGTTGGAAGGAAGAAATTTAGCAATTATTTAGCGACGAACTCTTTTTTAACCCCAAAGGGAGTGGGCTTCCTGTCCTGTTGAGTTGAGACTTACCTTGTAACTTGCTTGGTTCGCTTAACCTCAGAAATAGCCGACTACTTACTTCAATTGCTCCTTGCTCAACGGCTTGGGTAAAGAGTGTTTTTTATGAGTGTATTGCTACCATCCGTGCGAGAGACCGGAGCGCGGGTAATGGAGTTCGGAGAGGGATCCAAGGTTCGTAAGCCGTTCTCGGCGAATAACAAAGTAATGTAGGCCTATCCCCTGCCGCTCTTTGCTTGTCGTTCTTTCGTCGAGCTTTTCGCGCTCCCAGGGACGGTCTAAATCGGTGTACAGAAAGAGATAGAAGGAAAGGAAGTCTTCTTTTAAGTTCCAGTCTTTTCCTTTAAGAACCCCCGAAAGTAGGATTTCCGGTGTGCAGGGCAGATCGCGCAAGTTTTAGAGAGGAAAGTTCTTTCATCGGCGTGACGAAGCTATGAGTTCTGAGTGCCGAGTTTGAACCAAGTTCTCATCGAGACAGCCTCAGTTCAGATTTGAGGAGTCGTAGTAGCATAAGCCGTAACGGAACTTGGTTCTTTGTTGCGATCCTTACTTCCATCAATCCGAAAAGGTCTTGCGCCAATAAATAAGGACCTAAGCAAGCCAGGTCTTTCTTCAACAAATCCAATCATTCATTCTTTCGGAAGATCCATGCTATCAGTCATTCGTACTTTCCTAGGTCACGGCCTATTCCTTATCATTGGACCTGACCCTCCTAGAGAAGGGAATAAATAGAAGGAAGGGATCTAAGAACCAGACTTCGGATCTCTTTGAATTCCTTTTTTCGCCCTTAGGAGCTAAGGATTCCCGTCTGTAAGATTATTTCATAGGCCAAGGCCAACGTCTTCATTGCCTCTTGATTGAGCTCTTTCTACATTTTGAACATTCTCAAAGTCCAGCTGAGCTAATAAGCTCTAAAATACTTTAGTGACCACACTTTCGGAACTGATCCTAGGAATAGAAGGATAGTCGCTAAATACGATGTTTCCGGCCATCTCACATATAAACACATTCTTTAGAACAAGATCCCGTTATTGCTCAGATATGGCGGAGATAAGCAAGATGATTCCCCAGTCACCGAATATCTATAATGATTTCCCAACTTTTCTCGATTTCTTAGGACTGTCACTTATAAAGAAATACGACGATCCCTTCCAATTGATTAAAAGATAGAATACGTGTGAAAAGCTTCTCTATACCTTCACTAATGAACCTCGTAAAGAAGAAAGCCTTATAAAAAAAACTAAAATCTACCTTAGGAGATCAATCGCTTAGAAAGAGAAAAGTTGATTCCCTTCTAGCGGAATCTCCGTCATAAAATCTGCAACAGACATGAAATCCTGAGAACTTGACCACGAAATCAAAGATCAGCACTTCTAATTCACTTCCTTCAGCGCGAGCTAAAGCTTAGGCTTACTCATCTCTAAATAGATCTCGAGAAAGAGACCGAGTTTCAGACCTAACGAGTGGAATATTTGAAAAGAGTATAAAGAGGGTAGGAGTCCTAATTTATTGACCTTTCATCTGGTCATCCGGGAATCGATCTAGCCAGGATTTCTCCACATTAGCACATCTTATCTAGAAAGCACGACAACCTATTGTAATATTCCACGTAAGTATTGGACTTGGAAGACTACCAAATCCTTAAGCCTTCGTCTTTCTCGCATTCTATCTATTTTCTTTTTTGGTTGATCTCATATCTTTTGCTACTTACTTGGCATTCCTGCCTTCTTATTCTGCCCTTTCTGACTTCTCGCGGGAGCCAGCTCGTTCATAGGATTTATTAAAGGCTATTGATTACCAGCTCAGTCCTATTAAAAGAAAGAGTTCTTCCTGCGAAAGCTATTCGTGAAAGCTTTGCCATGGCAGCAAGAGAATAATCGCTGACAACCGGCACAAATAGACAGATCCTGCTATAGGGGTAGGTCTTTGGCAAGGAGATAGCATCAATCCCCGGAGAAAGAAGTTCTTTCAATCGAGATAAGCCCAACCTTACTCCATCCATAAAAATCTCACTTCTCGTACGTGATTTGAATCAAAAGAGAGGGCATAGTCCTAGTAGACCGAGAAATTACATGAGCTAGACCAACCAGGTAAGAGAACATCTCTAATAAACCAGTCTTCTCATTCTATCTAGGGTGAGAAGAAAGAGACGAAGAAAGTCTACGTCAGAGAATCTCGTTACAAAAAGTATTCCATCCTTATACTCCTTATCTTTCTCAGTTCTAGGGGGCAGAAATTCTGGTAAGAAAGAACTTTCTTCTTTAGAATCCGGTAATCGAGGTTGCTTTCCTTCTTTCATTCTAAGTCAGAAATCTCATAGATAGAGGATCCATATTAGGTTTCTTCATTTGCTGCCTATTCCTTTTGACTAAGGCAGACGCTAGAAGTGTGACATCAGTCAGTTGAATAGGGATTAGGGTTGTTTCCGGTATATGCTATAGGTCAGATTCAGTCTTATTGATCGGTCCCCCCGCCCTGGTCTCAAATGCAACTGACTACGATATGACTTCTTTCTTACTCTATCATTTAGCCTTAGTGGTCCTAGCTGACCGGCACGAAAAGGAATGGAATGGATTTCAGCTTCACTCCGCTATCAGACTAGTTACGAACGGTCACCTTCTTGAGAGTTCGGTAGTCTACACACAACCGCAAGCTGCCGTCTTCTAGTACTAAAAGGGGAAGTAGGCTTTACTGCATCTTCTACTACCACACACTCATCAACGGGTAGTCATATTCAAGTTCTCCTACTAGTAATACGCTACGCCCCTTAGACGGCTCTTGCACCTGCTCTATCCCACTTTATATATATAAATATGCAATGATGGAAATGGAGTAATCCCTCTTAACCAGAGGTTGAGGAATCCTGGGACAACTACTTGACTTCTATTGGGGCTAAGCCGTCTTCTTCCAAGCAAGAAAGGTTTTTCGGAAGGTCAAAGCAGTCGAGGTGGGAAGGTCTTATCTGATAAAGATCCTGTTAAGACGATTTGTGCCGCTTTCGGGAAAGAAGAAAGACTTCCTTACTTATTGTTAGGGACTTCGTGTCCCAGCAGAAAGCAAGCAAATGGCAATGGAAAACAGAGCGTACCATCAAAAGGAAGAAAATCATAGAGTAATAATCTAGTGCACAACCTCTTTTAAAGAACCTATGAATGTGCAGCTCCTTCTGTTCATCCAGAAAGCCTTACAAGATCCGGTTTAGAATCCTTTGCTTTGCTATTGAACCCGGTGTGAACGACTTGCCAATCTTTCGAAAGACGGTGATCATTGCAAGGAAAGGAAATGGAAAGAACTCCTACGTGTTCAGGGCGGAAATTTCATCCCAGGCGCTTGAGAGAAAAAATTAGGCCCATGCCTTCAAATCCCGGGAAAACGTCCAAGTCGAAGTTTCAGCTCATCGGTTACTGGGAAAGCCCTACCAGTCCTACTCTTTACTACCAGCGGCTTCCTCCCGGAAAGAAAAAAGGAAAGTAATGTCCCCTGCTCTGGAATCAGAATCTATGGAAAAGAAGAAGTTGCCGCGATCGGGCCTTCCACGGAGCTCTTTCCCTATCGACAGAATTCGATGCGTAAGTGAAGCACTCAGAACATAAAGATAGAAATAGGAATCGCCCCCGGCAGCTTTAGCCCGGCAACTACATTATATTCTCACTCCAATCCTCGAGCTAGCCATCTTGCGAATCGGGCGAGGGATTGTCCGCGGTACTCCTACTCGGAGCGCTCACATCGTCATGAACGCCAGTTGAGGCAGTTGATAGGGTAAAGTAGCTTATGGTGCTTCCTTCCCTGTCTACTATGTACGATTTTCTTTCTTTTTGACCCGTAAGTAGATGAAAAAGTGGACGGGAATTGTTCTGAGTTTCCTTCCCTCAACCGTAATTTTAGTCTTAGGTGAATCACTCAATTCTTTCCGTACCGCCTTCTTTCGAAGCTGTATTTCCCTCAGCAGCATTTCCAGTCTATTCCGACATATAACGTTTCTCCTAAACCAAAGGATCCTTTTTATCCCGTGGATTCTGCTTTTCCCGAATCAACATCAAAAGCTTTTTAGCTAGGAATAGGTAAGCTTGATCAGATCAGATAAAGAAGAAAGAGAGGAATCAGAGAGCTGTGAAGGACTTTCTTACGAGAAGAATGAATTCGACTATGTCGGTCCGGCAGTCGATGGTTCTTCCTGACTTGGACGTGGAAGCCCCTTCTAAGATGGGTGACTTCCATAAAAAAAGACGTGAACAATTTTCATAGGCTTAGGGCTTCAACTTCATAGCCAACTTCCTTCTATTTCTTTCTTTCTTACTCTCCGTAAATAGTTCGTTGCCTTTCTTAGCTCGATTGGAAAAGACGAACTGACTGACTTGAAGATGATAGCCAATTTCTTCGCTTTCGCCTTGATTCAAAAGGGCCAGACTTGACTGAATATTTCTAAGATCGCCGCCACATCTAAGATCAATTAAGATCCGCGATGAAATGCTACTTGAATTTTTTCCTCTTCCTCTCTTCTCTTTCTGGCTCGTATGGAATAGAATTCTGGGTCGTCTTGTTTACGTAGTTCATGTCCCCTCTTCTAGCCATATGGAAGACTCAAGCTTCTGACCAAGGCTTTCTTCCTTACTCTGATGAGGATAGAAATCAGCAGTTCTTGGTGCATTCTGGTTACTGCCCTATTACGTATGAGAAAGCTCATTCAAGGTCTGAATTGGCTTTGTCTGATGACGAATTTAGAATTCCCAGCTGCTAAATGGGCTTGCCCTTAGTGCCCTTCCCCAAGTCCTACTTTGAGAGGCTTTTTCCCCTTTCTAGTTCACATCTTTTCTCCTTCTCTTTTTTGAGGTTTTGTGCCTCTAAGCTCATGTCTCTTCTTGTATCGAATTAGTTGATGACGAAGTTGGACCTATTTAAAGGCTCTTTCTTGACCGACTTCCCCTTATCTCAGTACGATTCATTCAAGCAGGACTATTCATTCAAGAGCTTTTCCTAGACCTATCTACGGGAATTCCTACGGTTCATAACGCTTACCTGGAAGGAAATGGGCTAACTATGGGCCATGTAGAATGAGAAGATGCACCGATTGAACTGGACTATGAATGAGTTCTGAAACCTCATGAAAGCCTAGCTGACTGAGCTATATAGGCTTTTTATGCTAGAGGTACGAAAAAGCCTTGTCTCTTTGCAACGAAATACGGGCCCAATTGTTAACATTATCAATAGAAAAAGAAGCCATAGAAAGAGAAGAGCCGATCCATCTGTGATCGGGGCTAAGCTTCTGCCAAAGCCTGATTTTGGGAAAGCCGTACGCAGGCCCTTGACCACGCGTTAATCTCTGATCAGAGAATCGATCGAGGTAGTTCAGAAGGTTTCTAAGACCTTCCACCCAGTCGGAAATGGTATAGGACATAATTTCTTCTTATCGAACCATCTGGAACAAGCCAAGGAATGAAGGGAAAGAAAAGGGGTAAGCAACTTGAGCCTTCGCTATATCTCAGTCAGCAATTTCACACCTCGATCTTCCCGCCGTGAGAGACTAGGTGTTCTAAAAAATAGAGTTTCTTGTAGATGACCATCATTCATGCTTTATATATCGAGTTAGATTTCGTAGGTACTCAAGTCTAAAGGGGTCTTTCAACTTTAAGAAGCATATGAAATAGCCTCCTCGTTGTGATACCTGCTTGTTGAATTCGAAAAAATGTAGAGTGATGAGTGAGTGCTTGACAACTTCTTACTGAAGAGAGTAGAGAATGAGAGTTCTGACTGTAATGAAAATTCGATCATCATAGACAAGGTAATAGGTAGATTCGGGCTTAGAGACAGGCTTTGTCCTGGTGTGGCGGTGGTGAATTGTGAAAAAGAAGATTTTTAGGTGGCTATGGTGCCTTAGCCCGCTTCAAAACCTCTACCAGTCTCTTTTTCTAAGACCTTTGGCCAAAAGAAAGAAGACCTAAATGGCCGGTCTCTCTCAGAGGTGAACTTGACTTGAGCGGACCCTCGTCAAGTCCCTTATTTGGGGTAAAAGCACTATACCAGTCTCGACGACTAAACAACTGGAAAATAAAAAACTTTCTAGTTGAACCCCTACTTAGGGCGAAAAGCGCTTTATCTGCTCCGACGCTACAAAGTCGTCTCAGGAAAGCAACTGCGAACACCCACTAAATAGAAAAAGGAAGTCTATCTTTTCCGATGATGGGAACAAAATCTCTCAATCTACATTCTCAACCCGATAGGTTCCACTTTCTTCTCGCATAATCTAAATTTCTTCGCCCTCCTTTTAGGTCGATCCCGGATATAGTGATTCGGGGGGCTTCCTTCGCGATCTCCATCTCCGCATTGCGGTGCCTGCTTGACCACGCTTCCAGGCTTTTTCTTTCACGGATGTGTTGATGTCTCCAGGAGGGAGGTATGGACTTATCCAATTCTTTTGAGCTCTTGACAGACCGGATGTTGAAGGCAATGACACTATCTCTAACCATCTTAATGTGGAGACCTCGATCCCTCATGCTTCTGTTAAGAAGAAGAAGAAAACAATCCGTCCATCCAATCGCATTACAAGATCTCAGGCTGGTAAAAGCATTCACTCTGAATCACTCTCTGATCCTCATGGCTGTTAACTTTCTCCATAGGCATATTCGTGGGCAATCTTCCCTCAGTAAGTAGGTTTCAATTTCTCATTCGTACTCATAATCTCTCTCTTATTGGCATATTTTAACCTAAGCTTCCGCTTGAAAAAGTGCTCTATCTGCAAATCTTATTGAAGTTCCATCATTATTTTGCAAAGACTGATAGTACAATCTGGATTTTTGCGAAATCCGCCTATTCATGTGATTTGGTTAGGGAATCGAGTCAGCAAGTGACTTTTTAGCTTTCTCATTACCTTTCGGATATGGAGTTTTTCCTACTTTTGTATATGCCAAATGTGCTGCATTGGACTAAAAGCTTTGTGGGACGATCTTATTGACATTAGCTCCACGAATTCCAAGCCTTGGATTGATTTCAATATCATCCTTGAAGCTCATGAAAAAGAGGGCGTTGTGGACTGGGATAAAAGGGAAGCCATGGACTTTGCAGCTGCTACTGCTCTTTGTGGTCTAATTGCTCAAGGTTTTGAGGGCAGCAACTTGACTTGGCTAAACAAAGGGGTAAACTTCCTTTCAACGTATTGATAGGCTTTTTTGCAATGTTGAATGGACTGCTTTCTTGACTTTCTTTTCTCTCATTTTTCATTTCAAGCAAGAGTCACTCTCGAGCACCGCAGAGCTTAAATGCCCGTGAGCTTTCTATTGAAAGACTCCTGTGAGACCAAGGCCAGGCTGAAGCAAACTTCACTAAGCCCCTTTGTGGTGGCCTTCCAAGTATAGGAAGCGCTCTCTTTATTAATTACATCCAAAAGAGTCCTCCCCCGCAAGTCTTTCTGGCTTACTATGTACACCCTTCGCTTCCTCCTTTTTAACCAACTGCCAGCAGAATTTCGCCATGAGTGCAACATTCGTGGGAGCAGCCTGCTTAAGACCCAAGCCACCCGCAGCCTTTCTTTGGTTGAAAAATTCTCTCCCAAGACTATAGTCTACCTTCTTGTGACCCTCACTACCACCCCAAAGAAAGAAAAATGCACTCTATCCAGCAAGTCACAAACTTACTGAGGGATCTTGGTAGACTGCATCGTATATCGCGGGATCGCCGACGTCACCGCTTGCTCAATAACAGTAGATGTACCCGCTTCTTGCACTTGTGTAACCGAGTCCCCTGGTTCCCCCACAACCGTATGACCCTCATCCATGGTCACTGCCATAGGATTGTCGTTGGATAAAGAAATGGGTAGGTTTGGAGTCTTCCCACCCTCACCTTGCTTCTCAAGAACCACGGGAGAGTCAGGAACATCAATGAGTTCTTCCCCTTGAACCTGCCCTTGTTCATAGATAGCGATCCCCTTTCTCCATCAACCTTACGAACTGGAGTCCATCTTACCGATTGTACCTTAGTAGAAGGTTTACGTTTGCCATTGTCAATTGCCCCAACACCTACCGAAGTTATCCCGTTAGACTGAACATCAGCTATTTTCTCTTGCTTACCCTCAACTTCAATAATCGGAGTATGTTCTGGTTTGCGCATAGGCGGATTATTATCCCTTTTCTTTCTACAGTCGTCTTCAATGTGACCAAGCAATCCGCAACCTTCACAATCTAAAATATTCCCTTCAAAGACCAGTGATTGCCAAAAACCATCCTCCTTAGTTGAACCAAGCCAAATTCGATGAGGTAGTGTCACCGAGACGTCCATCTCAACACATATACGAGCAAACATAGGATGTGACAAAGCCAACGTTCGCTCATCTGCGCGGAGGAAATTACCCAGAGTATTTCCTATTCTCTGGAGATATGAAGGATTAAAGAAGGTCAATGGAAGTTGAGGCAATCGAATCCAAACTGCAACTTTCGGACTATCCTTCTTGAAAGCTAAATGCGGTGTCCACCGGAAAGAACGGTACATGCACTAATCATGTGCGACTCTTTTTAGAGGGCACGTATCATGTCTTCCTGTGACGCAAGGTGAATCATGACGTGCCTAGGATCTAGAAGTCCAGTAATGAAATCTCCAGAAAACTGCCATGACCGAGATATATGCTCTTGAATTGCATGGACAGAAGGTCTTCCTACCGAGAATTTTCATATGATAGTGTTAGCAAATTGATTAGCCGCCGATTCCAGTTCAATAGGGGTGAATAAGCACCCAGGCTCGTTGTTCACAGAAAGAGCTTGACGAGGAGGAAGGGGAATAACCCTTAGCGCTGGAACCCTTCTAGGCTTTTGGCATGCAGTTGCCGCCGTCTGATTAACCGCAGCCGCATAAGACATTTCAGTACTAGTCATTCTGGCTTAGACTTAGACAAATTCCTACGGTTAATAAAGCCTTTCGCGGTGGACTATCGGATAGGAAATGAAGATCTCTGAGATTCTAACTATCGGAAGTTTTCCCTGAATAGAGTCGATTCTGAGACATAACTGGATTGACTCTTACTAGGGCATTCTCACTAGTTTTAAGGATTTCCCTAAGCTTTCAGTTCGAAATAGGAATTTAGGGTCATACTCTCTAGAAAGCATTGAGGATGGTGAATCCTTACTCCTGTATTACTGCACTTTGGCCAATTCTATCCCTAGCGCAGGGAACCGCAGAGACGCGCCGATCCTATTCCTATCCATTTCTCATACTAGCAGTACCAATGTATCCGTAGGCGATTCTTTCTTGTAAACTAATTTCCTTGTTATATCCCATAGCATTTCTATCCTTCTTGACTGGCTTTAGTCCTACCTTCGCTTTAGTCTCATTCTCAAGCATTCACCCTTGCAGCACCCCTGCATTAGGACTTCTGCGTCCTCATACATTGAAACTATTCCATCAAAGATCGAAGGAGGAAATGATGAGTTCAGAAAGCGAAGAAGTGAAAGGGAGAACGAAGTCTTTAGCGAGGGGAAAAGGACAGAGCTAAGACTGAAGATCCAATGCATTTTTGTTCCCGTATGCCTCAGGCCAGACCAAATCTCCATGAATCAGTAGATCACAAAGCCTCTCCTCCGCTTCATAGGAAAAAGACTCTGAAATTTGAGTTGTTACGACGACTTTCTACGACGAAGGCTGACGTTATGTTTTTCCGGGTGTGATTGATAAGGAAGGCGGATGCTGAAATTGGGATTCCCTTTAAAGAAGCTAATACTTTTTTCCCAAGAAAAGAATAATGGGATCGGTACGAGGCGAGCTCGGCAAAGCAAAGAAAAGACTTGACTATAGATAGTGAAGGATAGGTAGAACAAAGGTGCCAGCTACCAGATCGAATGGCTGTGTTGATTCAAGAGTTAAGGGTACGGCCGTTCTAACCGCAATGATCAAGGAAGGCAAGTCACCTGTATGCAATTCCTAAGTAAAATAGATCTATCACAGTCGAGTTAAAAGAAAGAGGATGAGTAGCTGACTTGGGAGGCCAAGCCGCATAGAATGACTCTCATCTGAAGCCAATGAGTCAAGAAAGAAATGTAATATGCATCTTTGGTCGGGTATTATATCATATCATATCTTCACGCAGCAATGCAAAGAAGGACTGGTAGAGGTGAATTCCATCCTCTTTTTCTTCTGGAAAGTCGCTTTAGAAGCCCAGAAAACTCTAAAAAGATCTACCAGGAGGCTCCATTGAGAATTTATGCCGAGTCCTGGGTGAGATTACAGGAAAGTCGGCCTATCCGTGGTAGTTCTTCTATCTCCCACGGGCACATCTTATCTTAAGGGTCCCTCTGCGAGGCCTTTGAAGGCAAGGAAAGGAGCTCTATACCCAATTCCTACTGCATTGAGAACGACCGGGCTTTGATTCCCTTCTGTCTTCCTCAATCTTTTTCTCTTGTTAAAGAAGTCTTTGAATATGTGCCTTTCCGTTTTTACTTAGTAGCTATATTTTAGTTGTTATTTTCCCTGGGAAAGAGTAGGGATAGTCCCTCGTATCTTCAGTCTGATCCGCATCACTATCAATCAGTCTCATCTCATCCTTACTTAGTGGAATGGAAATCAGATAAGAGAATAGGAATTGGCTTATATCTTCTTATTGTTCCGCAGGCCCTTGCCTTAGACGAAAGTAGGTATCGAAGGAATAGACTGTGTCTAAAATAGATTCTTCTTTTCCTCTTTCTTGGATTTCTATGGGATAGGACGAATATATATATATAGTATATAGAGAGCTTGCCTGGGACTATAAGCACGTGGGAGAAGGCAGAATGGATCCGTCTAGCGTAATTCTATAATAGAGAGATTGGTTCTCTCCTAGCTCATCTCTGCCTATATCCTTGTTTAATGAGAGTAGGTTCTGCGTTAAGCTAAGGTATACTTGCTTCTTTCCTTGTTCCGATTAAAAGCAGTAATAGAAAGGAAGTGTTTTTATCCAAGTTATGCTCAGTTGGCTAGGTATGAGCATGCGCTTTCTGGGTAAAGATGAGGGCGATTCGATCAGAGTTAATAAATCCTATTCTCTGCCCTAAGAAAAGAGAGTTTTCGTTTTGCAGGCAGAGAGTTTGGCTAGATGGGAGGAGTCTAACATTATCAAATCAGGAATATCCATACTTTTTCCTTCCTTATCCATGACATTAGGTCCTCTTTCCATGTCTCAAGAAATGGTAGAAAAAGATATAATTCTAGTCTAAATGCAGTAATAGAAGGAAGTGCTTTTTTCCAAGTTCTGATCCGTTGGGATACAATAGAAGCTGGTGTCAGTGTGAAGATAAGGACTATTCTCTCTGAGCTAATAAGCCTGCTTCTAGTTAGTTAAAACTAGAATAAAAAAGCCAATTTATGTTCGAAGGCATCGTTTCGCTTTCCCGGGGAGTGTCCCAATTCACTAAGTACTAAGTAAGTCACTAAGATCCGGCCCTTGCTTATCTATGGCATTAGGTCTTCCTGAACAGGATAAGGGACATTGGCTTCTTTCTCGAGAGCCATCTTTAGCGATTCTTTCATCATTCTTCACGGCGTAAAGAAGGAATGACTGGAAGCTTTATTCCCTAGGTAGGAAATGACTAAGTGCGCTCCGAACCTCAGTGGAAAGGGGAACAGGGCTTACGTCTCCCGAGGAATCGACAGCTCCTCATTCTGCTAGGTATGCTAAAAGAAGACTAATTCTTTGCTAGTTCCTTGTTGAATCTCAATCTGATTCAGTGAATAGGAAGAATGGGAGGCTATCTATGAATTGTCTGTGCCCCTCCCTTTATTATAGCGATCAGGTAGGCGTAGAACGAGTACGTAAATGATCTGCCCGGGGAAAAGGTGCTACTAGTGAATTAACGGGATCAAATGTTGTACGTCTACAACCATAGACTCTAAAGGTAAATAAAGACTAGTTCCAGGAGAGCATAGTAGGAGGGTGTACTGCATATAACCTCTGATCTGATCCACAAGTGACAGTCGGATCGGCTTTCATTCAAGACTCTTCCTGCTTGAAAACTCCTTTTATTAACTCATCGAATGTTTTCAAACCTGGCTGGCTAGGCCGGAATAAATCCTGTAAGAGTAGTCTCTCGGGAAAGAGAGAGGGGAATCCCTTTGAAGGAAAAGAGGAAGAAAAGAGTCAAAGAGTATATGAGGGCACAAAAGTAGGCTAGATTGCTAGTCAAAAAGGAAACTCACTATTTAAAGCCTGGCATGACAAACTACAACTGCTATGAAGGCTACTACTAGGGCAATAAAGATCTTCTAGAGGGACTGGCTGGGAAGGGAAAATAGAAAAAAGACTAAATCGCGGAAGCCCTAGGGATAAGCAAAGAAGACTTTAGCCCTTGTATCACAACCGTCAAGGTTATGACGGGTCAACCTAAGAATCACTAGGGACTATTTGCCTTAAACTAAGGGGATGCAATCGAGAGAGTGACAAAATTTTCAATGTAGTTCAGTGCAAGACCACATTCCGCCCACTTTGATTTTAGGATGCTTGTGGATGTGGATAGACGATCACGGTGCCATCCCTTCTTCCTATCATAATAATAGATGCGGAGAATTTCCATTCCAAGGAGGAGGAACCCTAGTTAGAACAGAGAAAAACATAGCGAAATAAGTTAATATTTAGTAGTAATTTCATGGACATGTTCCCATTATCATTCTAATTATAGAAGAAAAAGGGAAAGAGAATCCAATAGCATCAGCCTAGACAAAAGAAGAGCAGGAATAAGAAGGACTTTCTTTAGTAAGTAGGATGGTAGACTTCATACCTTATACAAGCCTCATTCCTGGCTTTCCAAAAGGTGAGGGACTTTAGTACATTCAGTAGTAGTAAGAGGCCCTCGGTCTTGAATGAGTTCACTATCTTGATTGAGTTGTGGCAGGTGCTAAATGAAGAGGAATCCTATCTCCTCGTTCGACTTTGCTCGGATAGAACTCTTCACCTAGTAAGAATGGGAGCACTACACTGCCTTCTCATTTCTTGCACCCTAATCCAGGCTAGGAAGCGAGAATTCAAGATCAGAGTCACTTCCTATACCAAGGACAGTTCTTTCTTCCTTCTCATGTGAGACCTACTAGAATACAGAAGAGAATGGGATCAAGACTCTTCATGAGTACATAAAGAAGGTTGCTCTAGTTCAGTTTGAAGAGCTTTTATTCACTCCTTCTCCTTGAGCTTGGGAAAGTCCTTCTATGGTTTTCCTAATCTACTAAGATCAGATCTACTTTTGCATCGCTATTCTGGGAGTTGGTCAACTTACTTTTGATCTCGTGTCTGATCTCTTTCTAGATGGATTCTTTTTTTCTTTTCTAGTCCAAATCAAGGAAGAAAAATCATTTCGAAGAAGATCGACTCTTAGTGCTTTTTCTATCGCTTATCTATGACTCCATGAGGGATCTGAATCTAGTATTCTAAATCATTTAAAAGAAGAAGGTCTGAAAGAGTGAAGAGATGAGAATAAAGAAGGTAGGTAGCGTGCTGCGCCCGTAAGCCCGGAAGAGATGGGGAAGAATCGAGAAGGCGCGGGGTAGAGGAATTGGTCAACTCATCAGGCTCATGACCTGAAGACTACAGGTTCGAATCCTGTCCCCGCCTAAGAACGAGAGATGTTGAGCAGGCAGAGAAGAGCTATTCGGAGATGGTAGAGAAGGAGAGTAGGCTTGCTTTCCATATATATCCGGGAGAAAGTTTCACTCTTAAAGGATCCGTTACCGAGCTAAAATGGACTGACTAACTTTTGCTTATATGTCTTACTCTATATGTCTTACTCTACTTTTTCTCATTCCTAACCTTTCTCCTCTATCGCCTTGAGTATGGAAGTCAACTTCAGATTTTCAGTCGTCTAGCTAGTATAGGACTTTGAATCGAGAAAGATACTGTGAGAGCTCCTCTCATCAAGCAAAGCAGTCCTTATCCACTATGACAAGTCCTTCTGCTCTTGGTCAGGCCGGTTCACTCCTTCCCATTAATTTTTAGGGCGTCTTCCTTCCCTGAGGCTAGATAGAAGTTAAGGTGCTCACTCCTATCAGAAGAGACTTCACTACCATCCCCTTAGCAAAGGGAGGTTGAGGGGATAGGGAGATCTTAGCTAAGTGCTTTACCTGTCCTTGCATTTTTCGGCTAAGAATGTTCAGCTGTAGTAAGTACTAGATCCAATTCCTTCTACTAGCAATTAATGGAAGAAGAGGACAAATCCAGAATCAAGAATCGGACAGGAGAGAAAGAAGAAGAACCTCATTTCTTTTTATAGCCTAAGTCTCCATCTCGCCTCTGAAGAGTGAAACGTCCCTTCTTGCCTTTAGACTTCTTCGCGGAAGGAAATTTTTTAAGACAAGGGCTATACACTTCTTATCTGACATTATATTACAGAATGGATTGTCAATCTGTTTTAGGGCTAGGGACTTCCTCCTTACTTTAACAAAGGGTCTTAGTCAGCCTTCTACTTGAGACTCTCCTAGGATGAGAGCTGTAATGGAATTGAAAAAGCAGACTGCAATTCAACAACAGCCCTATATAATCTAGTAGAGAAAGAGGCAGCACCCTCAATTGATCAAAAGTGGAGTCCAATATACATGCAAAAGTTAGCTCATCGATTTTAGCTAGTGAGTAGATCTTTCAATTGTGAGAAGTTGAATCAGACATAGCTGCAAAAGCTTTCCAGTCTATTTTCCCTAATATCATGATTGAGAAAGAGTACAACTTTTCACCGGATATATATGCAAAGTCTTACTTGACCATTTTCGCTAAGAGAAAGATCAAGATTGATCATTTTTTCTTTCCCATATATATGCAAAGTCACTCTTTTCTATTTTCCCTAAGAGATCGATTGAGAAAGAGAGAAAGTGGAATCCCATATATATGAGAAAGCACTCTTTTTGATTGAACCGAGGCAACTTCTTGAGTGAGAAAGAGGGAAAGTTCACCCAACCAGATCATCCTCGAACCAGCATTCTCCTTCTGGATGCTCGTGTTAGCAGCGAAACTTATCTTGATCTTAGATCTGACTTCTTCACTTTCGGGAATAGCTTGTCAACTCATGAGGGAATTTTTCATAGCTTCTTCCCAGTGAAGGCCCATTCCTAGAGCTCAGTCCCACGCTTAGAAAAAGCTTTGGCAGATATGGAAAGAAAGTCATTCATAAGACCTATCAGAGATTCCCTTTATTGGAGACTGATAATCCCATATAGGAGAAAGACTGAGAATCTCTTAGTAGAGAGTGAAGTGCCATTCTTTCTCTTCTGAAAGTGAGAATCAGGAGATCGAGATGCTCCTTCGAAACTTCCAAGACAGAAATAATATAGGCTCAAAGAAGTGCAGTTTAGAGCTTCCGGGAAAGTGCCTAGGACCGGACTGGAATCGCTGACCAAGTCCCTATAGAACCAAATCCCCTAGCCCTAGATGAGATGAGCCAGCTCAAGATCCTTACTCATGTGCCTCCGATCCAATCCATCTATTTCCGACACAATCTACTTCTGGAAAGGGAAAAGCAAATATAGATATGACTTGCTGCTATCCAGATGGAGCTGATATGAATGCTGCTAATATACATAGATAGATTGAGAAAGCAGTCGCTTCCCACCTCTAGGTCGGTAATAGAGCTGATGATGAAAACCAAGAAAGCACGATCAAGTCAGAGGAAAAGGGAGAACTAGATAATCGAAGATCAGTTGGCCCCTCCAGAAAAAGAATTGACAGAAAGATTGAGATGGCTTCGATGCTTGGTTAAGCTCTTCCCCATTGTACCACTTCTGAGGGCGAGGCTGAGCCCATGTCTTCCCAGATCTAGGAAAGATGGAATTGCTTAGAAAGAGGGAGAATCGGAGGTTGATTCAGTAACGGAGATTCGAAAGCCATTAATGCCCAATAGAAAGTGGGCCAAGAGGAAGACGTGCTGACTACTGCTTTACAGTCAGAATTCATAGAAGTAGAATTGACTTAAGTTCACCTAGACCTTCACCCTACCCTTTACCTGGGCCTAGGAGAGAGACGGATTTTTCTATATAAATACCCATCCTGGGACTCTTGAGAAAGTCAATAAATAGATAGATTAGCTAAACTGAAAGTAGAAGAACCCATAAAAAATGCAAAAAATAGACTTCACACTCCATCCATTTAATACAAAGTGAAATCCGTCTGAAAATACGAACTGAAAGAAGTCAGAAAAGGAGAATTTCTAACTCATATGAGGACTACTTCCTCAAGCTACTGAAATAGCAAAACCTAGAACTTCCACTAGGCAAAGAAGAGGCATTCATCTATTGAAATAGCAAGACTCTCACTCTATAAGATAGAAAGAGATACTGTGGGGGAATGTAAAAAGCATAAAACTTGCACTGAGAAGCCAGGAGAATAGTAAGAAAGAAAATGCATTGCTGCACCTATCCTAGGTAGGACTGCTTGCTATGGGATATCTCCTTAGGTTGTGCCGAGGAAAAGCCGTGCTTGACTTAAGATACCATTCCTTTCCTATTTCTTAGAAGACAAATAGAATGAGAAATCCCATAAAAAAGACGGATTTAGGCATCTTCTATTCATAGTGAGCTCATCCATTTTCAATAAGAGACGGAGATGAAAGAGAGATTTTATTCATCCGATGGGAAAGCCTAGAAAGTTGTTGATTTTACCTCAACAAGCAACGGATTGAGAAACATCTATTTTACCTCAACAAGGAACAGATTGAGCCATATAAGTAATGCGAAAGAAAGCTATATTACGCCTTAGCTCTTTATAAGACTCCATGAGAAGAGAGAAATGCGCTTCATAGTGTAAGCTAACTCGCAGCCCTTTTCTTTCTGCAGCCGTTTTCTTTTTTGGTTAGGACTTTCCAATTCTTGACCGGAAAGCAGCTAGACCTGCTCTGAGTAGCCGCTCTTGCTCCCAAGTCGTACACAGGCCTATGAATAAGGGATCAGAGGAAGATCTTTCCATCCGCTGAACGAAGTTAAAATCTCCACTATGCTTTCGGAGATGCAAAAGAAGAGGAGGAAATTTAATGGAATGCTTCGCCAAAGGGCCAGTAAAGTGGTCTCCTTGGAAGAGAATCCACGTGCCATAGATGCATTCCTAGTGATTCTGAAAAGAGAGCATCCGGAGAGAGCCGGTGCGCAGTTTGTCAAATAAAGAGTGTTAAGCTATCGCTATCCAATAAGTATAATAAAACGAGAAGGAAAATGAGACTCCAATCGCATTATTTGTATGTTCGACTTTTAGGCTTCATTTTGATTCTGAGAGGGGGGTCTTATCTGAAAAGACTTCGAAGTAACTATACTATAACATTTTAACACTCTCGCGAGGTGATCTTGTTACAAGGGAAGCGAAAGTCCAGGAGCATCTCCTATTATATAGTTCTCCAACTGAACTAAGCCGGCGACTCCGGTTCGTATTAGTATAGGAATTAGTTTAGATAGAATAGCTGTTAGGTTAAAAAGGCGAATTGTTTTGATGGACAGAGACCCGATCACTATGCCGTGCCTTGATGATCTTCACCGACTGCTTCTGGCAAGTCGACTTGCTGTTGCATATACATAAGTATACATAAGACAAAAAGAGCAGGAAAACCGCCACCAACGGAATTCCTAGGATTTTGGTCAGTATTCAGTAGATAGGAAATGCCGTGGTAGTATACGTCTAAGTTTAGATGCTTCCCTGCGGTCAGAGTGATGTCTCAGAATCGACATTTCTCGTTCTTTCTTTCAGAAGGTTGCGCCCAGGAAGAGCTTAGCAACTATAAGATCCAATCATAAGGCTTGTCCTGCTCTCGTCCGGCTATCTTCTTCTATTTAGTTTAGGTGATCTTCCTTGCAGTTTGAAGGATATCTTTATTTCGGGATAGGGTTCATATATACATCGAAGAGAGGAATACCTCTATTCTTCCTCCTTTCTGGTCTGGTTAAAGCTTCTGACCTAGGAAGAAGTGCTTCTCTTCCTCTTGTATTTTCTTATTAGAAGCAGGTAGTATTTCTTCCCCGTTCAGGTTCAATGAAATCGGAGGAAGGAAATGGCTAGAACAGGTGGCGAAGACTTACTTTCCCATTCTACTGCTCAGATAGATTGTTTTTCTGAGTCTCTAGTTCGTGCTCAGTCCTATCTCTCTTTCCTTCTTCTAATTCTAGATCGGTTGGTTGATCTGCCAACTTTCTTAGAGAATAGATCTTGCTTGTGGGGATATCTCAAGCTTCATTCCTTCTCTTTCCATTTCCGCGTATTTCTCCCTCGCTGAGCAAGAAAGGCTTCTAAGGCTTTCGGTACGCGCCTTCTACTTTGCTCAACTTCTTAACTTCACTGGATTCCTTCTGAACCTCTTTCTCTCGGAAACCTCGCCGGACTTCTTTCCTCTCAGCTTTCCAAGCAAAGACCTTTCTCTTCTTTCTAAGCAATTTCATCTGATGAAGATATGGGCTTAGTTGAGGCTAATAAGTAGACATCTTCTTCCGTTTCAACTTAAGGATATCTTTCCAATCGAATATCTTCTTATATGAGATTATCAGTCTCATCCGTCTTACGTGAAATCGATCTTCTGACTGACTATATCTGACCTTCTTTTTGTCTCTCTCGTCGTACTGTCTTTCCCTTCCTATGACTCTCGCTCTTCTATGAGAAAACAAGAAGAGCAGCTGGGCCAGAGACTAAAATAAGCAAGTAGCTCAAAAACATATCTTCAAGTAAGTAGCCCTAGGTATAGTAGTTTATGAGTGCTAGCATTCGCTCATTAGTCTTTATCCAAGACTGGGAAAGAGGGCTTACCTAAGCAGCAAGATCGCTTAGCTCCAATCAACTAGAAGTATTAAGACCGCCAATACCTAAGACCAGCTCATAGCACCAATAAGTAAATAAGTCCCTGGTGGTACCTGCCCAAAAATGGATTCTTAAGCAATACCAAAAGGAAGAATCCGCCGACTCAGTCTGTTGCTAGCGAGTAAAGAAGTAGGCCTGGTTCTCTACTTAAAAGGATTGACCTGGCCATCCGGAATTTCATTTGGTCTGGTGACATGAATAATCTCCATCACAGTCGCTTGGCAACGGGTCTGTACACCGAATGCTTGGCCTTTACTTCTCTTTCCTACGTTGGTCCTCTTGCTTTCAATCTTTCGTTCAGCGGTATCAAAATGAGGTCAAATTTCTCTGTAAAGCTCTCAAGCCCGGATACCAGTCGTCTACCAGTTTTCCGCCTATTTTCACTCCCACTCCTAAAAAGAGCCGAGTGGCGTTGGAAATGTTGAATATGTCATAAAGTAATTAGCTTCTAGTTAGGCTATCACTAGAGTGTGATAACTAAGATCTTTCTTATTCTATGTCGGATTCGCCAGGGGATTCAAAAGAAAAGAGGATAGGTTTTGAAATAAAGCCGGGCATTTACATTCTCAAAAGGAAAGGTGTAGACGTCACAATAGCATTACCCTCAATGATATAGAGCATTAGTGTGGTATGAAAATAGTAAGGCTTTAACCACAGACAGATTGGTAGCAGAGTCATAACTGTAGCATGCGGAGTGAGTGAGACTAAATGAAGCAAGAAGATATTCTCAGTCTTGAAAGAAAAGAGAGGGGTAAGGATTCCTTCCTACATCTCCTCAAAGCGACAGACCATATTCAGTAAGAGGATGGTGGAACCTTCCATTCAAGTCAAGGTGAGGCAGTTTCTTCTTTACCTAATAAGAAGCAATGGTTTCAGAATGGTGGATTCTCCGCACAGATCAAAAGACCCTGCCGAAGCTTTCAAAGCAATCTTTGCTGCTGGAAAGAAGGCGTCAATCTTCTTTCACAATCGCTTTAAAATGTGTCAAAGTCCTCTCGTCTACCGATCTGGAAGCCCTATGTTTACCGATCTCTCTCGTTCGAAGCTCGCCGTCCGATCACTTTCAGAGAATCTGTCCTTAGGAAGAGGAATTGGATGTTGAGATGCCCGGGCACTCCAATGAGCCAGCTCTCTTCTATTTTTTTCTAAGATAAAAACGGGCACACAGACCGTACTTGATTGATGTTTTGCCCTCTACACTATGGATTCTTGGGCCTACGCCCGGGGAAGGCAGTAGTAGAGTAAGGGGGTATCCCTCTGATCCCGAGAAGTCCTTCTTTTGGTACAGTGGTTTAGCTCCGTCCGGAATTCATTCCAAATTCTTCGATCGCGCTGGGGAAGGAAGTGATCTTGCTAAAGAGTATAAGCCTTAGCCTATTGAGAAAGGTTCTTGCTTTACTTACTTAATGCTTGCACTAAAGGGGGAGCTACTTGTCCTTTTCAAGTTAAGACAAGGGCTGGGCTTAGTCTTTCAGTAAAGGCTTTTAGAGAAAGCTTCTTGCCCTCCGGGCTCACTATCAGATTCCCTCTTAAAGATGAGAAGGAGTTGCAAGAGAAGAGAAAAGAACTAGAAGAGGGCAGAAGGAGATGAAAGAACTGGAAGAGAAGGAGCTAGAAAAGGAGTAGAATAAAGTGCTAGGATTGAGACTCCTGTCCCTAGGAATTCGCATATCTAGGAAAAAAAGGAAGGGCTTTTTTAAACCACTTGAGCGGAATATCTTGCTAGGTCAGAGGGCATTGAAGTATTGGTCCCATCTATGGCCTGACTGAGACTTAGCTGCAAGAGCTGGGCCTACGGCACTTCTTAGTCTTAGTCGGTATGGACTGACTTTCATCATTTGGAGATAGAGGACTGACATAAGCTTATTAAGTAAATCACAAGCATAATCCACAGCCCAGGAAGAGAGCTTTTCTTTGCTCCCGGTCACTCCCGCGGATCTATCAAGAATTATCTTCTTCTCCGTGAGAATTGCAACTAGAAAAGACCTCTCTATCCTTTAGTAGTCGATGCTCTAAGCTAAGGCAAGGATTCGGTGGGATAGGAATGAATTCTTCTTCTTTCTATTATTATAGAAGAAATGGAATAGCCTACTTCAAGCTAGGAGCAGAGGTTAAAGGAAAGCTATCTCGACGATTTGCAAGCCGAAGGCCCTCTTCATCTAATGCTGGTCTCACGTCAATCCCGGATCGCCTGGTCTTTTCTTATCCTTTTTTCTTGAAGAATTTTAGTCTTCCTTTTCTTGCTCGCTCATTGGGAAAGCATTTTTTCTCTCTTCGCCTAAGGTGTAGGCCTTGAAGCCATGGCTCTCTCTCTGTCCCTAGATTCTCTTCTGAAAGCGAGAAATGAACTTGAGTCGGTGATGGAAGGCTAAAAGTTTGCTCTCAGGACCTAGAGCTAAAGATTTGCCCCGGCCAGACCGAAATCCCAGCAGGGAGTAAAGACAGAGTAAAAATGCCTTTCTATTCGGACCTTTCACCCTCTCCAAAGAGAAGAGAGAGAGGGAGGAGAACGCGTATAGTCTCTCATGTCATGTGAATTGCGATAGGGAAAGAACGTTAAAAGGCATTCGCGGCATCAAGGTTAGTCTTCCGCACGAGATGAGGAATGAGATGGCATAGACTTAGAGGGCAGTCTTTCTACATTTGAAGGGGACAGCTTATGCGATGCGGGCGGGCCGGTGCATATTTTCTTGTAGGCTTCTTGGCCTATCTATCGGGCCAGTTGAGACAGAGTAGTTATCCAGCTACTCGTTCTTTCCTTGACGAAAGCGCATGAATCAATCAGAAAGAAAGCCATCAGTAGTTTCAAATCCAGTAGTTGACTCGCGTACCTGGAGTTCTTCCTTCTTCAAGTTCTTCAAAGACAGCTTACGAGCGACTACAGTTCTTTCATTCCTTGTCTTTTTACTATATTAGTTCTATCCTCTTCTGAAGCACGATGTCCTTTCGTCTTTATCTACTGCTTGGGTTGGGTCTATTTTCCATACTACTCCTCGCGTGGAATCACTTCCTAGAGAAGGTAAAAGAGAAGCTAAAATGAGCCCAGACCAGATAAGGCTCGAGCCTCCGGGCGAATGAGAAAGAAGGGTTTTGCGGGGGCCGGACCAGGCGATGAAGTCGGAGCGTAGGAGCTCATATATGAGCGACGAATGGAGAGATGGAAATAGAAACGGATGAATGTTCATTCGCTTCAATGGCTTATCTTGCCTCTAGAGAAGAAGGCCCACCCCTTGGGGCGCTTAAATTATATAACAAGAGTTCTTTGTTTGTCGGGTGTCTTGGTCTTTGATCACTTTCTCTCTCTTGCCCTTCTGGGCGGTACAAAGAAATCCGGAATGAGCACACCGATAACGCACGCCGGACCATGAAAACGTTCGAATCTACAGCTCCGTGGCTTTCTTAACCTTCGCTGCAAAACAAGAAGAAAAAATAAAAGAAAGAAGAAAAAAAGAAATTCTGTCCGCTGGAAAGCGGGAAAAATTGGCTCAAGTGCAGGATGGAGCGGCTGTTATTGAGCACAACCCGGAGACTTTTTTAGTCCCTTACAAATAGCTTCTCGGTGTAGGGCCATAATTCTTTAGGCTATATTTCGCCCTTTTCTGGTCCGGGTCCGGGTAGGTAGTCAGTATTGACTTGAGACATCTAATTGCGTTCGGATCGGGCTACATTCTGACCCAATTTGGTGAAGATCATCTGTTAGCTACGAGAAGCTACTATAGGATTGTCTCAAGTTTGTTCTCAGTGATTCAAGGAGCGAAAGGGCTCTGTAAAGTTTCTCATTATGAATGTTACGATTCCGGGGGGTTCAATGCCTTTCGAAAGCCTTTCCCTCATTTATCTTCTTGCGCGGGAGTTCGGAATATCAGTCCGTCCCTTTATTACTCGAAAGGAAGTCTTATTGGACCCCTTCGGTAATTCATTCTTCTTGTAAAAACCCCTCTTACTTTTGAGTAGGCGTTTGGGACTGGGGATTCTACTGAAGAAAGGGAAAGAATAACGATTATGACTCCTGAGTCTCTATCCGGACCGGTGCAAGTACGATCTATTCATGCCCCTGCTTAAAGCACTCTACCCATAGAAGGATCCGCCTCGGCCACGACCACTGCGTCAGTGAATTCCACCACTCCAGCAGAGGGAGGTTTTCTCCCATCAAGTGGAATTGAAGGCTACGTCGCCAGTCTCGGTTGTCGGTCTAATAACCTTTACTTACTTTTTCTCAGTGCTCACAAGAAAGAAGTCTAAGAGAATGGGGATTGCGGATGCTACTCATTATATATATGGAAAAAGACGAGGCCAAGCCAGTCTTCTTACTGCGATTAGTAAGAAGCCTTTTCTTCTTCTTGTCCTATCAAAAATCATTGACAAAAAGCCAAGAATGAATGAAGAACTGCTTGCTCAAAGCCTAGTTCTTCTTGCTACCACTGGGATATTAGTCAAAGTCAAGGGCGAAGTAGAAAGGTTATCCGAAAGACGAAGCCTCTTGGCAGAAGATGGTTTTCCCATAATGGGTACTGCTTTTCCGGACTCGGACTCCGAATCTGGCTCTGAAAAGGTGGACTTGGCTTGCTTTGGTCGAATAGGTTCTTGGTCATCTCTCTCTACCGTAGTTCTCTTTCATTGATTGATTGATTGCTGTCACTTCCTATTAAGATCTCCAAAAACTTCCCAGTTCCAAGCCTTCAATCAAAGTAAGCCTAAGTCTTTTCAACTTCACCTCTAACCTGGATAAGGGGGGGATCTCTACAGGAAGAAGTCAAGATCTGTGAACACAAGGAAGAAAGTCTTCATGAGATGTCCACATCTTGAAAAAGTGGAACCTACCAGCTTTCCTCACAAAACTTATAGTCTTCAGCACGGGCCATGATCCGAGAGCTTCCTAATACCATTGAGAGTTTGCAAGAGCTGTCCAGTCTTGCCCACAACCTAGTCTAATCTTGGTGATTATTGCACTAAGTAGATGATAGCCTTGGAATCCTGCATCAGCCAAAGCAGCCTCTTGTTGAAAGCTAAGAAAGTGGCCAAGAGCGGCCCAATCAATATGACTCTCTTCCTAAAGCTTATACTTCTACTTTGCTGACTCTTATTCCGAAAGTAAAGAATCCGAAGAAAGGATTTGAGACCGCTCAGTTTATGCAATTTTTTCTATAATATAAGCTCCTGGCCAAGATTCTTACTGTCAGCTTGTTTTCCTTCCAGAGAGAGTGGAAGACTATGCTTTTCTTGAAGGAAGATTCAAGAGGCCATTGCTTTTATTCCGGAGAGACTGTCTGATATTGATAGGCCGGTATAAAAGGAAATATGCTTCTAAAAGTTGATATGGAAAAGGCTTATGATAAGATGGAGTGGGACAGAACATCGGGGCTATGAGGAATTATGCTTTTTCTGAGCAAAGGTGTGCTCTTATTCAGCAATCTTTAACTAATAATTGCTGGGACTCTGTGCACCTCCGGACTTCTGGGACCATGTCTATGGGTCACGGAGCAAGAGTAGGAAGAAGATATAGTATTAAAGCACATAGAGCTTATAGGTAGATCTTACATCGACTTCATATCTTACAGTACCATACCAGGGTGATGAAATGGAAAGGAAATATGATTCCAATCTCTATATAGCTCTTTGTCCTTTGCTTGCTTACGAACGAAGGACGGCTTATTCTCTTTTATTCGTCTTCTTCCCTGAGAAAAAGGATCTGAACTCAATGATTGCAAGTCCAAGTCCAAGAGAAAAACCTCAAAGAAAGTCTGCCTTAAACTTAAAGTGCGGGCATGAAACTCTGGACAAATGGAGCTAGGTAAGTGAGAAGATGACGCCAAAGCAACTAATAGAAAGTAAACTAGAGCGAGATAGTAGGAAAGGACTCCTATCAACCTTGCGCCTAAAGAGAAAGAAAAGGTACGAGATCCTTCTGAGTCTTCCCATTTCTTAATCCTAGCCTAGTCGCTCTCAGCCCGATCCTTTCCCGTATGGAATAGACTAGGCGAATGCGCACTTGAGAGTTCTTTCATTGATCGGTAGGGAATAACTTTTTTTTCTGACCTTCTTTCTCGGCCACATCTCTTTCTCGGAGCAGCTAAGTAAGTTACTTCTATCCGTTGGCGGTTCCCTTTCAACGACAATATCCTACGAGGGCTTCTCGAAATCAAGAACTTATAAGGCAATCCCATCGTTCTGAGACAGATCAATCAAGGACTGCTTCAAGAGCTTCCCTATCATCGTTTCGCTGCCCACGAGCGAGTTCTTTTCTTCATTCTATAATTGCATCGAGGAGTTCTCAGATATGAGATTCTTTCCGTCCAGCCGAGCGATCTAGGCGGAAGAAGAGCTGATATGCGAGAGGGAAGGCTCTTGAATTCCTTTCAGAGTCAATCTTTACTTAGCTTCCCGACTAACTATCTTGACTTACTTACTCCGACAGCACATGTACTCAATGATCACTTACGGCTTTTCTGAGTTGACGAAAGCCCTTCGGAGGCATCCGACTCCGCTCTTACCCTGCTCGCTATTTCCCTCTGAGGTCGAAGGACTAGAAAGCTAAATAAGAAAAAAGCTAGACCAAGTCTTCCCAACCACTGCTTTCCTTTTTCCTCCAAGGCTCAGTCAACTTGAAAGCTATTCCGGCGGATTGCCATCGAGACTAAGAATAGCGCTTCTACTTTCTTCGTCAAGTTTTTTAGTCAATAAAGTCGGATAATTGGATTTAGGAGTTTATATCGCTAGCACCTACTTTTCATTCCGAGAGGGCTGTTAACTACTAATATTGTACCTATTCCCCCGGGTGTCTTACCTTTCAACTAATCCTATCTATTTCTATTGGGAGGATCAATACCGATCCTGGGATATCGTAATCTAATAACTATTCTCTTTTCTCCATTTTCGCAGTAATTTACCTATCACATGGAGGAAGAACTAGACCAACAAGATGTACCTATCAGTAAGAAAATCTACCTATAAGATCTATTTCATTCATGTTATCTCTTTTTCTTTCAAAAATGCAAAACGAGAATTCTATTACGCGCAGATAAGAAGAAGACTTTGCTAAGACAGTAAGACTCTTGTCAAGAAGTTCAGACTGCCCTTCTCACTTTTCTCACTCTTGCTTATCTCTCCGAAGAGATCCCCGTTGTGGGATCTGAGCACCTACTTTTCCCTAAGTGCGAGAAAGATGGATTCTCTGGAATCAACTTCTCCGAGTGAACGAAAGAAAGTACTTAAGAAAAGGAGAGTTTGAGTGGGTAGAATGCCCTTCCTTAGACAGGGTTTCCAATTCCTTCAATATCAGAGGTCGGAAAGATCATTACCGGGGAAGGAAGTCTCCTTTCTATACAGTAGCAAGGTCAGGAAGACCATTCTTCAATCCGAGCTCTACTCAGGCTCATAGAAAAGCCAGTCACTGCGACAACTAGCTTAATCTTTCTTCACGTGAATAAGCCCCTCTTGTTCTCACTCAGCCCATTTTGAATCCTCCTTTTCCCCTTCCCGAATTGACACTCATCTACGGATATGAAATCTCGGATCTCATTGCTTCGATCACCTGGCGGAAGAGCTTAAATAAACCTAAAATTGGATGGATCCCTCTTAGATCATGTGGGTCCCTCACTTATGTCTCGAGGAAGATCTCTCTCTCTTAAAATAGTATATGCAAAGGCTTGGTTCTTATATATTGCATCTCATCCGGGAGAAGGTTTAGCTAATAGGAGGATGTCCTTACCTTTGATAGCAAGAGGAAAGAATGCAATATTCAAATCTAGGTTCCGAGAAGGGTAGAATGATTTTACAGGAAAGCATCCAAGATTGTCTAAATTGAAGGATGAGATGTTCCTATATTATGGAAGGAAGTTTAGCCTAGGTGGTAGAAGCCTCTTTCAAAGTATTCATTTACCGGGTCAAAAGTTTTCTTTTTTTCGATTCTTCTTTTTTTTTCCAATTCGATAAGATGAGAGGAAAGCTCCCGGAGCACTTTCCGCTTTCTTTCATTGAAGATCTTTCTTTCCGTCTTTCTTCGCTTCCTAGTCGAGTTAGCGAAATCTTTCTAGCACCATATATCTTAGCCTAAGAAGGAAGACTCCTTCGGGATATGGAAATTCCTCTCTATTCCCTCTCTCAAGAGCTATAAGCTAGAAGGACGCTAGCTCATTTCAGGGACTGAACTTGAACTGCAGCAACTAATCTACAACGAACTAAAGACTTCCCCGATTGAAGATATCTTTCTAGGCTTCTGCCCATCAGACTTCAAATCTTCCGAGCTCCAAACTCTTACCCTTTAAGGACTTTGAAAGTCAGCGTACTGAGATCCGTTAATGCTATTAGACTTTTACTTTACCACTGAGGAGATCTTTCACATCTCTTTTTCCTTCCTAACCTAAGATTGAGAACTCTTTTCTTTATCAAAAGAAGCTTCGAAGATCGTATCTTACGCATATAGCTCAACAATTTCTGCATCCCATGCTTTCTTTTTTATGGAATTCCCCGGCCGGCATCCAAGGAAAGCAACTCAACTCTCGAGCATCTTCCCGTACCTACTTCTACTTTTTTTAGTCAATACTCTTTTCCTCTTTGTCTTACCTCAACTCATTTTGTTCACATGCTTATGCTGAAAAATCTTTTGTTTTCGGCCTTAATCTTCCTTACGTCTCCATTTTCCTTTCGAAGTGAAATTTCTCTATCCCGTCTATGCACGAAGAATTGCCCTATTCCTACAACTTCTTCCTTTCTTTGTTCCAGTGAGGGTAGTAAATGCCCTCTCCCTCTGCCATGGAATGAGAGGAAGGATAGGTAGAAAAAGGAAGGATGCCAGGCCGCAGGAATTGCATAAGAGCACTTAAATCCCAATTCTTTCAAACTCTCACGGGCGGGGACCTCTTTCTGTCTCTATGACCTTCATTTCATTAGATAGTCATATAGAAAGTTCTAAGACTATTGAAGTAGGCCCTGCAAGGAAAGAATGCAGAGAAAAGTATGCTGCTTTCAAAGAGAGCTCTTTTTGGCTCGTAACTTAGGAGTAATCATTCCCTTTCTGTAGCGAGAAGCTAATTGAGTAGGACTGAAGATCTCTTCTCTGCGTAGACTTCGAATGCGCCCGGCCGGGAGAAGGTCATGCACAAGTTCCCACATTTTGAGACTTCTGTTAAGTTCTTAGTAGCACTCTCAACCTCTTTTCTTTTACTTCACAGAGCTTCTCGTCTCCTTGATAACTGGAAGTTCTCCAAAAGTATGAAAAGCAGGAGGACTTTGTACCATCCATTCTAGTGTGTTTTGTTCACGAGCCCAAATATTTGGAGCGCATCTTTTGTTCTTTCCACTGCTTGAAGTGATTGCTACGACCACGAAGAAACGACAAATCCCAACTACGGATATATAAGAGCCTAAACTGCTAAGTGCATTCCATCCAGCGTAAGCATCTGGATAATCTGGAATGCGACGTGGCATACCCGAAAGGCCTAAGAAATGCATTGGAAAGAAGGTGAGATTGACGCCGAAAAAAGTGATCCAAAAGTGGATTTGACCTAAAGTTTCAGGATATGTTCGACCACTGATTTTACCTATCCAATAGTAAAATCCTGCAAATAAAGCAAAAACAGCTCCCATAGAAAGTACATAATGGAAATGTGCAACCACATAATAAGTATCATGTAGAGCAATGTCTAGTCCAGAATTAGCCAGAACTATTCCCGTGAGTCCGCCTACGGTGAACAAAAAGATGAAGCCTATAGCAAATAACATGGGTGTTTTGTATTCTATCGAACCGCCCCACATGGTAGCGATCCAACTAAAGATTTTGATTCCAGTAGGCACAGCTATGATCATGGTAGCTGCGGTGAAGTAGGCGCGTGTATCAACGTCTAAGCCCACAGTAAACATATGATGAGCCCAAACAAGAAATCCAAGAACACCTATACTGATCATGGCATAAACCATGCCCAGATAGCCGAAGACCGGTTTGCCCGAAAAAGTAGAAACGATATGACTTATGATACCGAATCCAGGCAGAATGAGAATATACACCTCTGGATGACCGAAGAACCAAAAGAGATGCTGGTATAATATAGGGTCTCCCCCTCCAGCGGGATCAAAAAAGGTTGTATTAAAGTTTCGATCCGTTAATAACATGGTAATTGCCCCCGCCAGTACCGGAAGTGATAATAAAAGTAGGAAAGCTGTCACTAGAACGGACCAGACAAAGAGGGGTAATCTATGCATAGTCATTCCAGGTGCACGCATGTTGGAGATAGTTGTTATAAAATTGATAGCACCTAAAATGGATGAAATACCAGATAGATGAAGACTAAAAATTGCTAAATCAACTGCTCCTCCAGAATGGCTGGTAATACCACTTAAGGGCGGATAGACCGTCCACCCAGTACCGCTACCCACTTCGACTAAGGCTGAGCTTAATAGGAGCAAGAGAGAAGGTGGCAACAACCAGAAGGAAATATTATTTAATCGTGGAAATGCCATGTCAGGCGCACCTATCAAAATCGGAACAAACCAATTACCAGATCCACCTATCATCGCCGGCATAACCATAAAAAAGATCATTAAAAAAGCGTGAGCCGTTATTAAAACATTATAAAGTTGATGATTCCCACCAAGAATTTGATCGCCGGGGCGTGCTAATTCCATACGAATTAGTACGGAGAAGCATGTGCCCATCACTCCAGCAATGGCACCAAAGATGAAATAAAGAGTGCCTATATCCTTGTGGTTAGTGGAGAAGAGCCATCGGACCAGATTTTTCGTCAAATTGAGATTCTTTCCATTTCTTCCTTATCAGAGATGGGAGCCGCTTGAGCCTTTTTTCTGGGGAGGGCTCACTGAGGAGAAGAAAGTCTTTCGTCCAAGTGTGAATGATGCCGAACCGCATTAAGAGCCGCTCTCATTCCTAACGTTAGCTCTAAAGACAATACCACCGACTGAGCTCCCTTTTTCGGATCCACTCCAGCTTTTTCAGCAGGAATTGGATACTCGTCTGGTCCAATTCGTCCTGTAGTTGGCGTATATATCGGGGTTGCATTACACCGTCGAAAATATCAAATTTGATATTGACGAGTAAATGGTTCAACTCTGATAATTTCGCCAGGACGAAAGGGTCCGAGATATCGTCAGAGATGTAAACCACCCCCGAGTAGCAGTACTTAGAAGAAAGGGCGTCAAATCCCAGTTCCGGGGGAATCGGTATCCCCTCAAGAACTGGCCTCTCCGCAAAGAGAAATGGTCTCCCCTCAAGAAGAAGTCTACCCGACCCCCCTGAGGAGCCGCCCGGTCCCACATGCATTGCCAGATTAATAGGAGCATAATTCTCCCAAAAACCCTGGCAAAATAGTATATACGTGTGACATGCAATGGACATAACCATATATATTATGAAAAGAATGAAAAAGAAGAACCTTATTTTTTTTTCATTCTCAATATAGAAAGAGTAACAAGAGATCAAAGTGATCTTCTTAGCGAAGCCACTTAAAATCTTTACTGAACTATGACCGGCCATCATATTAGCGAATAAACGTATTCCTGAGCTTAATGCGCGAAAACAATAAGAGATTAGCTCACTCTCGGCTTCTTTATTTTGCTTTCTCTTTAAACAGGAACATAGTACGTCAAAAATAGATTTGATCATTATGAATTGGTCTTTCTTAGATTCCCTACAAACAGAAAGGGGGGCCCTCCTGTACGAGTATTAAAGTATTAAAGAACTCTATGGAACTTTTCTTGGTTGTTGACCAAAGGAAAGCATGGGAGAAAAGAACTTCTTCTCACTATCAATCAGTGCCTGTATGACTTCTTACCCTTTCCTTCTTATCTGGGATTCTTGCTTATTTCCCAGAGGTCGTATTCCTGTCACTCTTCCTATAGTAGACCTAGTACCTTACAGCTTAGTCTGTACAGCCTGCTACTCAACTACTACTATATATAGAATATAGAATTCCGTAGGTAGATATACGTCGCGAGGCAACTCACTCTTCCCATCTATGATTCAATCCAGCCACAGATTCCCCTCCAAATAAGATGACTCGAAAGACAGCGGTAAAGCATCTACTCATGGGCGCTAGCTACCAATACTGACTGGGAATTCGACCGTCTCAGACCAATAGAAATAGATACGAACCTCTTCTTTTATGATATTAGTTGTTCGAATCTGTAATCTCAAAAGATTAGTTCGAATCTAGTCAAAGTAGGAAAATAGAGCAGATTTCCAGTTCTCGTCTTAGCACTCAGACGAGCTTAATGAAGATAGACAAGGTATTTCTCTTCCAGCGAACAACTACTTCATCCGTTAGAGCAGATCCTAATCTTTATATTTATATAGACAAATATAGACAAAAGCGGGTGAACTCAGAGTCACCTAGTATGCCTATCGAAACCATAAAAGAGGGAACAGACCGAAACCTAGGACGGATCTCGAGCTAAGGAAACGTAGCTGGAAGAGCGGATTCTTCCCTTACGGCTCTCAGACTGATCATGCCCGGAAGAAGATGCTAATCTTTGCCTATGCGAAGGAGAAGGAAAGCTGTCCCAATTGGACAAGGAAAGCCTCCTAAACTATACCCTACACCCCTTTCATTTAGTAAGCTATTATTATAAGAGAAGAAAGCTTAGATTTGCACTTCTATACGAGATCTACGAGCCTCAACCGAGATCTGTCGAACCTTGAAGCATATTCAAAAAGTACAGACTCTTTAAAGTCAGAGCTAAAGCCCAGAACTAGAAGTTCAGAGCGAAAGCCCTTTCCTTCTCGATATGGTATCTCGCGACTTCAGACTTCAAAGAATAAGTCACGGACAACGGAGCACTGTCGGTCTAAGGGAACCTAATGCGTTGCTCGTTACACCTCAGGCTCACTATCATTCGGCTGACCTGGATTCGATTCCACCTTTGGAAAGAGCGTAGTGAGTTTTAATGGGGAAATCTAAACAAGTATAACCGCCAGCGAATGTGTAACACAAACGAACCCTCAGTACCATGGTGCACTGCGGTGCTACCCTTTTTCACTCTTTTTATACGATATACCTATTTGATGTGAGAGCCGAATACGAGTACGACCGTTAAGTAGAACAGTATACTATGTTCACAAAAAAGTCTAAGAGAATCCCGTATCTATCCCTTTGTAAGGTTAAAAGATTGGCTCGCCTAACCAGCGAAGGTAAAGACCTAACCTAATAGAATCGATTACTAACTTATGTATTAGGATTAGGTTTCCGGGTACTACAAGCTTCTTTCTTTAGTTTGCTTTTTCTTTCTCTGAGTAATGCCCTATGGTTTGATGTAAGGGGTAAAAAAATGAATGAGCTAAGCTAAAGCAAAGAACCATACCAAGGTGAGTACAGGGATATGGTGAAGCATACCGCGAAAGAAAAAGAACTGAAATGAACTATATCGAGCGCAGGTCTCACTCTACAAGTTTAGTTCGATGAGCTCCTATCAGACCTGTGAAAGTCTCGTTTTTGACTAAATTCAGAAAGAAGGGCTGTTACGAGGATGCCTTTTCTAATCAGCCAACGTCAAGACCTGCAACAGAGTCCTACCGACCCAACTTCTTTGTTGACACGTGAGGGGAAATAGGAGTCTGAGGTGGCAGACCACTAGAGCCCTATGGTAGTGATGGTTGGTCCCACTAGTCCTTCGAGTGCCTTTTGCGCTTAGCGTCGGAAAAAGGTGCTTCGACTGCGAAGGTGCTCAAACCGAAAACAAGGCGAACTTACTTCGAAAACTAAAACGAATCCATTCCCACTTGACCCATTCTTCTGACTGCGCTAGCATCATCGGATACGGCAAGATAGATTCTTCCAACTTCGCTTCAGGGTCGGGCTTGTAGACTATTGAATTCCTACTTCGAGCTCCTTCTACTCTAAACTACCGTGTGCCTATTTCGAGCTTTTCACAGTCAAAGTCAACCCTGGGACTTGCTTGCTACCCATGCTTAAACCCTTTTCTAAGAAGAGTTAGCTACATTCTTTCATTCCTATCAAGATTGAGAATGAATATGAATATAAGGAAGAATCCGTCCCAAGAAAAGTATAAGAAAAGGTAACAGGAGTTCCGGCATTCTCGAGAAAGAGTCTTAGATTTCTTTATTGGCCAGGTGTTAAAGAAAGCGTATTACAGTGGTTTTCATGTGAAGTTAGTCTAGTAGAAATAGGATATTCATATAGTTGGTCTGGATAGGTCAAATCCGCAGTGAATAAAGGGAAAGACTATGCGCGTAAGATGCCAGCACTATTCAAGGTCAGGTCCAATTCGCATCTCGAATGCCGATTAAGGTCAATTTTAAGAGAATCCTATTTGCCTGGGCTCGGGCAAGGAACCTATGAGCACCCTGCTCTTGCTTTCACTATGAGAATCACAGGTAGGAGCTAAGGCAGTATTTTTAGTTCATAGGTAGGTCCCTAAGGAAGCTAGCGGATGCTCATGCGAAGACAGATAAAAGCTATCTATGGGAGAAAGCAGTTTGTACCTTTCATTTGATTTTCCCGCATCATGGGAAGTAGGAAGGGGAGCTAACTAATCAGAAGAGGTAGATAGCCGCAGAATAGAACTAACTCGAAAAGAGATAGATTAAACTAGGAAGAGGCTCTATGTTATTTAGTCACGAAGTGCCGGGTACAAAGGGAAGAAAGGGAATCTAATTCACAGAGTATATTCCATTGTCAATCACAATAGGCAGAATAGGCAGGTAGCTTAGGCGGGAAGCTCTTTGTACCGATAACTCAGATTTCCATTTTCATATCTCTTTCCTCTGGGAAGACTCTGAAATTTCGTGGAAAAGAAAAAAAGCCCTTGATTGATTGATTTGAAGCGACGACTTAAGCCTCTTTCTTAGCTTAGGGCCTTTACTTTAAAGAGCCTGACTCTTTAGTGAAAATAAAGGGGCTCATTTCATGAATTAGCCCACTATAAGTCTAGTCTACTGCATTTTGAAAGACTTCTTATATAATTATATACATAGAAGAAGATAGTATAGTATCTCATTCGTCTTTCTCTTAGAAGAGGGCTCAAGTCAACGAATGAAGAGAAAGAAAGATTCGCCTCCTAATTTTCCTGGGATTGTAGTTCAATCGGTCAGAGCACCGCCCTGTCAAGGCGGAAGCTGCGGGTTCGAGTCCCGTCAGTCCCGACACGGATTCAATAGAGAGATCAATTCTGAACTCCATTTTCTCTTCAAAGTGGGCAGGGAGCAGAATCTCATTTCTAAGGGACCTCGTACTTTCTTTCGTTTTTTTTCCTTTTTCCTGTCGCATTTCTCAAAAAAGAAAGAGGGGAATTCCAAACCAACGAGCTTTTTGGCTAAGTGATCGCTGACCGCGATTGACTCTTTTCCTTGGGTTGTGGACCTATTGAATGAGGGAAGGGCCCTCTAGTTCGAAGGAGAATGGGCTTACCAGATCAAAGAGAAGAGATCCGACTTAGTTCGTTCGTGAGCGTAGGCTCAAGCCATTGTCAAGGCGTGAATGAGATATAGTTTAGTAGTGAACTCTCTCCTAAAGCGGTTTACGCTTAGTCTTTCTTACTTTAGTCCACTTCGGATGGTTTCATCTGCTCGATCTTCTTCATGCGCGGTATTTATAAAAGGTCCAGGACTCTCATTCATAGAAGTGATTTCATCAAGTAGACCATAAAAGATTATCGTCTTGCTTCCGGGCAGTAGCCATAATAAGAAGCATTTGTTCTCGTTAGCCCATTTTAAATTGTTGAATTTATCTATGACTCGGTTGAAAAGCTCGTAGTGCTATGTCTTAGGCTTGGAAGACAAGTTCATTGCGTTCTTCATGAGAGTCAGAAAGAAAGTCTTTTTGGACCAAGAATCCAAATGAACCCGATTGAGGCCTCACTACGAACCTTGCTTTTAGAATTCTCTTGTTCGGTAGAGATGTAGGGTTTGGCGCCTGCGCTGAAGGTTCATCAGCTTTCTTCTTATCTGGTTTACGGCTTTTTTGCATTTTGACACGACGCTTTAGCTGCCGGGGAGGTTGCTTCGATTTGCCGGCGGCTTGTGGACATTCCCGTGGATGAGATTGCGACTAAGTAAGGTAGAGTCCGCGCATCTATCTTCTTCTATTCCGAAGCTTTAGCTCTCCTGACGCTTCTCCTCGCAATCATAAAGGTTTCAAGCTGACCTAGCTGAGAGAGTCTAATTTGTACGCGCAAAGTGCTTGACTCTCCATTCTTACGAAAGATGTTGAAGGTGCTTTTTCTGACTGAAATAATTAGAGAAAAGATCTTCTCGCATCACTCTACAATATTTTGAGTGGACAGAAAGGGGGAAGAGAGTCGATTGACAAACAAATCTTTCTAGCCGAATGGGGGTGTGCAGCCCCGCGAGAGTTGGAGTTTGTCGAAGCCCTCACCGGGTATGCCTTGACTTCATCCGTAAGCTAGTACCTCTGCTACTTGGAAAAAAGCCGTACGACGTGACTTTCAATGTCTTGATTCTATCTCAGTTAAGCCGAATAGGTCCTACCCATGGGACAAATCCATAGGAAATGCTTGTCAAGCCGACTAAGGCTAAGAGCTCTTATAGCATTAATCTTCAGCCTACTTATAGCCTCTTCAAAGGCGCATGCTTCTACTAGATAACTATATATGTGATTATGAAAGATAGGATTTGAAAACAACAGAAGGGGACTCTTCAAAGTGATTCTTTCCGACTTTCTGACTTCGAGGTAGAGGGTATACAGATCAACAGGGTATAGATTGACATTGATGGTCCAAAAAAGCTACTGAAAGTCCTAATTGAAGTCTAATATACTCTAGTCCGGATCGAGGAGCCAAAGAACCAACTAGCTTATATCCTTAACTGCAAAAGAGCTCCGAGTGCTTTTTCACTATTGGACTAGGTTCCGGGCAGTCTATAGAGACTTCCTCAATCCAGAATTTTCTATTCAGTAAATTATCTATTTTTTCTTTCCTACGTGAGAAGTGGACAAGCCGACACGCTTTGGACAACGGAATTGGCGCAGACTTTCTGATTTCGAAATAGCGTATGTAATGGAGATGTCAATTCGATCCCGAAATACCGCTCTTTCTCAATGAGCGTATTACTTTCCAACCTTCTCCGCACTTTGATTCTCTTAAGAGATTTTTTGCAATGAAGGATCTATCTTTCTCTTTTATTTTCTCTTTGAACTTAACCGACGCTCTTATAGAAAGATGAACTATGAATCCTCGAAATAACTCATGAGGCCCGTTCAGAAGTGGATTCAAACCACTGACATAAGGATTTTCAGTCCTTTGCTCTAACCAACTAAGCTATCCGGGCGAAAAACGGGAAAGTTCATAAAAAGAAGGAACTGCGGATCTCTATCTATCTAAGGAATTATATCACCATTCCCTTACTGCTTTCAGACGGATCCCGTCTGCCTTAGGCTAAAAAGAGGAAGAAGAAAAAATAAGGAAAGCTATGTGAACTCGTCTATCTATGCAATTAGACTTGGACCGAGAAAGAGGACTAAGAAAGACTATCGCATATCCCCTATTTGACCCACTAGACATATGTCTCACTCTTATGTGAGACCATATGGATTATCTCATGGATTGGGGAAGGAAAGCTTTCTTTCTTCTTTAGTCAGCATTCACAAATTCTTTGTTGGCAGCATGAAAGAATTCTTTAGAAGAGAAAAGATTGAATCTGACCAACGGGAGAGGAATTGGTCGACTCATCACATCCCGGCCTTGCTCCATGGCAATCCTGCTTGACCTACTTGACTCAGCGGTTAGAGTATCGCTTTCATACGGCGAGAGTCATTGGTTCAAATCCAATAGTAGGTAGAACTTCTGAGAAAGCCAGTATTGGCTATCTAATAAGTCAAAAAAGATTCAAAAGTAGCTTTTCATGGAGTTGGTAGAGAATGACTAGCGGTATCCAATTGACTGAAACCGGCTCCGACCTTTCTTTCTTTTCGGCGGGCGAATGAGGAGATAGGGTCAGGCAAATCAAGAGAAAACATTTCAGACAATTTCTTTCTTTTGCCCGTAGTTTCTACTTCAAGCTTCAGGAAGCATTTCGGTTGGATTTGCCGGAATCAACTCATTTTGAAAGTCCCATCTGGCCGCCTGCACCAGCAGTCAGATTAGGAGATCTTAAATACCTTTTTTCACATAAAGCATTGACCTCTTGTCTCTTTTTTAAGTCATAGGGCCCGAAGGCGCTTACGTCCCAGCTACTGCAAACCATCAGCTTATTCTATCAAAGAGCGGGACCTTTGTCGTCTTTCTTTGAAAGACTCGTCTCAAAGACTTTTCCTCCATGGATTGCGCGCTGCTCCTTCTCCTTGTCTCTAGAATAGCAACCTCCCGGACGACGAGAATACCAGTTAGAACGGTGGCTATGTGAATGGGAAGAGCTGCAAAGAAGTGGAAGTCCTTACCAGAGAGAGGTGAGTCAACTTACTAGGGGAATTACACACTATAATCCACCTTGCCGTAAAAGAAAGAATGTATAGCTGCTCGAGTCACTGCTATAAGCGTCACGATAGAGCGGTCTTGGACAGAATCGAGTAAGGATCCAGCCCCCGCCCCTATCTGCTCGTATACTTACTAAGAAGTCCTTCGGGAAGGACTGGGCGAACCACTGCTTGAGAACCCCTAGGCAGCTCTCTTGGATTGGCTATGGGATAGGATAATATACATTGACTTGAATAGCCTAGCTGGAATTGCATAGCAGGTCTCTTACTGGAATAGCTACTCTATTACGGCACAATTAAGACCTTATCCAGTACTTCTTCTTTTAAGCTTTCCCTTGCCGACCATTTTTCATCTAAAAAGGAAATGTCCGAGCAAGAGTTTCAAGGGCTCTCCTTGGACGGGAATATATATGATGTCTATCCTTCTATTCCTATAAGTCTCTTGCTATATGGTATGCTTTAAGGCTATTGAATATGGGGAAAAGGCCTTCTAGAGAGGCGGAGGCTAAGGGGAAAGCAGAAAGCAGAGCTAGCTACTCAAATAGAAGTTCTAGTCTGACTATTAGCGAAAAAGCGAAAACATCCATCTCTTCAGCGCGAGCTCTTCGTCGGATCGTGGCCATTAGAAATGACTTTTTTCCGCGTGGGGACGATCTTAGGTAAAGAGTCAGAGCTGCTATGCAAGGACAGAAATGGGCACTAGTCAAGGCCCTTGGTAAAGTAAGTCCCCTTCCAGGAATTGGTTATAAAATGGTCGGTCGAGCAGTCTACTCGTTCAAAGGATAAGCTGGAACTGGGCTTTTTGTAGTAACGGGGCTTTTCGATCTCACTGGGGGCCTTTGATTGATGCCCAAAGAATTTCAAACTTGACCGAGACTTTCCACTTATATAGGTCCTGGCTTAGAGCTACGTACGAGAATTTATTTCCTCTAATCTAACAAGAGGCCTCAATAAAAATAATATAGTAGAGACAAGAAATCATTCCTTACTTAGTGATTTGCCTGCGAACGAAAAGGAATACTGTGACAGGGGAAGGTCGATAAATTCATAGGCTATTTACCTACTTCAAGACTCTTACCCTCATTTTCATCCATCTCCCTATTCTGTGGACGAGATGATGTGAAATCTCTTCTGTACGAGCATTAGCTTTTCGTACTCCTAGTCTTAGTCAAATAGATAGAAAAGGAGTCTTCTTCAAGCATTTCTTTCCCATTCTACTTCTACGGATTTATTGAGCCATGTCTTTCTGGTTTTTTTGTTCTGCTCTCTCTTTGTGACTTTGACGGGTCTATCGCTCGCGGATCTGCCATCTCTTCTTCTCAATGACGATCGTCTTTCTCTTCCTCTGTTAAGGAAGGTAAAGAATAGTAGGATTTCCCGTTGCTACAGCTTTCGGAATGGGACAAGATAAGATCCACTTCTTCTATGTATATATCCATCCTAGGAGAAGAGAAAGCAGATCAGTCCTAGAAGCAAGAAAGGGAGAACTGGGGAATACGTCCAATCAAATGATTTCAGTTCGAATTGGGTGAGTGCTCAGTCCTATCTGACCTAGTTAGAATTCGATATCGAGTAAGAAGACAGGTATCTGATAGACTCTATCTCGCTGGGTGGATACCCTAAAATCCTTCTCTTTCCATAGTATGTGTCCCAAAGTATGCTTTAGTTCAAGTTCGGGCCATTAACTGATTATCTTGTATCTGATCTACCATCTTTCTTAGATGCTTTCTTATCTCTCCTCGGTCCAAGGCTATTCATTGAAGATAATAGAATCAGTGGTAAAATCTCTCTAGGAAAGAATTCCTTAAATAGGAGTTTATAGGCCTTCTACGGGATCTACCCAGTCCTCTCTGTTGGTAGTCGACCTATTATTTCGATTCCGTCATTAAGTTTTAAGGGTACTCCTTTTCTGCTTTGAGTGCATTTCTGTCTTCTAATCTTCGAATCAAGGATAGGAATAAAGAAGTATAGGCTTCGGCGAAAGGATATTCATTCTTACTTACCCGAGATCCTTGTCTAAATGACCTAAGTCAGATAGGATTTCTCGATAGATTGGCTTGTGAATTGACATAAAATCTGGTCTAGAAGATATCCCAGCAGATATCGTAGATCTTCTTATGGATTTCCAAAATTCCGAAAAGCATGAACGAAAAGAATTTCCGGCGATAATAGAAGGCCAAAAAAGGTTCCAAGGCCTTGATGGCCCTTCTTTAGAAACTGCTTCCATACCCAAAATTTCCTTCTTATATTTATATATAGGCTGGAACCCTTTTTATAGTAGAAGGAAGAGCTATTGGCTGTCCCAACCGGATTAGCGGATTTTAGCTTGTATTCTTGAAATCTGAAATATTCATAAGAGCTCGGGCGCCTATTGCATTGATGGAATCAGAACTAGCACTATAGTGCGGGAAGAAAGAAGTCCTGATTTGAGCCTAGATAGCAAGGAAATATGGGGGAGAAAGAGAGCCAATAAATCGAAAGGCTTCTAAACTTTCATGCTGATGTCCTACTGAGCAATCTAGGCCTCCACTTCTTGCTTGAATCACGTAGTCGTCACTGAACTCAGGGCGTGTCAAGAAGGGCTGAAAGCGGGCAATTCGGGCCGGGGCTGAGCACGATTTGACTTCCAGAGATCAAAGACAAGTAAATTAAGGAAGAAAAGAGAGATCATCGAACTTCTTTCTATCTCTCATTTTTTCTGACTTAGCTTTAGAAGGAGAACATATCTTCTATTATGTATGTCATTTTAGAAGTCATCCAATCGAAAGCGATTTGCTCTGCATTCTTTAAGGCCATCTCTTTCCGAAGCTTTAGAGAGTGAAGAAAGATGCTGAGAGAGTGAGATTTCGAGAAAGTAAGCACTTCTCCATACACAAGACAAAATGAAAAGGTGAGAGTTCCATTAAAAGCCTTTGGTCGAGCTCAAACCTTGGCGGAGTGGGAAAAAATCCTTCCTTCCCCATTCCGCAGCACTGAGAAGCTGGTTTTATGATAAGCGTGGACACAGAAAAAGAGAATAAGATCAATAAATAGATGCAGGAAAATGAAAATCCACCGGAGTCAAGAAATCCCAATGGACTTTATCGTAAGCCTTCTCTAAGTCAACTTTAAGAATAAGAGAGATATGGGAGCAGTTTCACTGACCCGGGAAAGTGCCCGTGGAGAAGGCCCAATAGCACCCAACACTGGTATCAGAGCGAGATTCTTTGTGTTGAACTTGAACAGTATGGAGAGTAACATGAAAATGAGAAAGATGAATGGAACTAATTATCACATGTGGAAGAGAAAAATGAACGATCTGCTTAGAGTTGGCATCCACCTCTTTTTGCGGAGACTAAACCCGCGTTAAAAAGAGATGAGGATTGGAAGACAATGAACAAGTGTGTGCCTTTATTCGTCAGTTCATTGATGAGAATCTTTCTAATCATGTTTCTGAAGAAGTGAATGCTAAAACTTTGTGGAAAAGCTTGGAAGAGATTTTTGCCAAGGAAACTGGAAATAAGAAAATGTACTTGATTAAGCAGTGGATTAATTGTAGGTACAAGGAAAAAACTTCTGTAGCGGATCACATCAATGAGTATGCTGGAATTGTTCAACGGAGCCATGAACATTGAAATTGATGATGAGGTCCTTGGGTTGTATTTGCTTGGATCATTACCGGATTATTGGGAGACATTCCGTATTTCACATTGCAATTCTGCTCCTGATGGAATTCTTACCTTGACTTATGCCAAAAATGGAGTTTTTAATGAAGAGGTTAGAAGGAAGACTCAAAGTTCTTTTTCCCAGTCTGATGTACTAGTTAGAGTTGAAAGGGAGAGGGCATATCCTTTTGGGAGAAGCTTTGAACCCTCTCTAACAGAATACCAAAACATAATCTCTTTCTCTGTCTGGCCATAGTCAAGAGATTTGAAAGCACGTCTCTTTTATCACATTGGACAGTGCTTACCATTTTGAAGTGGGTGCTTTGTGACAATCTTCTTTTTGACAAATACCACTTCTTCTTTTTGGACTGTGGCTACTCTATCTCTGGAATAACATCCCGGAGGTGTGCAGGCTAAAAAAAGGCTTGATTGGGACTGCGATATGAACTAGGCAAGTAGATAGTGGAAAAGCTTCTCTATCTTTCAGTTCTTCTCAAGCAAATTTGCAATCCATGCAGTCGGAAACCCTACAGGGAAACCCCTCCAGTTGGAGACTCTTATTCAATTTGAGTGGAAGTTGCAGGCCTCTTCTTTCCATCGAGTGAAATGTCTTATTCAAAGTGCTAATCAGTGGGTTTAATTTGTATTCAACTTCTATGGTAGCCTAAATGCATCGAATCTGTAGCATCAAAACCTTCTTTTCGAGAAGGAAGTAAGGCGACCGGAGTAAGGAAATGGCAGACGAATTACTACTATCAAAGCCAGAAGGCGAAAAGAGATAGATGCGCTTACTGCTTAGAAATGACATCAAAATAATAAGAGAGTGGATTCCCAATAACTTTTGATAGCAGAAGATTTCCCGCTACCGTCGAAGCATCTGATCGGTAATATCGGGTATGAACTACTCTAATAGATATAGGAAGTAGAACGCGTGTCCTGGCTTGATGGGAAAGAAAATAGATTGATTTCTACTTTCCCGAATCCACCTAGACTTTTAGATCGAAGTCAAAGCAAGGTTTAAAGCTATTACTCTTTCGTGCAAGTAGGAAAGAAGGGCATCCAGTATGATTCGAACCTACTAATTCGACCGCCCGGGGGGCGCTTACACCAGTCAGCTATGGATGCAAAACTCAGCGAGTAGGTTTTCGTACGCTTTCTCTCGCTCCTTTCTCACGAATCGGCTAACGAATCCGTCAAAAATAGGCTCACCAAGAAGAATAAAAGAGAAGCGTGAAAGGCATAAAATAGACTTGAAATCTCTTAAGAGAAAGAGATTCGAGTGGGGCACTCTCCCTTCTTCTTTTCCCAAAGCGAGGAAGTGCATTCAATGAAAAGAAGTCAATAATGGACTCAGTAATTCCATTTAGAGAGAGAGAAAGGCTATAATATAAAATATGAGACCTTAAGGAAGATAGTCTAGACTAAGGTAGAAGTATAGTAGAGTATGGTACGATAGTATTCTGTAAGCTTCCTTCTCCTAAGCCTCGGCTTTCGTCAGTCTTGTAGTTTCAGTCTAGCTATAACAGGAATAGATAGATAGGCTATCGCTTAGGCTGAAGTATGGGTAGATACCTCTATTCCGTCTTGGGATAGGATTCTCTCTCCCTCTCTCTTCTCTTCTTTCTTGCTTTCAAAGCCGCATAGAAAGACTCTTCCAGTTACCTAAGTCAAGAGAGAAGAAGATGGTTTGACCTGAACATTTATTTTCTCAAATGGAACTGACACCCCTAATATAATAATATAATAAAGGACTCACTCCGCGTTGAATCACACCTATATAAGTGCAATCTCTCACTTGGGAAGGGAAATAGAGAGATAAAAAGAGTTGTAGCTAAAGCGTAATGCCAAAAGTGCGGGGGACGTGCTATATCCGATCCCAGCGGATCCACGCGTAAAAGTAGAAGTCGTGGAAAGACAGAAGAGCAAGACCTTCAACCATCTTCTCCGGGTCCAGTCGAAGCTATCGAGGAAGAGTCAAAGTTTAGGCTGTGACTTAGCTTAGCTCGGGAAAGCAAGCAATACAAGAAGAAATGGAAGAAGGGATATACCAAAATACCTAGCTATGAACAAGTAGGAAAGTGGTCTTAGCTGCCACTACTGATCCTATTTAGAGAGTCTTAGCGGGCAAGATAGCCATAAATAGGAAGGAAAGTCAATCACTATCTAATCTCCGATTCCGAGCTTTGATGAAAATAGCTCCTCGAAATAAGATAAGAATAAGATAAGGATGTCTTACAACTTTGATGCTATATTTTCTCGCTTCTCACTGGGATGAGTGGGTTGAAGCAGCAACTGGCCGATCAAAGGCGCGGGCAGGCAGACAGACCCTCAAGTGCCGATGGGATTAGCCTTCATAGTTAATGAATCTGAATTCATATCTTTCATCTTGCGGCACCTTAGCACTACTATAGGATACCCGTTCTGGCAGACTTATAGCATCTCTCTCTCCTTTGGATATGAAAGAAAAGAGGGCATTCCCCTTCCGATTTCAGATCTTTCCTCTCCTCCTTTGACTTGATTCTATATAATTTAAGCAGCAACTTTTCCTTTACCTTGGAATGGATTTCCTTTCCATCCTTCTATCCCAGTTCAATCTATTTGCTTTATCAAGGGCCTCATAGTTGTTAGGTATTGCTTACTCATGCCTAGATTCATCATTTATAGGTTTGAGTACTTGAAGTTGTTGAAAGAGCTCTTCAAAGACTCCTTAATTGCCTTAAAGAAAAGGAAAGCTCTCTCTTCTTTTAAGTTCAACTGGGATTGGTAGACTCAATGTGCTCAAAGGATTCACTAAGTTCCTCAACTCCACTTTTCGACTCATTTCGGAGCAGTCCAAAAGGATGTTGACCAAAGAGAGAGGGACAACTGCAATAGGTGACCTCCTCGCTTCTCATTCCATTTGTCTTGAGTCGAGTGCTTACTTCTTCTATATGTAATTGTAATTCACCTTTCGTACTTCTGGTGTCAGGAGTGGAAGTGCCTGAGATAGATGCTAGTACGGCACTATTATCTCTTCGCTCAGATTGATTGGATTTCGTAGCCACGAGAGGAATTCTATGACGTCAGGCTTAAGCAGCTTCCCTTGAAGTTCCCCTGCCGGATTTATAAAGAGTAATTCCAAGGTCAGTTTCAAAGAAAGCGTGAGCTTAGCCTTCTTATTTTGATTCTTATTTTGAGTTGACCACTTTTGACTCCTGCCGGTGTTTTCTATTTCTTCCACCCACACTGAGGAGATAAAGAAAAGAATCTGTCCACGAAAGAAAGATAGATTTATTTAAACTAGTCACAGGGAAGACCTACATGAGTCATACCTTAATCTCAATCAGTGCCTATCTGACTTCTTTCCTTGTTCACTGATTCTAGAACTTCCAGTTCTTCTCTCTCTGGTCTATGGTTTTACGAGTAAACTGCCTCACAAGTCAGTCGAAAAGTCAGACTTTGTAGCTATAGCGAGGTCAAGAAATTTCCTTTAGCCACAGCCACTGAATTGGAGCAAAAAGAAAGCAATAAAGGATCGGGTCTCCGCTACTAGCCTTAATTTAACAGACTGTCCTTTCGAAAAGATAGGTAGATTAAAGACAAGGGTACTGGCTTTAATATATATCTTATCTCTGGCTTTTCCTTTTACCATCCTTAGAACTCCTCACCTTGGGCACACGAGGAAATACTCTTACGAAAGATTCGTCTAAGTCAAGTCGTTGATTCATCTTGTCAAGAATCTATACCCATTCGAGGAAGATCATTGGTTGATTGGCTAGCTCCCCAGGTAAATAGCTATTACCTATTCCGATTCCCATTCATAGGTTCTAAGCACTCTGACTCTTGGCTTCTTTCCCGGCCTCCTTCGCCTAAGAGAGAAAATGCTCTAATTGAAATAATAGCGAATTTAGGGCAGAATGAAATACTTCATGCAACGGAATGCAAAAGTTATGTTAATTGAAATAAGAAAGAAAAATATTGGAACCCAACGAGCGTAATCCCTGAAGTGAGTATATAGATAAAGGAGAGTGGCTTTGGCTTCCTGGTCTTGTTTTTCTTCCGGCTAAAGCTTCAAGTCTCAATCCGAAGTAAAAGAAAAAAATAATAGAGAAAGAGATTTATACTCTTCCCCCGGTGTAGCTGCAAATCACCTATTGAGTTAGGAGAGGAAATTCCCCCTTTCTTTCCACATGCACGAGTTTCGTCTTCCCCAGCTCGATACCCGGATCTAGTTGATTCGTCTGGTTTAGGAACACCCAGCTGTGTAGCCTCGGCTTCTTCCTGTGCTAGTGCTTTAAGGGCCAGTTCTAATTGTTCTTTCAATTGTTCTCTCCTTCTTTATTCGCACATTCTTTGTCTAGAGCATAAAAGAAAGAGTAAAGCGGGGAAAGTATAACAGATGTATTGAAGAGCCCATCTTATTCTTTTGAATTCCGGATGAACATAGTAATAACTAACTTCGCGTAAGCAGAACCACTCCGTACAGACTGAGATTCTTATCCAGGGAGAAAAGATGCATTTGACGACTGATTTTAAAGATCCTCAACTTAGAATTTCCTAGAGGAGATCGACTCTAATATCTTAGAAGAGATCGACTCTATCAAGTACTTTCTCTCAAGTCTATTCATCGTTCTCATCTTCGAGAAGGTAACGCCCAAAAAAGCTTTGCCTCGCATGGACCAGGCCCTATTCAATAGGCGGTCCTGCTTAGCTGGTCACCGTTGCTCTAAGAAGAGGGATCGATGCTTATTCTTGATTCATAGACGGATCCTTGCAAGTCTATCTTTAGTTCTCTTTCATGGTCTTTTGTCTTCCCTTGCACGAGAAAGAAGGGAGGGAAAGAAGTAGAAAAAAGACAGCTTTAAGAAGCTTTTTTGAGCGAGGATAAAAAGAGCCTCATCTTAGCAATAACGATTTGGAAAAGTCAGAATTGATCGATTTTCTCCTTTTTCAGCTAATTCTTGTGAAAGCAGAAAATCTTTCTCTAAGTATGGAAGCAGTTAGTTAAGGCCTACCATCCGTTCTTTGATAAGCTACTCGCTTTTCCTTCTTTTAGTTACCGCTCTGTGGGAATCTCTTTTATTGATGAGACCCCTTATTCTATGACACCAGAATGAAATTCATCCCCTTGGCTTGTGCACAATCATTTCCTTCTTTTTGCCTGCCAAGGTGGCGAGCCCGCGGATTAGCTTTAGCTTCTAGATAAGCATCCGGGAAAAGGAGCGAACGCCTAAAAGTCCCTTCTTCTTGGAAAAGGAAGGAAGTAGGAAGAAGGAAAGAGAAGAAAAGCTCTATTCAGAAGCATGTAAAGAATCTGAGCTAGGTAGCTAAGGAAGCAATTCAGGAAAAACTCTTGTGCCAAAAAGAATACAATTCTTTCTTTCACGAAGACCCAAGGGAAGCTCAAGGAAAGGTTCTTCAACCCAAGGCAAGTAAAGCTGGTAACTGGTCTAGACTAAGAAGGAAATGTTTGACTTCGAAGGAAGGAAAGGAGGGGCATAGCTACCTTATCCTCGCCTCTTATAGGAAGAGATTCCGCCTCAACAGAATCAGGTTCAGGTTTTCTGGCTCTCCTGTCTAAAGATAGGACGGATCAGGTAGCTAAAGGCGGACTTCCCCCAATTGCCGTAGCTAAGATGGTACTAAACCAACCTGTATCGATAGGGGTGAAAGCACTTGAAGCGAATATAGGGCAAGGAGTGAAGAAGCTAGCCAAAGAGATAAGACTACAAAGAGTCAGCTCTTTCCACACAAGGATATTTCTCTCAAAGCTTAGGAGATGACTCTAGCGGAAGAGTCCACCTTTCTTTCAAGGAGGGAGTTTCTATAAAATAAGCTCGCCCATCAATAAGCCAGGAGAGGCCTTCGTTTGCTTTTCTCCTTTTTTATGCAAGAGGATAGTGACAGGCCTTAAAGATAGGCTAGGAGGATAGCAAGAGAGTAAGTGAAAGCACTGGGGCCCTCTCACGCTCAATAGTGAAAGCTCTGGGTCCCCTTCTTTATATAAGCTTCTCCTTCCCGCTCAGCAAAGTAGTAAGGCCTACGCCTCTCTCGGCCTTGAGCTAACCTCTCAGCTATTAGATTTCTCGCTCACTAAAAATCCAGTAATGCAAAGGTTTCCAAAGGATTTGAGCTTCATTCAAGAATTCCTTATATAGAGAGAGATGTGTGTCAGACTTTCGTCTAGTCCCAGAAATTGAGTCGAGAAGGTAGTCGCATATTTCAGTACAGATTGACATCGAGGATAGGAAGTGACCTGAATCCTTCAAAAGTCATGCTCGTTGGCCGGAAAGGTTCTATCTTTTTGATCTCACTTCATTTTCGTTAATCTCCACCTTGTGATTGGTTAGTAGAGAAGTCTATAGAGGCTGAAGAGGGACTTCTTCTTTGAACTCCAGCTCTGACTCCGACTATGGGCTTCCTCCTTTTCCATCCAGTAGTTCTTTCAGAATCAAGCGATAGTAGAAAAATATTGGCTTGGTCATCAGTCTACTTTCTTCCTTGATTTAGTTGCTTATCTTTCAATCCCATCTGTCTATTAGTGAAAGTGGAATCCTCTTTAGTGCAATCTTGGGAGATAGTCGATTTCAGGAGAGAGAGAAAGTGCCGGTCAGTCAGAAGGCTTTCCCCTCTAAATGGCTCTTAGATTGCTTAAGGGCTAAAAATGACAGATATTCGGTTAGGAGTACATACCTTACTTAGTCCCCTCCTCCCATCTCGGGCAAAGCCAATATCCATATTGATTTCAAAAGAAAGACTGACTGCCCAGGTCGTTGGCGGAGCTAAAGTGATTAGCGAAAAAAAGGACAAGGAGCAAATTCCACTCAAAACAATGAAATCCTTTTGTGAAATCGCTGTGGGGGAACTGGAGCTCCAACGAAAGTACGACCCGGGTTCTCAAGGGTAAACAACCCCCTATACTATATGAGTCCACAAAGGACCTCCTGCATAGTGCCCTCCGAAAAGGCATAGCCCAAATTATGGAGAAAGAATAGTTGGCGCTCCCCGACCCATTCCAAACTTGTTGATAAATTGATTGATAGGCAAGTGGTAGATCTATTTTTTTTGGAATCTCCTGATCTACTGCGTATATACAATCTTTTGGAGAATCTTTTTCTTTCTGATGTGTCCAGTTCTTGTTTTCATACAGTCTGAACCCTATTCTCTTAACCCTATTCGGTAATCGGGGAGCCACTGTTTTTCTCCGGCATCCTTTTATCTATGCTTTTTCTGGTATGCCGCTCCGCGAGAAGAGCGAAGAAAAATCATAAAGCGTCTTGAATGCCTGTACTTCGACCCTTATCTCCTCATCTTCCTATTTATAGGCCTATACACTTCGACATTTTCATAGAATAGCCGGAGCTTTCCTAGCTACTATAGTCGTCTGTATTTCTCTTCTTTGTATGAGAATGCCTTTTCTTTGCTTTATCTATAACTCTTTGGACCCATTTTTTATTCATCAAAGCTAATGGCAATCTCTTTCCTTCTTACTGTCTTAGCCCTGTCTGCACATCTCTATCATGGCCTTCGGTGATAAAAAGGTGAAATCTTGGTCGCTTTAATCTCTTTCTTTCTGGAAAATAATAGATGTGTTTAGCATATATCTAGGTCTTTCTTAGAAAGATAGCTGGGTGGGTCCCTTCTAAGAACGAACCTTTGAAGACGGCTCCAAGAACTCAGAAGTCTGACCCCGACAAGAGATAGAGGGGCTCAGATTCCATTCGAAGTCTTCCAGAGGATTCTATCTTGGACCTCTATGGAAAGAGGACTGGCCGTGCTACTGGCTAGACAATCTATGATTCTAGGGATCCGGACTTTTTCGAGAGAAGGTCCCATCCGTCAATATCATGATTGGGTTAAAAAGCCAGATCAGGAATGAATAGAAAATAGAAAATGTACATAGCTCTTCCAGCCGAAATCCTTGGAATAATTCTACCACTTCTACTAGGAGTAGCCTTTTTAGTGCTAGCTGAACGTAAAGTAATGGCTTTTGTGCAACGTCGAAAGGGTCCTGATGTAGTAGGTTCCTTTGGATTGTTACAACCTATAGCAGATGGTGTGAAATTGATTCTAAAAGAACCTATTTCACCAAGTAGCGCTAATTTCTTCCTTTTTCGAATGGCTCCAGTCGCTACATTTATGTTAAGTCTGGTCGCTCGGGCCGTTGTACCTTTTGATTATGGTATGGTATTGTCAGATCCGAACATAGGCCTACTTTATTTGTTTGCTATATCTTCGCTAGGTGTTTATGGAATTATTATAGCAGGTTGGTCTAGTAATTAGGGGGCGGCCGTTCGGTCGCCTATGAGAAAGGGACTAATAGGTCAAAAAAGGGTTTGTGCCGCAGGTGTTGAACGATCCACTCTACACAGGTGTGGGCTTAGAGGGTATTGCCTTAGAGAGCCTTTCTTTCATTCATCAATAGTAAATGGCCGCTCACTTTTCTGGGCCGGGATTTCAAAGTGGAATGAAAGTCATAGATCTCTTTCTCTTCGAACCTCAGATCAAGAGGACGGGAAGGATCAAATTAAGCCTAAGATTTCATTTTTCTTTCTTCTTATATATAAGAAGATATATAAAAATAGATAGAAAGATAGAAAGATAAGGATTGAAACTCTTTCTTCCGCCTCTTCTTCTTTCTCAAGCCTACTAAGGACCGGTAGCTTCGCCTACTTGACTTATGAAAAAGAATGAGAATGCCTTCTTTAAAAAGGAGAAAGGCTAGAACCCTAGATTAGTAGAAGTAAGCGGCTGACTTAGCCTAGCCTACATCGTCTAGTTTTTAGCGAGTTAGCGAAGAACAGTTAGGAGAGGAAGAAGGCCATACCTAGATAGAAGAGAAGAAAGGATCTTCGCTGATTTTCGTCGGTCTAAGCTTTCGCTCCCCGGGGCAAAGGCCGCACCACTGATAGACTACTTCAGATTCAGTTCAAACCTTCTCAGTTGACTGAGAATGTTTCGGCTTGCTAAAGGGTTCCGGCCGGAGGCCGCCTGCGAATCTTTAAATCTGAGGAGCATGCCGCAACCAAAGGATGGTCCCCTATACATTTCATTCTTTCCGGAAGGGAGAAAAATAAGTACGCCCCATCATAGTGAACCTCTCCTTGTGATCGGGATGAGGGAGATGCCTCCCAGCCGGGGGGCCGATCGAATCGGAGTTTCCTTAGGTAACCACCGACCTACAGTTATCCTTAAACCTCCGTGTTTGGTTTTTTAGAAGCGAAGAAAGGTAGACTCGCTTGCTGTCTTGTTCTCTGTCGCGAACTGGGATCGCTCGCCAGCTAGGTCAGATTGGAGCAAGATTGGATGAGAACATATTACCCTTGGGGACAAGGGGCGAAACGACCTCTCGATCTACTTACAGCAGCCCAGGCAGAAAAAGGGTGTCTAGGCCTTAGCTCTTGCCTTGATCTCCCGGACCTTGTCTGGGCCCACCTAGAGCCATAGTTAGTTGCTGTTTCCATTTAGAACTCTTTTTCTCGTTGTTGATACCGGCAAGACCCGACCAGATTCTGTCTGCTGGTTGGTAGTGAGAGGACTCTTAGTACCTGCATACCAAAGAGGGGGCGCTGGTGAAAAAAAAAAGAAATTTTTCGTGCTTAAACTTTGCAGCGGGAAAGGAGTCTATCTATCTGCCTAGCTTTGGTAGATTTTCCCCAACGCAATCCACAGAAATGCCACGAATCCCTTGGTGGATAAGTCCGACGACTCAGCAGCAGTGCGGAATTTTCTTTCTCCTCTGCTGGATCTGATCTATAGTTCTGGGGCAATACATACCAAAAGGTTCAAAGTGCGAAAGTGAGATCGATTAAGAAGTCTAAAAGAAATACAAGAGTCTAAGTCAGAATCGGGAATGTAAAAGAAGAATTAGGAAAATTCCTTCGCCTTCGCTCCAACACTTGTTACAGCATAAGGAGACCGGGAACTGGCCCAGGCACTCGCTTTGATAGTCCTATCTATGACTCCCTTTCTGGCATGAAAAGAGCTCTAGTCTCATCCCCCTAATCATGGGAAAAATCTTACCTATCCCTAATCTCTTTTGTCAAAAAACCTTCCAACAACTGGATCGAAAGAACTTTCCAAGAAATTGGCTTACTTACTTTCCCTAGGAAGCAGATGCTACTTCCTCCTTTTTACTTTCTATTTCTTTTCTCAAGGAGAAAGATAATATTTGTGGCCAATCTCCTCGATCTTTGCTACGTCCTCACTCGACCACTATCGATACGTGGACTCAAACTATGGGGCTCAACCCTTAAGATGCATGGAATCCTACACTCGTGATATCATATACTTCCAATTTCCGTAATGAGAGGCAGAAGGTTTAATACTCCCGGCTTTTAGTTTACTAATGCAACTCTATAGGCCTAGCTTACTAATCTAACAAACTTCCCTATAGCTTGGCAAAAGGGAGAAATTTGGAGGTACATACTTGGTTTTTCCGGTTTTTCGGAACTGAAGACGCTAAGAGGGCAGGCAGAAGACAGAAAGAATAGGCTTAGAGGGTGGATGGAGTGAGGGCAAGGTAGGACTGCCCGGAAAAAAGACAAGATAGGATCTTAGAATTGAAACGAAACTATTTTCCTTATATAAGTCAATGCTAAATCTCTCTTACCTATGCTACGTCAGAAAGAGACCTTTGGAACTACGCTCAATCACTCAGTCGAAGCAGTAGCTAATAGGGAGGGTGCCCTTGGAACGTAGCAGAGAAAGGGCTTGGAGAACTCTTTAGATAGTCCGAGAGGCGAGGTTGGAGATAGGCCGAACACTTTTCTTACTTACTGGGCTTTAGACTTCAGGGGCTAGGCAGAGATAGGATCGATCAGTACACTAAGAGCTCGTGTCGAAATCGTCCTAGTTTAGACGTAGTTAGTGAGGGCCGGGAACTCACTCCATTTGAGAGCTGTAGTTTATTAGCTAAAATAGACTTCTGTGCTTTCGCCATATGGTGGACATAACTTTTAAGAAATCTGGATCCATCTATTAGCTAAAAGAGATGAGCTAGGTTTTGCCCTATGCTACGGTCCATCAAATCCATTTCGAATCTCTGGTTCCCGGGGTAAATCTATGAGTCTCACTTTGCATATAGATATGGTACAGCACTTTTTAGAAAGAAATTGATCTCCTTCAAAACAAAGAAAGAGTTATTGACTGGGAGAAGAAGCTACTAAAAGCCTCATTCAGATAGAAGAATGATATAGGGGAGATAAGGCGAATAGTAGATCTCTGCCTTAAGCCTATATCTTAAGTTAGGCAACTATAATCTGGATGCGCTAGATGGTGAAGACCTTCGTGCAGTTCTTTCCCGAGCAGTTTACTTCTAATTCCATTCCCCGCAAAGCTTCTTTATCGATTGATTTGCCTATGGTTCTAGCGAAAGCTAATTGAAGTGAAAGGGACTGGAAATCTCCTTAATGGAATGCTGGAAAGAGCTGAGAGACGTCTTCTACGCGAGACTTTCTCAGAAATAGGCCCTTATAAGCAACTCTCTTTTAGAAGGGCGATTCCACTTGGTCAAGAAGTACTGATTAGATGGCATAGGTGCCGGTCCTTCTTCACATGTCTCAACTGAAATATCTGCCGGGTAATCCGTCGATTCCCTTACCCATTCTCAAGCAATGCCCTAACTCTTAACTTTGTTCAGAGTGCTATATTCTATGCTTTTCTCTATCTTACGCCCGCGAAGACTGCCCTCTTCTTTACTGATATCAACGGGAGGGCATCTCATAAGATATTCTCTGCGCCAGATGGTTAAAAGACAAATACCTTAAAGTCAAGCCTACCGGTCGAGCTTGACCCCTTCTTCTGCATCCCTCTTTTGGTCGGGCTCTGCCCTCTCTTTCTCCAGCAGCAGCAAATGATTTCATTGACCTTATAAGGCTTATGTATGAAAGTGAAATCCAGGCTTGAGTAGACCACTTTTGCAACAAATCTTGCTTGAAAACGAACTCCTTGAAGGCGAGACAAGGCCAATTCGTGGTCCAAGTCCTTCTTTTTCCTTCTGCCATTGTACCGCGTTGACTTTACGCTTTACGATAGATTCAAAGGATTGTACCTCTTCTTTGCTCTTCAATTACTTGACCAGCGGAGAGGTGCGGAAGCGGGCGTATTTTCGGTATTTCTTGAAGGCATTCATTCAAGATTCCACACAAAAAGCAGGAATGTACTCTGGTCGATCTCCTTACCAACCTCAGTCCCAGTCACTCCAGACACTACTAGAAAGGATTAAGTAATGATATCCGGGCTTAAAGTCAAGGATTAGAAATATGAGTCAATGGAAGTCTCCACTATAGTTATGTGGATTGGCTTATGCACTTCGTTCAAATAAAAGTTGTACCCGTCCCTAGGGAACCCCGAGACCAAGACTTTTAGAAGCCACAGACAGAATTCCAGGATCTATCTCAGTACAAAATACCTCTCGTCTATCAAAGGCGCGTTAAAAGCACATATGGCACTGAGGTCATCTAACTAATGAAATGCATTGATCAGACGGAATTCAGTAAGGTGGACAAGATCATAGAAATAAAGGGCCATTTCCCGACTTCCCGGCTTTCCTTGAGCATTCGGGAAGGACAAAAGGTGAGACATCTAATTTGATATCTCGAAGCCGTGAACTTTGACTTCTTCCTTCCTGGCATAAATACGAGTAGAAAAAGGGTTCATTGATAGTAGTTTTCCTGTGATTCTTATAGTGAATCAATCACATTCTGGGTGCTAGTTCTATTCCTTAGCTACCGAGTTCGGTATAATACGATCACAAAGATGAAAAGACCAAATTCAATGCCCCTGGGAGCGCTGTTAGAAGTCTATTTAATAGCAAAGGCTTCCTATAGCCCTCGTGAAACCTGCACTGCTCTTTCCTTTTTCGTCACAACTTTCATACTTTGATGAACTCTTATGGTAGCTCTTACTTTGGTTGGTGCCACGACATCAAATACTTATTTAAGCATCTTAAACCTTGGCAATGGAATGAGATAAAAGGAGAGAAACCATACAAGGGAGATAAGAATAAGTCGAATCTCTAGAAAAGTAGGAGGGTCCGCAATGAATCTCACTTAATCTTAATAAGTGAACTGGTCAATACAGCAGGACTAAGCGCCATACTCGGCAAAAGAGAATCTCTCATCGCATCGATCCACGGCTTGCGACTCCTTCGATGACTTAATTGGAAGCGCGGATGGATACATATTATGATCTCAGGAAAAAGGATGCCCTCTTGGAATGCAGTCGTGGAAGTCATAGCGGGAAAGAGGATTCTTCTCATTAGGCCTTTCTTTTTTTTAGATTTTCATTGAGTTCAGGATGAGGCATGGATTTCCATGGATGCTCTCCTTAGTCCACTTAGGGAATGGCTAGTCTCTTCCTAATCGACTCAAATCCGTAGTTCAAATAGATATAGGGCACTGTGAGTGAGAGGAGGGGCTATTGCATCCTAAGGACCTTCTTCCCCTTCTGGCAATGACTCTTGACTTGAAAGCATTCGAAGGAGCGGAAGATCTTGATTGACTGAATCTCTTCCAAGAACTGAACGACTTTCGGAGTTTCAATTCAATAGGCTCGACCAAAAGGTTCATGCGGAGAGGGATCTCTTTCAGTCTTCTCTTGCTTCCCCCGCTTGATCAGATAAGGAGAGGAAAACCCAACCAGGACTAGAATTGGGCCAGCTATCTCGGATGGAGCTTGATAGAAAGCGTCAGAGCTAGAGTGAGAAATAGGAAAGGTCCTTGCTCCCCGCTAGAATTCTATAATTGAGTAAGACTCTATAAGAGTGCGCTAGCTCGGGTATGAAGAAGGTCGGATTCGAAGCAAGAGTGTGAGTTCCTTTAATTCTAGAAGCTATGATCTCAAATCGCCCCGGATTCCCCCAAAAATCATTCATACATTCATACATATAGGATAGGCTAACCAAGCGCATAAATCTTCTCGGAGGGGCTCAAGAGGCATCTTTGAAATCTTTAATTGTCTCGTGAAAATGCTGTAGAATTCCTCAATCGAGAAAATGTTTGAAAGGCCGCCCACGGTAGCATTCCCTAAAAGCTTAGCTCGCTTTCAGCAATAGGTATTCAAATCCAGAGACAGCTCTTACAATCAAAGACTTAGACTTCTATGTTATTTTGAGTAGACAGAAAAGGAGGAAGAGAGAGATGCAACTCGCCAGAATCGAACTGGCACGGCGCGAAGAAAGCCGATTGAACCATCAATAGAGTGGCTTTGTTTTCGCAGTTCGAAAGCTTCACTTTCTACGTCTGCGGGCCTATTTCTTTCTCAGGCCTACTCCCAACCAAGCATTCAACCTGAAAGACTGACTGACGACGACCCCTTAGTCGAGAATTTGCGCTAAATATGGGGAGTTTGGCCCACGCCGGATCAAATCACGACTTACGTCTTCCAAAGACTTGATTTCTTTCAAATCCCTTGCGTGGATTTTCCCTTCGTTTTGATCTATTTTTTCCCGCATTTCTGAAAAGAAGTCCGTTAATTGTCCGAGCCGGTCATATCTGAGCCTTTCCTCTAAGGCCGGGTTGGTTCGGAGTATCTCAGTATAAAGTCGTAAAACTGCCTGCTGTTTTTCCCGGATCTGAAGATCGCGGTTTTCAAAGTCAAGCAGGCGATTATACTCCTTTTGAGTGGGAGCTGCGTCTAAGTCCGCTTTGACGTCAGCCCAAAATTTGCCGCGGGCTTTGTCGAGGAGAAAAGGACTATTTTCTCGTTCGAGAAAGCCCAAGCGATTGCGCATTGATGATTCCAAACCCAAATTTGGTATTACGAAGGGTTCGAGGAGAACATCGATTTCAAATGAATCTTCCGAAAAGGACGAAGAATTCGAGGTAGGCGGGGCCTGCTCTGCTCCTGAGCAGAACGTTAAGGAGGGTAGAGCCCAACTATGCGGTACATCAGCAGATGTTACAATAAGACGTAGATGACAGTTGGCCGGTACAACCACTCTATTGTCCACTTCTAATAAGCGTAATTGACCCAATTCTAGATCATCTTCTGGAATCATATAACTGTCAAAAGTCAGTGACTCTTCATCCGAACTGTTATAGTCCGAATACTCATAAGTCCAATACCATTGATGTCCAATAGCTTTGATAGTAATGGCGGGATCGACTACTACCTCGTCCATTGAGTATAAGAGAGCAAATGATGGTATAGCAATGAACATCAGGATGATACTAGGAAAGATGGTCCGAAGAATCTCGATAGTAGTTCCATGAACAATCCTTTGCGGGATTGGATTCCTTTTCGAGGGCCTTAGTCGATTGTGGATTGGGTCTGTCGTACTCCTCATTATAGTCCTCCTAGAATCAATAGCATTTCGTCGGAATACATCCTGTCTTTTCACCTTAGTAGTTCTATGCATAGTCAGTACTATAGCCCCAATCATGGCGACTAATAAAATGAGACTAGGAAGCAAAAACCAGACGGAATAGTAGGTATAAAGTAAATTGCCCAATGTTTCCAAATTAGTCCAACTTCGTACCTTTCCGGCATAAAGCATATATCGCAGAGAGTTGGTATTACTTTGGCTTGGTAGTAATGGAATGCTTTCATTATCTAAAATGAAGAAGATTTCCCAAAAAAAGATCAGTCCAATAATAGCACTCACTGGTAAATAGCGCAATACTTCTTCGTGAATCTCTGCTATTTGAATATGAAACATCATAACAACGAAAAGGAATGAAACGGCTATAGCTCCTATATAAACTACTGGGAAGATCATAGCGAAAAAGTCGAGACCTAACAAAAGAAGTAAACCAGAAGTGTTGCGAAAGACTGAGATGGGAAACAAAACGGAATGTACCGGATTTTTAGCACGTACAACCATCAAAGCAGAGACCAAAGCAAGGCTCGACAAAAGAGAAAGTATCATAGCACGTCGTCCTTCTCTGAAATGGAACTCTCATGCTAGCTCATGGTCCAGCAAAAAAGTAGATCTATTCCGACCAGCGCGGTTGTTCGTATTTCACTTTCTTACCCTCTTAGAAAGCACTTACTAACAGCCTTATGGAATGGAATAGGAAATCATTTAAAGCCGAGAATTTCTTATGTCTTTAGCTTTTTCAGAGGTTCCGCTTTCTTCTCCCGTCAAATCAAAAAGAAAGAAGAGAAATTGGGCCCGAGAGAGGCCGCCAGGGCTGCAGTCTTATATTTATAGTCGACTGCTCTATGACGGGCTTTCCCCTTTCTGGGGCTTTACGCGCTCGTCTACGCTCGGACCTGGAAAAAGAAAGGTAAAGCCTTTCCAATTTCAAACTTGTCATAAAAAAGGCAAGAAAGATGACGATGGATCCCTATCTACGGGCCAGAGAGAGATCTATCTATGAATTAATCTAGACTTGAACTATCTGGCTATATATGTCCCTATGTTTTCTAGGCCTATCTTTATATGTTTTGGCCACGTCCCTGTCCGCTTCGAAGAAGAAGGTTTGGATCTTTCAATCTTATGTCGTGAGGAATGTTACCTATGTTAGGTCGATAAGATACCACAGCTTTTGGTGTTCTATAATTCACCTCCGAATAATGAGTAGGGAGTTCGACCCTTTTTTTGTATCTATTTGGCAGCTTCTTTGACTTGCTTATTATGTCTCTGCTCATCTTTTTGGTTAGCCTCTTTATCTTCCTAGTAAACTCATGGTCCGATGCGGAGCAATCGGTCGAATTCCTATCTAATGAGAAACTATCTAAGAAATCTAATAAAGCAGATCTAATACGAAGAGAAGGAATATCTAGCTTTTGATCCTTCGTCCTCTTCGATAAGAATTTGCTATGATATAAATTCCTCCTCTTCCTCTTGTGCTCAGCGAAATTTCTGTGTAAGCGTCCTAAAAACAACTTCTTCGTTTTTTCGAAGTCTTCTTTTTGCATAGAAGAACGCAACTTTTGCAAAAAGCTTTCTTCTAGTACGATGCGGCATCCCCTCTTAGTTTTGAGTAGGTTATACCATTTTATTTTGGTTCTTCTCCACATTCTTACCGGGCGATTAAGGAAGTCGCCTATTCTTTCTTCAAGTGAGCTTTCGATATAGAAGAATCTCCTTATTTCTTCACCGCGGATTCTCGCATAATCTTCTTGAAAAGAGATTATATCACCGTGGGAGACTTTCCAATGACAATGTTCGACTATTTCTTGATTCACACAAACCTTTCGATGACTTATTAAAAGCCTTGCTTGACGAAGACTTTCACAAAAATGGCAACGAACCGGAATAACGTCCGATCTTGTTTCTGGATTGAGTAGAAAAGGTATATATGAAGTTTCTTTGAATCTTCTATGCATCTCTGTGATGGGTAAATCTCCATGAAAAAGGCACAACTTTCGTGTAGTTTGTGATTGGATGTAACTGTTCAGATTTTTTCTCGAATGAATCCTTATCTTCATAGAAATCTTCCTCTTCCTCAATCTTCGTAGAATGCGTCGTTGTATTATTGTAAGTTCTTTCTTCCAAACATTTCCTTCAAGTAGACGACAGCGTTTGAATCTCAATTTATTCATTTTCTATCTTGCGAATCCTTATCTTTCGCCACATCGCGTATAATGGGAATCGAACCCCCTTTCTGCTGTCGGGCAGATGGAAAATGTCCTCCTGCAATCCCTATTCTTCTTAGGAGTAGGTTTGAGCTTGGCCCTTTCTTCTTACTTAGACTTAGTAAGATAGTTTTCCTTTTCGTCCCAGGCGGTGCGCAGGAGCGCACTTTCCTTTTCCCCTTACTATACAAGGGCCTTTAATCTCCCGCCAGCAGTCTTCTCTCCCTATCACCGCACTTCGTTCGAAAAAGAAAAAGATGATCTCAAATGCAAATATATCCGGTCGAAAGAGATGGCTAGTCCGGAAAGAAGAAGGGTAGAGGGCTCCCAGCCCCCTCCCTCTTCCACACGCCGATTTCTTCTTCTTCCCCGATCCCTATATATTAGAGACGAAGAACTCTTTTTCTTTTTCTTTTTCTTTCTTTGTTGATTGATGAATAGATAGAGCCATGATACGCTCCGGAATATTGTAAAGGTAAATAGACTCTTTTCGTCCCCTTTTCGATGTCTGCCTGAGGACCTATGTGATTTAGAATGAGGATCCTCGCTGTAACACGTAGACCCAGAATAAGGACTAATGGATCGTCCTAGTCTTACCCCTAAGTAAGATCTATTCATAGTTGGTCAGTCCACCACGGCACTTCTTCTAATTTTTCATGAATCTCGATCCTCCTCTGCTTATCTATCCAATTTTGACCGGCCTTTGACTCCGCTTCCTTCTATGAGCCAGGACCCCTATCAATAGGAGCCTCCGCTCATGCATCGGTTTACCGTCCGCTATCCCACTTCAGGCGAGCAGCCCAGCCCAGGCCAGGTCTCTTCTATATATATAAATTTCATAAGCCCCAATGTTATCAATTTAAGTACTCAATGCTTTAATTTGGGCGGTCAGAAATAACAACTTCTCAATCTCATGAACCCGAAGCCTCTTTCTATGCTTCCTTGGAAGCGAAGGCACGGAGTAGCTCAACTGAAAGGAGAGGGACTTAGAGTGAAACCTCCGAGGTCCGAACCCAGTTCTAGCACCCTTTCGCAGACCGGATTGAGATGAAGGGCATGAAGTGATGACGAGCGTAGTAAAGTGGAGTAAGGGAAGCAGGCATCGAATAGGCCGGCCAAAGAAGCTATCATGAGAACAGTTCTGAGACAAGCAAGAGTTTCAATGCTCTATGGACAACAATGGTTCGCGCATCCTCTTGCTGGGAGAGGAGGTCTTAGATAGAAGATTCGCCGACGGTAGGACTCTCTTCTTAAGCATAGAAATAGTTGTAAGATGAAAATACCCTTGAGCTGCTATTGCTATCCGAGTTAGAAGAATCCATATGCACACGGAGCAGGGGGAGAAGAGGATGTCTAATATGCTCGTTTGGGAATTGAAACTCCGTAGAAGCCCTAGGCATCTTTAACAATTGCTCAAAAGTCCTTTTCAATCAATGAGATACATAGGGTTCGGAGTAAGGCATGCCCTTACTGCCAATACCGGATACTCCGCTAAATAAAGAGCATCCTTCTATCTTACATGGTTTGTGGGATTAATGGAAACTGGAAAAACCGAAGCTCGTAAGAGTTATGGCACTATGAAGAGTTGTAACACCAGTGCTTTCTATGAACTCATCTGATCCAGTTGACCGGGACGAGCTATCTGCAGTGGAGAAGGCAACAAGAGCACCCCTACTATAGGGGGGAGAAGCGGACGATGACGCGTAAGCACCACTGGAAAAGGACGCGTAAGCACCACCTGCTTATGGTTATCTAAAAAAAAGGACATTTAGGGCTCTACTTATATACCTTTCAAGGGCCTTTTTTCCATCTATTTGAAATCCTATCCTATCTTGTGTACCCTTCTACCATCTTGTTAAGCTCCAAGGGTAAACCTCTTGCAGTAGATATTCCATCTCTATCACTAGCAGCTTCACGTCCTTCTTTCTCTATTCCTATAGTCCCACGGCCCGCCTAAATGCAGTGCACGGGATTGTATAAGAAAGACGAAATTCATGAAGCAATCTTCTGACCTTTCCTGTGGCTAGCATATTTTGACTGTTTTCGTTCGCCCTCTAAGTCCTCAAGCAAGTCAGTATCCTCCTTCCAGGTAGGCTTAAGCGGAGGAGCTAAGAGCTATAGAATCACTAGTAATGGCGGGAATACTACCCAACTAATGAATCAATCGACTAGGTAGGCAGCTGCAATAGCACCCGAAAAGGAAGCTATCTAATTCCCTTCCTCTCGATACTGCGAGAAATCTATCTTTTTGAATGCCATTCTTGCCCCTTCTTCCTGATGGAGATTCTAGCTATACCTTCCCCTTTCTAAATAGAGTGGATACGGGATCTTCCCTTTACTCTTCTCACTGTAAGGGAATGGCTTTGATCAAGTGCTGCGGAATTCCTCAATCGAGAAAGTGGAAACCTCGCCTATAGTGAAAGGTTAGTCATTCAATTTCCATTCGGAGACGGTTATCGAAAAAGGAAAACTTCGAGGTCGCCTTAGGCCTAAATTCCATTTCTTCTTTTTCCCACTAATATAAAGAAAAATGATCAAGTAAGAACCATATAAAAATCAATACCTTGACCTATCTTCTTCTTCGGAAAAGTAGAAAGTATCGGAGCGAAAGGGGAGAAAGAAGATCTGGTACCGGCCAGTCGCGAGGAAAGCTAAAAAGAAAACCAATCTTTCTCTGATCGGCTTTCGGCACTTCTCGGGTATCCAACTAAGCTCTACATCCATCCTTCCTTGATTGCTTGATGCCTCCCTAACTCCCTGAGACTTTTCTATATACATACTTTTAAAGCAATCCCCTCAGGCAGTCGAATGCCAATCTAAGTTCATAGGGTCATAGACAGTTAGAGCTTCAATTCTGGACTCGCGTTCCCGCTGGCTAGCTTTCCTCTTTCTCCTTCGTGAGCTTGCAAAGTTCTTCTTACCTTAGCAATTGAGCTGGCCCGATGGTCCTATTTTCTAAGTCCCGAAATAGTCTATGAAGGAAAGGCTTTACCTAATAAAGGGGGAAGTTGTCTACCCATAGGGTACCTCAATCAACGAGCTGACGAGCCGATCTTACTATCCTCAATTACTCAGAGTTGGTCCGCGCATCCCGGGCCAAAAAAGAGGCTTCTATTGAAAGAATTAGCTTTTCCTAAAATCCATATAAAGGAGACGCTTCCATTTGAGAAAGTGAGGAGATAAGAATTTGTCTTTTCATTCATTGCAGCATAAGCTCATGAGAGTCAAAGAAAGTCAGTCAAGCGAGTGAAGAATGAAGAGGAGGGTCTTCTCTGATCCAATAAGAAGGAACTCTATCTAAGAAGGACGAAGAAAGCTTTCTCGTCCCACGTGAGACTGAAAAGGGGAGGCTTCGCAATTTGAGTTAGAGTTCGTGCTTGCTACTGATGTGAGTCCTTTTTAAAGTTATAGGGGGGTTGGCGCGGCATTTACCAAGGCTGTATCAAAAGGATAGGTACGCTCGAGTCTGTGCCCAAAATGTATTAAAGAGCAGTCACCACGAAAGAAGTGTACTCAACGGAAATGCCGTAGGTGCTAAGAGAGAGAAAGGAAATCATCTTTCTCACAACAGGAAAGTAAGCTGCTAACCAGTCTCGGGTATTTTTAGCTAAGGAAGACGACCGACTAGAAGAGTTGAGAGTCTATTACAACAAGAAAGAATGGAACAAAAGAGTACGATTGGTAAAAGGAATCTCAGTAACTATGTCAGAAATAAGACTAGAACCGGCCGCGGTAGCAAGCCAAAACATTCTCAAAAACAATAGATATGACTTTCCCATTTCATAGAGATATAGTACTAGGGACTCCGTGGTGGGAGGAATATCGACGGGATCAAGGCCTAGAAAGACTTTTCACTATTATAAAAAACCGAAGGTGGGCGAATTCTTTCCTCTCCAACGCGGAAAATGCAGTATCGACTAGAGCAGCTCGAAAGTTTAGAAGGAGGACTCATCAAGGAATTTAGATGAAAGAAATTCAAGCCTGAATCGCCCATACATGGGTATGAGGGGAATTGGAATAGAATAGCCGCTGACATCTTATATTCGCTCAGCCTTAATGTATTGATTCATTGATTCCTTTGTCCTTTTTAGCCCAGAGGCAGTCTCGTAAGCCCTTAAATGAGCAGGCTTCAGCCAGTTGGCTTCTTTAGTTAGGCATAGATCGTGGAGCTTTGCCTAACTAAAGAGTCTAATACCTCATTTTGGTATCACTTTTCATATCATATTGGTCCTCAAATGGATCTTGTTTTTCCCTTTTTCTTTTCTTTGCTGAAAACTCTCAATGAAATTTCCCATGTTCCACTAAGTTACTTACGGATGTATGCATGCAGTCCAGGAAGACTTTTGGGTAAAGGCCCATCCAAAGAACTCCAAGAATAAAGGGTATAAATATGAAAACTTCTCTACCATTTAGATCGGAAAATTTGTCTAGGAAATCTTTTTTTAAATTCCCAGAAACCACACGATTATATAGCCAGAGGGAGTAGGCCGCCCCTAAAATCATCCCCAGCGCTGCTAATGCGGCTACTAAGCTATTTCTTTGGAAAGCTCCTACTAAGATGAGAATTTCCCCGATAAAGCTGCTAGTTCCAGGTAAACTCATATTGGCCAAACTGAAAAAGAGGAAAATAGTGGAGAAATTCGGCATGGTGCTCACTAACCCTCCATAATATCTAAGAAGTCGAGTCTTATGTCGGTCATATAGAGCACCAACACATAGAAAAAGGGCTGAAGAAACCAGTCCATGACTTAACATCAGTAGAATGCTACCTTCAATTCCCTGTATGCTCAGACTAAAGATACCAATAGTCACCAGATTCATATGAGCTACTGAGGAGTAAGCAATGATCTTCTTAAGATCGATCTGTCTTAAAGTGGTCAAGGAAGTATATATTATAGCAATAGCGCTTAAAGTATAAATGAAAGGCGTGAAAAAAAGTGTAGCTTCGGGAAAGATAGGTATTGAAAATCTTAAAAAGCCATAGGTTCCCAATTTTAAAAGAATTCCTGCCAAGATGACGGATCCTGCCGTAGGTGCCTCTACATGAGCTTCAGGTAACCAAATATGAACTGGTACCATAGGAACTTTGACGGCGAAAGAGGCGAAAAAAGCAAGCCATAGAAAGATTTGTCGCCGCTCACTAAATTCAGTGGTTAATAAAATTTGTAAATCGGTGGTTCCTGCTTGGAAAAGAATCAAAAGAATAGCTAATAGCATAAAAACAGATCCAAGTAAAGTATAAAGAAATAACTGATATGCGGCCTTGATCTTTCTTTCTCTCGAACCCCATACCCCTATAATAATGGTAGAGTAAGGGCTGGCCCCAATGGAAATGGACCGGTCGTGCTTGGTCGAAGCTCCAGTAGGTAGCCACTCCCTTCTCAGGGAACCGTACGTGAGACTTCCGCCTCATACGGCTCCGTCCCGAGCTTCCGTCGTCGGCCTTGAGACCACTATCTATGCATGTATTTTCCGCCTGGACTCGTCAATCTTTTGCTGGAAGGTGATGGCGAAGAATGCTGCTTGCCTTGCAGGAGATGCCCGCCGGGCTATATGCTTCCCGCCCGCGCTCACGTCTAGTGGGTCTGGAGACATACTGAAAACCATGCTTTTAGGCCCAGAAAAAGGAAGTGCCGATGGAGTGCGGCCTGTCGAGCACATGTAAGGCGGAGTCGGCTTCCCCGATTTCTTTCTTTCTTTTTTGATATCCATAGAGAAATAGAGAGGTGTGAAAGTAATAGCCTTTTCTTCTGGCCTCTTCTCTTTCTTTATATTTATGGCCTTTACGCGACTACTGTGATGTGAGCCCTTCTGTTTTGATCTTTCCCACCTGGCCGTAACTTGTATGCAGTACTTGTACGGAGGTGCATGCATAAGGCTTTGGAA